AAGATTAAAACCCCAATGATTGATTTACCATTAGGAGCAACAGAAGATAGAGTTTGTGGAACTATTGATATTGAAAAAGCTCTAACATCAGGAATAAAAGCTTTTGAACCAGGATTATTAGCAAAAGCAAATCGTGGTATTTTATATGTTGATGAAGTTAATCTTTTAGATGATCATTTAGTTGACATTCTATTAGACTCAGCAGCATCAGGATTAAATACTGTTGAAAGAGAAGGAATTTCAATTCGTCACCCGGCTAGATTTGTTTTAGTAGGATCTGGAAATCCGGAAGAAGGAGAATTAAGACCACAATTATTAGACAGATTTGGAATGCATGCTGTAATTAAAACAGTTAAAGATCCAAAATTAAGAGTTAAAGTTGTTGAAGAAAGAACATTATTTGATGCAAATCCACAACTATGGATCAATAAATATCATGATGAACAAGAAAATTTAAAAAATACAATAATAGAAGCCAGAAAATTACTTCCGATTGTTGAAATTAATAACAATTTTAAATTAAAAATTTCACAAGTTTGTAGTGAATTAGATGTTGATGGTTTAAGAGGTGACATTGTTACAAATCGAGCTGCCAAAGCATATGCTTCTTTGAATAAAAGAACAGAAGTAACTATTGATGATATAGAAAAAGTAATAACTTTATGTTTAAGACACCGTTTAAGAAAAGATCCTTTAGAAACAATTGATTCTGGTGATAAAGTACAAAAGATATTTGAAAAAATCTTTGATAAGTAAAAGAAAAACGATTTTAATTTTTAAAATCGTTTTTTTTTAGGCCTAGTAGGATTTGAACCTACATTAGAAACTTAGAAGGTTTCTGTCCTAATCCCTTAGACGATAGGCCCTAATAAAATTTTAATTCTAAATTAAGTATTAATATTTGGGTAGTACTGGACTTGAACCAGTGACCCTCTGCTTGTAAGGCAGACGCTCTACCACTGAGCTAACCACCCATACTAAATATTAGGAATACTTACCATATAAAGATAAGTGAAAAATATTTTCTTTTCTAAGAAACACATAGAAAAAAGATTTGTTGTATTCAAATTTTTGATTAAAAGCTGGTAAAGGGACTTGAACCCGCAACCTACTGATTACAAATCAGACGCTCTACCAATTGAGCTACACCAGCTTTAAAGAAAATTAACAACAATATAATAATAACATCATTATATTATTTTTAATAAAAAAAAAAAACAATCTATTTATCTTTTACTTTTTAACAATTAAAGTGAAATTTTACAGTTTAAATAATATAAAAAAATTTAATTACGAATATCAAAATATTCTTATTCAAAATCTGTTTTATGGGGCAATTTTATTAGATTTAAATTTGAAAATAATATCTATTAATTCGCTAGCCTTAAAACTTTTAAATTGGGAATTTTCAAATGTCTATAAAACAAATTTTTTTTTTTTTTTTGATGATACGATTAAAAATTTATTTTTAAAAAAAATTGAAAATCTTTTTTTTGAAATAAATAAAAATAACCCAACATCTTATACTGAAATTCTTTTAAAATCAAAAAAAATTCCTTTTAAAACAATTATTTTAACAATAAAAATTGCATTTAAAAAAAAAAAAGTTATTGGTTTTGTAATAAATATTAGAGATATAACAAAAAAAATTATTGGCAATAAAAAAAAATCAAATTTTTTAAGTAATATGTCTCATGAAATAAGAACTCCTCTTTTTAATATTCAGTCTTTTATTCAAACATTAGACCAATATTTACATACTTTAAATTATGAAGAAATAAAAGAATTTTTATTAATAAGTAACAAAGAAATTTTAAGACTTACCCGTTTGGTAAATACAATATTAGATTTTTCAAAAATCAGTTCTAAAAATATATATTTAGTTTCAAATGTTTCATTAAATGCGGTTTTTAATGAACTCTTAAAGATTTATAGCATTCGAGCAAAACAAAAAAAAGTAAAATTAAAAAAAGAAATTGAAAATAATCTTCCCTATATTTTAGTTAAAAAAGATTTATTACTTCAAGTTTTTGATAATTTATTAGGAAATGCTTTTAAATTTTGTAATTTTAAAGGAAATATAGTTTTTCGGGCATATTTAGTTTCAAATAAAAATAGAAAGAAAGTAAGAGTTGAAGTTGGAGATAATGGAGTTGGTATTTTAAAAAAAGATTCTAAAGATGTATTTCTTCAATTTTCACAAATTCAACAGGATACAAAAATAATTTATGGAAATGGAATTGGATTATCTATTGTAAAAAAAATTCTTAAAAAACATGACAGTAAAATTTGGTTGTCTAGTGATTTTAATGAGGGTGTAATATTCTTTTTTGATTTTCCATTATAAAAGAATTATCTCAATAAAGTTGTTTTTTTTTTCGATTATAAAACCTTATAATCGAAAAAAAAAACAACTTTATTGAGATAATTCTTTTATAATCTGTGAAAATATAATTGGGTCGAATAATGCTAACTGAGAAAGAATTTTTCGATTCAAATTAATATTGGCTTTTTTTAATCTATTTATGAAAACATTATATTTCATATTGTGTGATGAAGCTGCTGCATTGATTCGACTTATCCAAAGTTGACGAAATTGTCTTTTCTTTTCTTTTCGACCAATATAAGCATACCGTAATCCTTTCATTACTTGTTGATTTGCGGTTCTAAAAAGTGTTGAATGCGATCCACGAAATCCTTTTGCTAGATTTAATATCTTTTGACGACGTTTGCGTGCTATATTTCCTCTTTTTACTCGAACCATTTTTTTATACAGTATAAAGGTTTAAATTACTAGCATTTTTTTTATATGTGAAATATCTGCTTTACAAACTACTTGTAAATTTGATAATGTGCGTTTTCGTTTTGAAGATTTTTTTGTTAAAATATGAGCTTTAAAACCTTTACGTCTTAAAAATTTATTTTGTGCTGTTTTTTTATAACGTTTAACAGCTGCTTTTCGTGTTTTTAATTTTGGCATATTTTAAAATAATAAAAAAATTAAGTTTATATTCCTTCAAAATAAAGTTTTGATGCTACTGGATCTGGTTTCATAGTTCTTTGACCTGGTTTCCAATTCACTGGACAAACTTCATCTGGATTATTTTGACTATGTTGAATCGCTTGTAAAGTTCGAATTGTTTCATCTACACTACGTCCAAAAGATAAATTATTTATAGTTGAATGTTGAATAATACCTTGTTTATCAATTATAAAAAGCGCACGTAATGCGATACCATCCTCTGTTAATACATTGTATTGAGAACTGATTTGTTTTTTTAAATCCGAAACTAATGGATAATTAAGTTCTCCTAAACCACCAGCTTTTCTAGGTGCTTGAGTCCAAGCTAAATGTGAAAATTCACTATCAACAGAAATTCCTAAGATTTCTGTTGATAATGTATCAAACTCCGAAAATCTATCACTAAAAGCAGTAATTTCTGTCGGACAAACAAAAGTAAAATCTAAAGGATAAAAAAATAAAATAACGTATTTTTTATTTAAATAATTAGATAATTTAACAGTTAAAAACTCTTGCTCAAAAACTGCCGTTGCCGTAAAATCTGGGGCTTTTTGACCTACACGAATAATCATAATTTTTTATGTTTTATTATTAATAATATAAATTTGTAAAAAAAGTTTATCTGAAAATTAATAAAGAAATTAATATTGTGTGAAAAATTAAATTTTTAGAAAATCATTTCCCATTCATTTTCTGTAGAAATTGGTTTTATTAAAAATAATTCTACTAAATAATTTATCATTATAGCAGTTTTGAAAAATTTTCCAATAGTTTTTTCAAAAGTGCTTTTTTCTTCTTGTGCAAGTTTTACTAATTCTAAATTTTGTTTTGAACATGCTTCTAAAAGTTCCAAAAATCTTGGATTTTCAACATCTAAAATAACTGGAAATAATCTTCCAGAACTTTGATTTGTTTTTTTAATAACATGAATGTCAAATTTTTTTGCATCCAATCCAATAGCAGCATAAAAACCAGCACGTTGTGCATCATTTAAATACATGGTAACAAAAACAGAAAGTAAGAAAAAGCGACACCAAAGTTTTGATTTCCATCCAGTTAATAAATTTGGCTGTGATTTCAAAACAGCAGCAAAAAAATCACCATGTCTATTTTCATCTTGACACCAACTTTCAAAAAATCGAAAAATTGGATAAACTCGAGATTCAGGACTTTTTTCTAAATGCCGATAAATTGTAATATAACGCCAATAACCAATTTTTTCAGATAAATAAGTTGCATATAAAATAAATTTCGGAGCAAAAAATGTGTATTTTCGACTTTTTGTTAAAAATCCTAAATCTAATGACAAATTAAAATCACTCATTGCTTTATTTAAAAATCCAGCATGTCTTGCTTCATCACGAGACATAAATGAAAAACCTTCAGCTAAAATTGGATTTTTATCTTTTAAATTTCTTGATAATTCTTTATAAAGTAAAAAGCCAGAAAATTCAGCAGTACATGAGCGTTCTAAAAACTCAATAAAAAATGCTCGAGTTTCTTTATCAAATCTATCCCAATTCATTATAAATTCTTTATCTCTGATAAAATGTTGTTGATTATAATCAGCACGAAACTCATCTAATATTGCTTGAACTTCTTCAATATTTGAAGAAACATCGATTTTTGACATTTCTTCAAAATCTGTTGTATAGAAACGTGGTGTTAATAATGTTTCTTTTGATGGTTCTTTTGTTAAAATTTGTGTTTTATTAAGTATCGAGTTAACCATATTTAATTATTCTTTCGCCTTTTCCATTAAATTATTGTTTGTATTGTCTTGCTTAGAATTTTCTTTAATTTTCTAATTAATTAATTAAAAAGTTTAAAGATGGTATTAAATGTAGAATATTTTACAATTTTTAGTATAAAATATTATAGTAATAAAATTATTATAAAAATCATATTTTTTTGATTATGGACATTTTAAGTTTAGGTTGGGCAACTTTAATGGTAATTTTTACTTTTTCCATTTCTTTAGTTGTTTGGGGTCGTAACGGTTTCTAATTTTAAATTACAATTAAAATAAAGAGGTTTTTTTATGGAAGAAATTTTAACAACGTCAGCAATTTGTTTTTTAATAACTCTAATTGGATTAGCAATTGGTTTTGTACTCTTAAAAGTAACACAAACTGAATAAAATTCCTGAGTTTTTAGAATCTATAGTTTTTATGAACTGGGATTCATTTTTTTTTTTTACTGTTTAAATTTTATTTATTTATTTATTTATTTATGATGATTTTACTTTTTATACGATTTTTAGAAATTTTAAAAAAATTTTGGTTATTTATAAATTTTCTTTTAATCATTAGTACTTTGATAAGAAAAGCAGATGATGAAAGTTTAAATTCTTTAAGAATTCCATTTTTAAGTAGTTCAAAAAAATCAGAAAAATTCGTTGATAATTTTATTTGGATATTAATTTCAATTTATTTAGTTTTAGGTTTAATTTTCTCGACAAAATATTTTTCATAAAAATATAATTATGCAAAACAGTAAATATCGAAAATTTTATTGTCCTGTTCCAAATGAGCAACGCCCATTAAATGAATATCTAAATTTAAAAAATTCCTTTTCTTTTAATTGGCCAACTTTTAATATAAATACTTATATATTTAATCTCGCATTATTTAGTTTTTTTTTACTTTTTTTCTCTTTTCAGTTTACTAATTACTTTTATTCAATTTTAGAATTTCCAATAAAATTTTTTCTAAAAAATTCTTTCATTATTATTAATTTTAATATTTTATTTTTAGTTAAAATTTATTCAGGATGGTCATACATTGGAAAACGTTTATTTAATCCAATTGTGAATTATGAAGAGTCTGGTTGGTATGATAATCAAGTTTGGTTAAAATCAGTAAAAATATTAAAACAAGATCGTTTAATTTATTCTTATAAAGTTTCTCCAATTCTAAAAAGATTAGAAAAAAGTATTATATACTTATTTATAGTTTCAATTTCTATTTTTTTATTAACTATTGTTGTCTAATTTTTTAATATTCAAAAAGTTTTTCGTAGATAAAAAATCTAGACAAAAAAAAAAGTTATTTTACAATAATAGCGTTTCCGCGGAGTAGAGCAGTCTGGTAGCTCGTTGGGCTCATAACCCGAAGGCCGGTGGTTCAAATCCATTCTCCGCAATCGATCGCTTTTTAAAAAAATTTTTAATTAAAAATTATTAATATTAAAATACAAATAAATATATTAATTTATGACATTAAATTTAAAAACATTTTCACCAATTTTTGGTGGTAGCACAGGTGGTTGGTTAAAAGCAGCAGAAATAGAAGAAAAATATGTAATTACTTGGACAAGCCCAAAAGAGCAAGTATTTGAAATGCCTACTGGTGGTGCAGCAACAATGCTACAAGGTCTAAATTTACTCTATTTAGCTCGAAAAGAGCAATGTTTAGCATTAGGAAGTCAACTACGTTCTTTTAAAATTAATGATTATAAAATTTATAGACTTTTTCCTAATGGAGAAGTTCAATATATCCATCCAAAAGATGGTATTTTCCCAGAAAAAGTCAATCCTGGTCGTCTAGCAGTTGGAAGTAAAGCTTTTTCAATTGGAAAAAATCCTAACCCATCAACAATAAAATATTCAGAAAAGAAAAATACATTTGAATAAAAAAAAAAGATCACATAATTTTTTAAAAATTATGTGATCTTTAAAAAAGAAAATTATTTTCTTGAATAATATTCAACAATAAGAAGTTCATCAACTGAAATTGTAAAATCTTTTTTTGTAATTATTTCTTTTATTAAACCAGTTTTTTTTGCTTCATCAACTTCTAAAAATTGTGGATATTGGTCCGAAGATATTAAAATCTGTTGATTTTTTGAAACTTTTGATTTTAAAGTTAGTTTATCACCTGGTTTACAAATAAAACTAGAAATATTAACATTTTTTTCATTCACTAAAATATGGCCATGATTAATCAATTGTCTAGCAGCAGCAATTGAACTTCCCCAACCTAAACGAAAAGCTATTGTATCTAATCTCATTTCAAGCATTTGTAAAAGTTTTAAACCTGTTGAACCTTTTAAACGACGAGCTTTTTTTACAAAATTTAATAGCTGTGTTTCTGATAATCCATAATTAAAACGAAGTTTTTGTTTTTCTAATAATCTTAAATTATATGGCCCAATTTTTTGTTTTGTCATATCTTTTCCATGTTGACCGGGCGAATTTTTTCGAATACTATTTTTATCTTTTTTTAAACCATCTAAATTACCTAATCGACGTAAAATTTTTAAACGGGGTCCACGATAGCGTGACATTTTTTAAAACTCCTTTTCTTAATAAAAATTTAATAAATAATATCAACTAAAATTAATAATGTGGGCGAACGACGGGAGTTGAACCCGCGCATAATGGAGTCACAACCCACTGCCTTAACCATTTGGCTACGCTCGCCATTTTTTGTAGGGAACGACACGATTGTAATTCTTTATCGAGTAGAATGTCTAGTAATTATTCATTTTTAATATCTATTGAGTTTTTATTTTTATTAGCTTTTTCAAAAAGAAAATATGTTAAAACAAAGAAACACAATCTCTTTTCAATTAAATGGAAAACAATATAAAGTTATTAGTTTTTCTAAGATTACGTTATTTCATATTGTCAAATTTTTTAATTTTAAATTAAATTTGATTGTTATTGAATATGATGGGAAAATTATTCCAATGAATAAATATAAATATATTTTTATAAAAAACAACATTAATATTGAAATTGTTACAGTTGTTGGTGGTGGTTAAATTTTTTTTAAATTTAAAATTTAATGTTTTAATGATAAAGAAATACGGCCCCTATTTAAATTAATATACAAAATATTGACATTAATTAATTGTCCTTTTTTAAAAATTGTATTTAAACTTGTAATTCTTTCTGAAGAAATTTCTGAAATATGTAACAAACCTTTCAAACCATAAATATTAATAAATAATCCGTACGGTTTTATTTGAGAAATACACCCAATTGCAGTTTGCTGAACTTTTAAAAAACTTATTTGATTTTTAAAATATGCCAATTTTGAAGTAAGAAAAATTTTATTTTTAGTTTCAGTTAATTCAATAATTTTAACCGGAATCTCAAATTTACGAGGTGTTTTACGACGATAATATTTTGGTAGATGGGAATTTGAAATAAAAGCTTTAAAACCATCTAAAAGAACAATTTTCCCTTGTCGGTTTGATTTTATTATTTTTGACGATGTAATTAAATTTTCTTTTGAAAGTTCTTTTAGTCGTTGCCACTTTAAAAGAGATTTTAATTTTTTTAATGAAATTATGATAATTTTTTCTTTAGAATTATAACTAAATAAAATAAATTCACTAACTTCATTAATAAAAAATAACTCTTTTATAGAAAAAGATTGAAATAAAAAAATTTCTGAAAGTGGTAAATAAGCATTTGTTTTTGCTCCAATATCTACTAATGCAGCCGCTTTTTCAAAACCACGTATTTTTCCAACAATTTTATGACCGACAGTAAATTGATAATTATATTTATTTAAAAGTTGAACAAAAGTATTTTTTTCAGAAATTAAAGAAAACTTCATAATTAAGTTATTTTATTTTTGTTAAAATTTTATTATATAATGTTTTAAAATCATAGAATTTTTATTATTTTCTAATTTTAATATTTAATTTCTCATTTAATTGTTTTTCAATTTCAATTACAATTGATTCAATTTCATTTTTTAATAATGTTTTTGTAAAAGAACGAAAATATAACTTAATTGTTAATGAATATTGATTATTTAAGAAATCAAATTTTTCATAAAAATCTAATATCTCAATTTTTCCTAATAAATCTTTTCCACAGTCTTTAATTAAAGAATTAATGAGATTAAATTTAACACATTTTGGTATTAATAATGACAAATCAATATTTAATGTTGGATATAAAGAATAAGGTCTATAAAAAATCGCTTTTTTTAACATTTTAATTTTAACAATTTTTGTTAAATCAAATTCAAATAAAAAACATAACTTTGGTAAATCATAGATATCAGCAATTTTTGGATGTATTTTTCCAAAAAAACCGATCTCTTGATTATTGGAAAAAATCGAAAAAGAATTTTTTGGATGATAAAACTTTTTTTCTACATTACTTTTCAAAAATACATATTCTACATTTAGATTTAGTAATATACTTTCTAAAAACCCCTTCGCTTGAAACCAATTAAATGTGAAATTTTTATCAAAAAAAGAAATTTTATAATTTAAACCACCAAAAATACCACTTAAACTTTCATTTTCAAAACCATAGCTTTTTTCTTGTAATTTAAAAATATGGCCAATTTCAAAAATTGGCATAATTTCGTTACCTTGTCGTAAATTTGTTTTTAATGATTCTAATAACTGCGGAATAAGAGTAGTTCGTAATGATGAAAATTCAATACTCAAAGGATTCAATAATTTTAAACAATAAAAATTATCTGATTGTGTAATTGAATAATTAAATAATTCAAGAAAACCTAATCTTAAAAACGATTCTCGTAAATTTCTTTTTATAATTTCATATTTTTTAATTTTTCCAAGTTTATAGGATTTTGGTAAAATCGAATAAAAATTATTAAATCCAATAAAACGTGCAATTTCTTCAATTAAATCAATTTCTTCAGAAATATCAAAAAATCGGTTAAAAGGAATTAAAACATTATAATTTTGTTCTTTTTCAAAAACTTTAAAATTTGAACGATTTAAAAAATCAAAAATATTCTTTTTTAAAGAAATATTTTTTTCACACTGTAAAATTCCTAGTAATTGATTTACGTTTTTTAAAGAAAGATGAATTATCTTTGTTTGTCGAAATACTTCTTCAAAATATTTAATACTAAAATTAATTATTGGCAAAGTATTATTATTATTATTAAATAAAAAAAGTAAACTTAAAAAACGATTATATGCGGGCTTTATTAAAAATTTATTAACACCTCGTTCATATAAAATGGACGATTCCGTTCTTATCCCAATACTACGTTGTGAATTTCGAAATATATTTGAATCAAAAATTCCGGCTTCCATATAAAAATTTTTCGTATTTTCATCAATTAAGACATGTTGTGAAATTAAACTACCTGCAATTCCAATTGTAAAATTATCAGCTACTACTACCAATGTTTGATTTGTTAATAAATGGATTTTTGAATCAGAATCAACAAAAATTTCTCCAGGTTCTGAAAATTTAATTGTAATTTTTGGATTTTCATTTTTTGTTAATTTTTTGATTTTATCAAAATCATAAATAAAAATCGGTTGTCCCCACTCTAACATTACATAATAACTTAAATCCATTAAATTATTTTTAGGAATAATGTTCGAAGCTAATAAACGACGTTGTATCCAAGGTTGTGTTTTTTGATAGTTAATATTTTCAATTTTTGTACCAATATAAGCTATTGTAGAAAAAAAATTATTTTTTGTTGTCAAATTAATAATTTGATTATTTTTTTGGTTAAAAAAATCAAAACTTGGCAATTTTAAACTTCGTTTCGTTAAACTAATATTTAGTAAACCAACGATTTCATTTATAAAACCAGCAATATTTAAAATGTCGGGTCGATTTGTTGTTGCTACTAAATTTAAAATTGTATCATTTTTCTGTAAAAATTTTGATTTTTGTATTTCTTCAATTTCAAATCCCGTTAATGTTAATTTTTCTTTAAAATAAATTAAATTAATTTTATCGAACTCTAAAATTGCTTTTAGACAATTTATTGAAATATACATAAATTTGTTTTGTTTTTTAATTTAATTTAAAAATTTCTTCATGTTTATTTTTTAAATTTATGATAAATTTGATTTTGTAAATGTTAAATCATTAGATAAACTATATCTTTCCATAAAACGCATAAAACGATCCCAAGTTTCTCTATTCTTCATAATATAAATTGCTTCAATCGTTTGAGGTTTTCCATTTAAATATCGTGCACTTACTTCCCGAGTTATTAATGTACCTTCTTCATCTATTAAAAACATTCCTTTTATTTCACCTGCATCTGACAGATTTTTATTAAAAATACTAGGTTGATCAAAATTAAAAGTTGCTGTTCCAGTACTACCATCTCTTGACCTAGTTAATTTTACTTGAGCAACTACCTCTTCATTAATACCTGGAATAAATTGAATTACAGCATTCATAAAAATAAATTTAATTTTTTATATTTTGACTATTAAAAAAATAATAAATTATTTTTTAATAAGATCGAATTAATAACAATTAGTATAGCAAAAAATATTAAAGATTAAAAAAAACTTTTTAAAATTGACATTAATAGTTACAATCTTTGGCGATGTTAACTTCATATGTGGGGTGTAGCCAAGTGGTAAGGCAGCGGACTTTGACTTCGCTATTCGTAGGTTCGATCCCTACCACCCCAAACTTATTTTAATGATTTTGATTTATTTAGTTTATAAAAACTAATAAAAACTTGACAATAAAATTGGTTATTGGTAATAATAGCATTATTAAAAGGAGAGATGGCAGAGTTGGTCGATTGCGTCTGATTTGAAATCAGATGGGTTTAATAAATTCCGTGGGTTCGAATCCCACTCTCTCTTATATGTAGAGAAATTTTTAGAAGTAATTTAATATTTTAAGAAAAAAAAAAATAATTTTTTGAATTTAAAACTAACAATTATGAAAGCGGGTAACGTGACTCGAACACGCGACATCGACCTTGGCAAGGTCACGCTCTACCACTGAGCTATACCCGCTTAATCGAATATAATTATAAAACAGTCTTTCTATTAATTAGTAAAAATTAAATGCTTAAAAAACATTAATGATTTAATTTTTACTTAATTTTTATGCAAATCCTTGTGCAAAACCTGTTAATAATACTAAAGTTCCCCAAAATTTTGCCAGATTATAAATGTTATCTTTTGACGTTTCCCATGCACCTGGAGTGGCTAAACTTACTGGTACATTAAGAACTAAAATAAAAGATAAAAGAACTAGAAAAGATACTAAAATTTGTATGATAAGAGACATTGGTTCTTCTCCAGAAAGACAAAAATTTTATTTTTATGTTATATAATTCAATACGAAGAAATTACAAGAAGTTCGTAATTTAAAAACTTAAATTTCAAAATATTCTTACTCTTTTAAAAATTAACGTTTAATAAGTAAGTTTCATACTAATATTATACTATAATTAGTATAATTTGAAAATTTTTTAAACTCTAAGTTATTAAATTAATTAAAACAATATTATTAGATAAACTAATTTATTGTAAAAATTAAATTTTAAAAAAAAAATGGTTTTAAATCATATGGAAGGAATTATTTTATCAAAGTTACCGGAAGCTTATACAATTTTTAGTCCTATTATAGATGTTTTACCTGTTGTTCCAGTTTTATTTTTACTTTTAGCATTTGTTTGGCAAGCATCTATTGGCTTCCGATAAAATGTATAAAACAAAAAGTAACGAAGCCTTTTTAGTTTATTTTACATTTTAAATAGAAAATTTTTATATGATTGAACCACTTCTTTTTGGAATCGTTTTAGGTATGATACCGGTTACATTAATCGGTTTATTTGTTGCTGCTTTTTTACAATATAAACGTGGTAATCAATTGGGTTTGTAAAAAAAGTATAAGTAGGAAATTTTTTCTACTTGTACTTTTTTTAATTTATTATTTCAGTAAATTACCAACTTGATTTTGTTAAACCAGGTAATAAACCTTCATGCCCCATTTCGCGAAGCATATTTCTTGAAAGTCCAAAATCTCTGTAAAATCCCCTTCCTCTTCCTGTTCTCCAACATCTATTGCGTAATCTTACTTTTGATGAATTTCTCGGAAGTTTTTGCAATTGACTATGAACCAATAATTTTTCTTCATATGTTTTACTTTTTGAAAAATTTTTCAATATTTCTTTTCTCTTTAAAAAAAATTTTTTTACAATTTTTTTTCTTTTTAATTCTCGTACAATAATACTTTTTTTTACCATAATTTAATTATTAATTTTTTTATTATATAAATATATATTTGTTTTATTAGAAATAAATTAAAAAATTTTTAATTCACTAATTAAAAAATAATAATGCTGTAAATTTATTCCGAAGAATAAATTTACAGCATTATTGTATAATAAATCTTTAAAAAAAAAAAATATTTTAACCAAATTTACCTGTTGTTGAAGCAATAACAAAAGCTGCATATGTTAAAATATAACCAACTGCAAAATGTGCTAAACCAACTAAACGAGCTTGTACAATTGATAAAGCAACTGGTTTATCGCGCCAACGGATTAAATTAGCTAATGGAGTTCTTTCATGTGCCCAAACTAATGTTTCAATTAATTCTTGCCAATAACCACGCCATGAAATTAAAAACATAAAACCCGTTGCCCAAACTAAATGGCCAAACAAGAACATCCATGCCCAAACTGATAAACTATTCATTCCATAAGGATTATACCCATTAATTAATGGAGAAGAATTTAACCATAAATAATCACGTAACCATCCCATTAAATAGTTTGATGATTCATTAAATTGAGCTGCATTCCCTTGCCAAATTGTAACATGTTTCCAATGCCAATAGAAAGTTACCCAGCCAATTGTATTTAACATCCAGAACATTGCTAAATAAAAAGCATCCCATGCAGAAATGTCACATGTACCACCACGACCTGGTCCATCACAAGGGAAACTATAACCAAAATCTTTTTTATCTGGCATTAATTTTGAGCCACGTGCGTCTAATGCACCTTTTACTAAAATTAATGTTGTTGTATGTAAGCCTAACGCAATAGCATGATGAACTAAAAAATCACCAGGTCCAATTGATAAAAATAGAGAATTTTTACCACTATTAATAGCTTCTAACCAATTTGGTAACCAAATTTGACTACCAGCAATTGTTGCAGAACTTTGATCCGATGATAATAAAATATTAAAACCGTAAAGTGCTTTTCCAGAAGTTGCTTGAATCCATTGAGCAAAAACTGGTTCAACTAAAATTTGTTTTTCAGGTTGACCAAATGCAACAACAACATCATTATGGATATAAAGACCAAGGGTATGGAAACCTAGAAATAAGCTTACCCAACTTAAATGAGAAATAATTGCCTCTTTATGTTCTAACATTCTTGCTAAAACATTGTCTTTGTTTAATTCGGGATCATAATCACGAACAAAGAAAATAGCACCATGTGCAAAAGCACCAACCATTAGAAAACCAGCAATATATTGGTGATGAGTATATAAAGCAGCTTGTGTTGTAAAATCTTTTGAAATAAAAGCATAAGCGGGCAATGCATACATATGTTGAGCTGTTAAAGAAGTTGCAACACCTAAACATGCTAATGCTAAACCTAATTGCATATGTAAAGATTCAGTGATTGTTACAAAAAGTCCTTTATGACCTGCGCCTAATCGTCCTCCTGGTGGTCGATGAGCATCTAAAATTTCTTTCATATTATGACCTATTGCAAAATTTGTTCGGTACATATGACCAGCAATAATAAATATAACAGCTATTGCTAAATGATGATGAGCAATATCCGATAACCACAATGATTGAGTCTGAGGATGAAATCCACCAAGAAAAGTTAAAATTGCACTTCCACTACCAACGTTTGTACCAAACACATGCTGTTGTGTATCCGGATTTTGTGCGTATATTGCCCAATTTCCGCTAAAGAAAGGTGTTAAACCTTCTGGGTGTGGTAAAACTTGTAAAAAATTATCCCAACCAACATGAACACCACGTGATTCTGGAATTGCAACATGAACTAAGTGACCTGTCCAAGCTAATGAACTAACACCAAATAAACCGGATAAATGATGATTTAAACGTGATTCATTATTTTTAAACCAACTAATTGTTGGACTAAAATTTGGTTGTAAATGTAACCAACCAGCAAATAAAAGAACAGCTGATACAATTAATAAAAATGCTGATCCAATATACAAGTCTAAATTAGTACGTATACCAATTGTATACCACCAGTGATAAACACCAGAATAAGAAATATCAACTGGATAAAAAACACCACCTTTTGTGAAAGCTTTAATTGCTGTTTCTCCAAAATGTGGATCCCAAATTGTATGGGCTATCGGTTTTACTTTTAATGGATTTAATACCCATTGCTCAAAATTACCTTGCCATGCAACATGGAATAAATTACCTGCTGTCCAAAGAAAAATAATTGCTAAATGACCAAAGTGAGAAGCAAAGATTTTTTGATATAGTTTTTCTTCTGTCATTCCATCATGACTTTCAAAATCGTGTGATGTTGCTATACCATACCATATTCTTCGAGTAGCTGGATCTTGTGCAAGGGCTTGGCTAAATTTTGGAAACTTTGTTGCCATATTTTTTTGTTACCTCTTTAAATAAACTTATCCAACAGAAATAATTCGTGCTAAAAAGAATGACCAAGTAGTACCTATGCCACCTAATAAATAATGTGCTAATCCAACTGCACGACCTTGAGTAATGCTCAAAGCTCGAGGTTGAATTGTTGGTGCTACTTTTAACTTATTATGCGCCCAAACAATTGATTCAATAAGTTCTTGCCAATAACCACGACCACTGAAAAGGAACATTAAACTAAATGCCCAAATAAAATGTGCACCTAAGAAAATTAAACCATAAGCTGATAATGCTGAGCCGTAAGATTGAATTACTTGAGAAGCTTGTGACCAAAGAAAATCTCTTAACCAACCATTAATTGTTAATGCACTTTGTGCAAAATTACCGCCTGTAATATGTGATACAACACCATTTGAAGTTATAGAACCCCATACATCGGATTGCATTTTCCAACTGAAATGAAAAAGTACAACTGAAAGTGAATTATACATCCAGAATAAACCTAAAAATACATGATCCCATGCTGAAACTTGACAAGTACCACCACGACCTGGACCATCACAAGGGAAACGGAAACCTAAATTTGCTTTATCAGGAATTAATTTTGAACTTCTTGCATAAAGTACACCTTTTAATAAAATTAAAACAGTTACATGAATTGTAAATGCATGAATATGATGTACTAAAAAATCTGCTGTTCCTAGATTAATTGGCATCATCGCAATTTTAGAACCAACAGAAATAACATCGCCACCAAAAGCATAACTACTTGTTGTAAGAGCGTTTGGCGAAGTTGTTCCTGGTGCTAAAGAGTGTAAGTTTTGAATCCATTGTGCAAAAATCGGTTTCAATTGGATAGCTTTATCAGAAAACATATCTTGTGATCTTCCTAAAGCTCGCATTGTATCATTATGAATATATAAACCAAAACTATGGAAACCTAAGAAAATACAAACCCAATTTAAATGAGAAATAATAGAATCTCTATGTCTAATAACACGGTCTAATAAATTATTATAATTATTTGCTGTATTATAATCTCTTACCATAAAAATTGCACCATGTGCGGCACCGCCAACAATACAGAATCCTCCAATCCACATATGATGTGTAAATAAAGAAAGTTGAGTTGGATAATCGGTAGCGATATACGGATAAGGTGGCATTGCATACATATGATGCGCAACAATTATACTTAAAGATCCAAAAAGAGCTAAGTTAATTGATAGTTGTGCATGCCATGAAGTTGTTAAAACTTCATATAAACCTTTATGACCTTCACCTGTAAATGGTCCTTTATGAGCTTCAAGGATATCTTTTAAATTGTGACCAATTCCAAAATTAGTTTTGTACATATGGCCAGCAACAATAAATAAAACTGCTAATGCTAAATGATGATGTGCAACATCAGTTAACCATAAACCACCAGTAACAGGATTTAAGCCTCCTTTAAAAGTTAAAAAATCAGAATACTCTTGCCAATTTCCACTAAAAAATGGTACTAAAGCCTTATTAAAACTTGGATAAAGTTGTGCAATTAATTCACGATTTACTAAAAATTCATGTGGTAATGGAATTTCTTGCGGGCTAACTCCAGCATCTAACAGTTTGTTTATAGGTAAAGAAACATGAATTTGATGTCCTGACCATGATAAACATCCTAATCCTAGTAATCCTGCTAAATGATGATTTAACATTGATTCAGCATTTTGGAACCATTCTAGTTTTGGAGCTGATTTATGATAATGAAACCAACCAGCAAATAACATTAAACCAGACATAATTAAACCACCAACAGCAGTCCAATATAGTTCAATTTCACTAGTAATACCTTGAGATCTCCATAATTGGAAAAAGCCGGAAGTAATTTGTACACCTTGGAAATTTCCACCAACGTCACCATTTAAAATTTCTTGTCCAACAATTGGCCAAACTATTTGAGCACTTGGTTTAATTCCTGTTGGGTTATTAAGCCATGCTAAATAGTTAGAAAAATATGCACCGTGAAAATGCATTCCACTAATCCATAAAAAAATAATTGCTAGTTGACCAAAGTGTGCACTAAAAATTTTTCGTGACACATCCTCTAATGAATTTGTATTACCATCAAAATCATGAGCATCGGCGTGTAAATTCCATATCCATGTCGTAGTTTTTGGACCTTTTGCTAACGTTCTAGAAAAGTGACCTGGTTTAGCCCACTTTTCAAATGAAGTTTCTACTACATTTTTATCTACAATAACACGAACTTTTTTTTGCTCGATTGAGCTTGTACCCATTTAATTTCCTTTTTGGAGATAAAATGTTAAGAAACGCCCATAATCAACGAAATCAATATTTCCGAAATGAGTTTTCAACTATTATTATAATTAATATTTATTTTATATATTAAATAATTTTATATATTTTTAAAATACATTTTAAAAAAACTAATTTATATTAAAGATGTTTATTGAAGAGGATTTAAATCAATTAATAGAAATTTTACCAAATTTTTTAAAACTGTCATTAAAAAATAATTCAAATAGATTTAATCTAATTGAAATTGTAATGGATCTTGGAAGACGACCAGAAGGACGATTTTTAAATGGATCAGAGTATTTATCACAAAGAATTATTTCCTCACAAGATTTAGATTTTTGTACAAAGAAATTAAAAAATTTCAGTAATGATAATCGATCAGGTATTGAAAAAACGTTACATCGTGTTAGTTGTATTAGAAATCGTAAAGGTAACATAATTGGACTAAGTTGTAGAGTTGGACGAGCACTTTTTGGAACAATTAGTATTGTAAGAGATTTATTAGAATCATCTGAATCTATATTAATTCTCGGTAAACCAGGTGTAGGAAAAACAACTACAATTCGAGAAGTTGCACGGGTTTTATCTGATGAACTTGAAAAAAGAGTAGTTATTGTTGATACTTCAAATGAAATTGGCGGGAATAGTGATATTCCACATTCTGGAATTGGAAAAGCAAGAAGAATGCAAGTTTCAAAATCTGAATTACAACATAATGTAATGGTCGAAGCAGTAGAAAATCATACTCCTGAAGTTATTATTGTTGATGAAATTGGCAGTGAATTAGAAGTTTTAGCAGCTCGAACTATTGCAGAAAGAGGTGTTCAATTAATTGGAACAGTTCATGGTAATTGTTTAGAAAATTTAATAAAAAATCCAATTTTAACGGATATTGTTGGTGGCATAACAAATGTTACATTAAGTGATGAAGAAGCAAAACGTAGAAAAACACAAAAGAATATTCTTGAAAGAAAAGCTTCTCCTGCATTCCAAATTGCAATTGAAATAAATCAAAAAACAAAATGGTTTATTCATGAAAATATTTCTCAATCAGTTGATTTTTTATTACAAAAACAAAATCCCTTTTTACAATCTAGAATTTTAGAAGGTAATAATAAAGTATTTATTTATTACGAATTATTTCAAGCTAATAATACAAAAAAAAGTTCTTTACAAATTTCTGAGAAAAATAATATTTTAGAAGTGGATAATGAATTTATTACTTATTCCAAAAAAATTCAAAAAAAAATCCATATTTATCCATATTTGGTTTCAATTAATAAAGTTCAACAAGTTTCTAAATCTTTTTGTTTTAATGCATTTTTTACAAAAAATATTTATAAAGCAACAGCAATTTTAGCATTAAAATCTTATGTTATTGAAAATAAAAAACTTCTTGAAATAGCAAAAATCAGACGAATACCAATTTATACAATAAAAAAAAATACTGAAACAGAAATTGCAAAAATAATACATCAAATTATGAAATAATTAATTAATAATTCTTTTGTTATTTTAAATAAATTAAATTGTTTTTTTTATATATTAATAAACTTTATAAAAATATGTAATTTATTTTTTTAATTTTTTACTTAAAAAATTTTATATAACAGAAATAATTAGTTTTGGTTAATTTTAAAATTTATTTATTTTTTATTGGTAAAAAACTCTTGACAATTTCTATAAATTTACTTTATTTATTTTTTGAAAAAAAATAATTAATATATATATATTTATAAATATAAATTTATGCTAATTTTTGATGTTATTACATTTTGGCTTTTAGTAGGAAGACGGGTTTTTGATTTTTTTATAGAAAATTTTGATTTTACTCGGGAATTATATGAAATTTTTATGTATTTAATTGGTAGTCCGGCTATTGAGTTTTACAATAATACTATTGTTTGGTTTTTTAAATTTGAACTTTCTGATTTTATAGTAAAAAATACACCTCCAACTTTTATCTCTTGTATTGGTATGGTATTTGTAGTAATAAGAAATTTAATCTATATAAGATTAACGATTAGTTTTTTCCCACATATCAATCCTTACGAACATCCTCTGTTACTGATTACAGATCTAACAGATATATTTTATCTTCCTTGGTTTAAAATAAGAATTCCTCGGTTTTTTAACATTGATACAACAGTTTGGTTTATGTATATTGCATTAGATGTAATTTACAATTATTTACAATATTTATCTGCTTTATCTGATGTTTATTACCATTTAAGATAATTATGAACGGTGAAATAGTTTTATTAAAAAATACTATTGCATTTAAAAATCTTATTCTATAAAATATAAAAATGCAATATCATAAATATTAAATTTTTATTAATAGTAAAAAATTATGCTTAAAATACGATTAAAACGTTTTGGAAGAAAAAGAATTCCTTGTTACCGAATTGTAGTAATGAGAAGTACATCAAAACGAGATGGACTTGCAATAAAAGAAATTGGATTTTATAATCCAATTACAAATCAAGTAAAATTAAATAAAGAAGAAATTCTAGTTTTTTTAAAAAATGGTGTAAAACCAACAAAAACTGTTTTTAATTTACTTGTTAAAAACAATATTATAACAAAAAAAATTGTATAATTTTTTAAGTTTTACTTTTTTGGAGAAATTAAATTGTCAGAATTTTGTTTTAAAGTAATCTGGTTAAAATACGCTATTGCTATAGCCGTTGATAAAAGATTCAAAAATAATATAACAATACCTATTACTTCATTTTATTTTTGGCCTCGCGTGGATGGTTGGAAGTTATTAAAACATGAATTAGAATTAAAGCCTTGGTTATTAAAAGAAGAAAAAATTAAAATTTTAAACGGATATACAAAAATAATACATTCTTGGAAAGAAAACTTTAAAAACGACAAATATATTAAAGTTAGCGACTTAGAAAAAAAATTAAATTTTACTTTAATTGCAATTGACTAAATTTTTTATTAATTTCAATAAATAGTTAAAAATTTTTAAGAATTTATTGAAATTAAATTTCAAAATTATGAAAAAAGAAAAATCTTTTTATTTTAATTTGTTTTGTGAAAGTTTTGATTTAGCATTAATTACATTACGATCGTTTGATTTATTTACTTATATTCGTTTTTTTGAAGAACTAGAAAAAAGTGATAATTCTTTAGATTTAATTTTCACTGTACATAAATTGCGTTTACAAAATCAAATGAATCTCACTTCTAAAACGAAACAATTTAATAAGTTCTTAAAAAATGAAACTATTTCTTATTCTCAAATAAAAAAAATTTTAATAATATTTTCTAAAATATTAAACAATCGATTTTTTAAAGATAGACTTAATAGAATTTGTTTTTATTTATTACCAGAATATGGAATTTTTACAACAAAATTGAAAATTCTTCAAATTCAAAAGGTTGTCTATTTTAATATTATTATATTTGAATTTAAAAAACGTTTTAACTTCTTTTATATACGGATAATTAAAAAATTCTATATAAAAGAACTTTATCCAATTGTTTTAAATATTTCTTATCAAAATGGTTTACGTTACCTAAAATTTTTTGCAAATCTTTAAAAAAAATTAATAAAAAATTTAATAGTAGTTTTATTAATTTTTTTTATTTACAACAATACATTCTGTTGTTAAAATCATGCTTGCAATTGAAGAAGCATTTTGAATAGCAGAACGCGTAACTTTTGCTGGATCAATAATACCAAATTTATACATATTACCAAATTTATCCATAGCTGCGTCATAACCATATGAAACACTTTTTTGCTGTAATTTTTCTAAAATTACAGTACCATTTTTGCCAGAATTTTGTGCGATTCGTTTTAATGGTTCAAGAATAGATTTTACAATAATAATTCCACCAATAAGTTCATCCTCAATTAAATTATTTTTAACCCATATTTTTAAAGGTTCAGATAAATGTACTAATGCAGCTCCGCCACCTGGAACAATTCCTTCTTCTACTGCTGCACGTGTCGCATTAATTGCATCTTCTAATCTTAATTTTTTATCTTTCATTTCTGTTTCTGTAAGAGCACCAACTTTTATAACTGCTATACCCCCTGAAAGTCTTGCAATTCTATCTTGTAATTTTTCTTTTTCATATTGGATTTCTACTAAATTTATTTGTTTTCTTAATTGTTCACAACGATTAAAAATAATTGATTTATTATCTAAGCTTGAAATAATTAATGTATTTTCCTTATCAACAATAATTTTTCTTGCTTGACCTAATTTTTCCAAGTTTACGTTTTCAAAACTTATTCCTGTATCATCAGTAATTAACGTTCCACCTGTTAAAATTGCAATATCTTCTAATAAAAGTTTTCTCTGTTCACCAAAACCCGGAGCTCGAATTGCAACCACATTAACAATGCTTCTTAACTTATTTAATATTAAAGTTGCTAAAGCCTCTTTTCCAACTTCTTGTGCAATTATTAATAATGGTCTTTTTGTTCGAGCAACTTGTTCTAATATTGGTATTAAATCTTGTTCAACTAATGTTATTTTTTTATCAGAAATTAGAATATAGGGATTTTCATAAATTACTTCCATTCTTTCTAAATTTGTCATAAAATAAGGAGAAATAAAACCTTTATTAATTCGCATTCCTTCCGTTATTTCTAAAACTGTAAATGTCGAATTTCCTTCTTCTAAGGAAATTACACCATCTTTGCCAACTTTTTTAAAAGCATCAGCAATAATTTGACCAGGTTCATTATCATTTCCTGCTGAAATAGTTGCTACTTGAAGAATTGATTCAATATCTTCAATTGGTTTTGATAAATCAGCAATCATATCAACTAAAAATTTTGTTGCTTTTTCAATTCCACGTTTTATTAATATTGGATTTGCACCAGCAGCAATATTTCGCATACCTTCTTTTACGATAGAGTATGCCAAAACAGTAGCAGTTGTTGTTCCATCTCCAGCAACATCATTTGTTTTTGATGCGGCTTGTCTTAGTAATAAAACACCAGTATTTTCAATATTATCTTTTAGTTGAATTTGTTTTGCTATGCTGACACCATCATTAATAATCTCAGGACAAGTAAATTTATTTCCAATAACAACATTTCGACCTTTTGGACCTAAAGTAATAGAAACAGCTTCTGCTAATATTTCCATTCCTTTTTCTAATCCTTTTCTTGCATTATCTTGATAAAGAATTTTTTTAATCATATTTATAAATAAAATTTTTAATTTTTATAAAACTATATATATATAGATATAATGTATATTCATACAGTTTTATATATTTTGTCCTCAATTAAAAGATTAAAATAAATAAAATTTTTAAAAAATCTTTTTTAACTTATATGTTAAATTATTTCTGAAAAGTAAAAAATTAATTGTTAAATTTTAATATATGAAATACACATTATCAGTTTTGGTTGAAAATGAAACTGGAGTTTTAACAAGAATTTCAAGTTTGTTTGCAAGACGTGGTTATAATATTGAAAGTTTAGCTGTTGGTCCTGGTGAACAACTTGGAATATCAAGAATTACAATGGTTTTACCCGGAACAAAAAGAAGTATTGAACAATTAATTAAACAACTTTATAAATTGATTAACATTGTGAAAGTAGAAGATATTACAAATGTACCATGTGTTGAACGAGAACTAATGGTTTTAAAAGTAAACGCATCTACTGCAACAAGACCTGAAATTCTTGAAATAGCTAATATTTTTCGAGCAAAAGTAATTGATTTTGCATTAGAATCAATAACCTTAGAAATTACCGGTGATCCTGGAAAAATTGTTGTTATTGAACGTGCATTAGGAAAATTTGGAATAATGGAAATTGCAAGAACAGGAAAAGTTGCATTAACAAGAGAATCACATATAAATACAGAATTTTTAAAACGAATGGTTTCTTTTACTGAACTTTAAAAACTTTTATTAAATAACAAATCATTTAAAACTAAAAAAAACCCAATTACCAGGTTTTTCTTTAAATGATAAACATTCCACAACATCCCATTCAATTTCTAATTCTTTAGGTTCATTAAAGAAATTAATTGTTGTTATTGAATAATAAGGAAAAAAGGCTGGTGTTTTTGTTATATTTAATTCGTTATGATTTTTTTCAACAAAATTGTAATGTTTACAAACATTAATATATTTACAGTTTAAACAAATACACATAATAACTATTTTTTTTTTATTTTTAATATAAATAAAAATCATCTTTAAAAAAAATAGGGGCAGGGGGAATTGAACCCCCACGACCGTTAAAAGTCAACGGATTTTAAGTCCGTTGTGTCTACCATTTCACCACACCCCCAAAGTATGTTTGTTAAATTTATTACTAACAATATTATATAATAATTTAGGCGGCACCCAGATTTGAACTGGGGGTAAAAGATTTGCAATCTTCTGCCTTACCACTTGGCCATACCGCCATTTTGCTAAAGTGTATTTTATAATATATATATATATATATATACGTAGATATAAAATAAAACATATATAAAAATTTATTTACAGAATTATTAAAAATTTTTCAGAATATTTATATGTAATTATAAAAAAATAAAAAATATTTATTTAAACCAAAATAGTTGTGAAATTTCAAAACTTTTTAGAAAAAATACTTATAGAAGAATCGACAGGAGCATTTGCTCTACTGGATGGGTTAATTCGAAACGGTACAAAACATATCTTTGGTTATCCTGGTGGTGCAATTTTACCAATATATGATGAATTAAATGCATGGGAAAACCAAGGTTTAATTAAACATATTTTAGTTCGCCATGAGCAAGCTGCGGCACATGCTGCCGATGCATATGCTAGAACAACAGGTAATGTAGGTGTTTGTTTTGCTACGTCTGGACCAGGTGCAACAAATTTAGTAACGGGAATTGCAACTGCACAAATTGATTCGGTGCCAATGGTTGTTGTAACTGGTCAAGTTGGAAGATCATTTATTGGTACAGATGCGTTTCAAGAAGTTGATATTTTTGGTATTACATTACCAATAGTAAAACACTCGTATACTTTAAAAAAAGCAAAGGACATTTGTCGAATTATTAATGAAGCATTTTATATTGCAAATCACGGTCGACCCGGACCAGTTTTAATTGACATTCCAAAAGATGTTGGACTTGAATTAATTAAAGATTTTTCTCCAATTCAAACATATAATTCTTTACGATTAAAAGATTATCATATTGAATTTAATTCAAATAAAACAAGAATTCATCAAGCACTTTTTTATATAACTCATTCTTCTCAACCATTAATTTATGTTGGTGGTGGTGCTGTAATTTCAAATGCAAAAAATGAAGTTTATAAATTAGCACGTTATTTTAATATTCCGGTTACAACAACTTTAAAAGGAAAAGGTAGTTTTAATGAAAATCATAGTTTATGCCTCGGTATGTTAGGAATGCATGGCACCGCGTATGCTAATTTCGCTGTTAATGAATGTGATCTTCTTATTGCAATTGGAGCTCGATTTGATGATCGTGTTACTGGGAAATTAGATGAATTTGCAGCACATGCAAAAATTATCCATATTGATATTGATCCTGCAGAAATAGCGAAAAATTGTATTCCACATGTTGCTTTAATTGGAGATGTTAAAAAAATATTACATGAAATTTTAGAAGCTTATATTAATAATATTGAAATATATAAACCAAAAAATACAAAAGCTTGGCGAAATAGAATTCGTGCATGGCGTGAAGCTTATCCATTGTTAGTTCCAACCCCTGAAGAAGCTTTTTCACCACAACAAGTTATTAATGAAATTGGGACACTTGTTTCACAAGAAACAATTTTCACGACAGATGTTGGACAACATCAAATGTGGGCCGCACAATTTTTAAAATGTGGAATAAGAAAATGGGTTTCAAGTTCTGGTTTAGGAACAATGGGATTTGGTGTGCCAGCAGCTATTGGAGCACAAATTGCAAATTTTGATACGACAATTCTATGTGTAACGGGTGATGCAAGTTTTCAAATGAATCCACAAGAATTAGGAACTATTGCACAATATAATTTACCAATTAAAATTGCAATTATTAATAATAAATTTCAAGGTATGGTTCGACAATGGCAAGAATCCTTTTATGATTCCCGATATAGTCATTCTAACATGAGTGAAGGTCAACCAAACTTTTTAAAATTAGCTGAATCATATGGAATAAAAGGATTAATTGTAAAAAAAGGTGATAATTTAAAACAAAAAGTTCAAGAAATGTTAAATCATGATGGTCCTATACTTGTTGATTTTCGTGTAAATCGTGAGGAAAATTGTTATCCTATGGTTGCACCCGGAAAAAGTAATGCACAAATGATCGGTACAGTTGATTACGATCCGGATATCATTTTTACAGAAGATTGGATTAAAGAAAAAAATCTATAATACATGTAATTTTTTTTTTTGTTTAAATTTTAAACAAAAAAAAAATTACATGTATTATATATATATATAGATTTATTTTACTTTTATGTATAAATATGTATGGACACGGCTCTGTAGCTCAGTGGTTAGAGCAGGGGATTCATAAGCCCAAGGTCACAAGTTCAAATCTCGTCAGAGCCACAATAATGGAGAAATGGCTGAGTGGTCGAAAGCGGTAGATTGCTAATCTATTGTACATGTTTTTGTACCGAGGGTTCGAATCCCTCTTTCTCTTATAAAAATTTATTTATATATATTTTTATTTATTTATTTATTTATTTATTTATTTTAGCGTCCTTAATTTAGTTGGTAGAATGTTGGTCTCCAAAACCAAACGTCGTGGGTTCAAGTCCTACAGGGCGCGATTAATTACAATTTAACTATTGTATTATAGAGAAATTTATAATAATATTTTAAAGGAATAGAATTTTTGAGTTTATTTACACTTAATAAAAAATGCCAAAAAAAGTCATTGCATTAGTAAAACTTGCTTTAACTGCTGGTAAAGCAACACCAGCTCCACCAATTGGACCAGCATTAGGACAACATGGGGTAAATATTGCAAGTTTTTGTAAAGAATATAATGCGAAAACATCAGATCAACACGGTCTTATTATACCAGTTGAGATTCAAATTTTTGAGGATCGATCTTATTCTTTTATATTAAAAACTCCTCCTGCATCAGTATTAATTGCAAAAAATGCAAAAATTGGAAAAGGTTCTGCACAACCTAATAAATCAAAAGTCGGTTTTTTAACACTTTCTCAATTAGAAGAAATTGCGAAAATAAAATTGCCTGACTTAAATACTTTAAAATTAGAAAGCGCAATAAAAATTATAGAAGGAACGGCAAAAAATATGGGTATTTCAATACCAAAATAATTTTTTTGAATATTTAAGAATATTATTATGAAGAAACTATCAAAACGATTACAAAAAACAAAAGAATTAATAATTGAAACGGAATATTCTCCGAAACAATCAGTTGAAATTTTAAAAAAAACAGCTACTGCAAAATTTATTGAATCAACGGAAGCACATATTTCATTAAATATTGATCCGAAATATGCTGATCAACAATTACGAACAACATTGGTTTTACCAAAAGGTACTGGAAAAACAATTCGTATAGCAATATTATTGTCCGAAGAAAAAATTAAACCAGAATATAAAAAACAAGCAGATATTGTTGGAAGTAATGATTTAATTGAAAAAATAACAAAAGGTGAAATAAACTTTGATATTTTACTTTCCACACCAGAAATGATGCCAAAACTAGCAAAATTAGGTAGAATTTTAGGACCAAAAGGATTGATGCCATCTCCAAAATCTGGTACTGTAACTGAAAATATTGAAGAGACAATTGAACAATTTAAAAAAGGAAAAATAGAATATAAAGCGGATCGAAATGGAATTGTACATTTAAGTTTTGGAAAAAGTAATTTTTCCGAAGAAGATCTAATAGAAAATCTGTTAGCAGTTTATCAATCAATTGAACAAAATAAACCAAGTGGTGTAAAAGGAAAATATTTTAAAAAATTTTATATTTGTAATTCAATGGGACCATCAATTCAGATAAATTTATCTGATTTAAAAAAACAATAATTTTAAAAAGTTTATTTTATTTCCACTATAAAAAATAACAGTATTAAAATAAATTTATTATGTCTAAAGTTGAAAATATAATTGAAGAATTAAAATCATTAACATTATTAGAAGCATCTGAATTAGTTAAAAAAATTGAACAAACATTTAATGTTGATACTTCTATTGGTGGTGGTGTTATGATGATGAGTGGAGCCGGTACTACAGAAGAAAAACAAATTGTAGAAGAAAAAACAGAATTTGATGTTATTTTAGAAACAGTTCCAGCAGATAAAAAAATTGCTATTTTAAAAGTTGTTAGAACAATTACAGGCTTAGGATTAAAAGAGGCAAAAGAGTTAGTTGATACAGCTCCAAAAACACTTCAAACTTTAGTAACAAAAGATGTTGCAGAAAGTACAAAGAAAAAATTAGAAGAAGCTGGTGCAGTTATATTAATAAAATAATTAAATTTACTAAATTATCTAAAAATAAAGAAAGAATAATTAATAACTACAATCTTTATTTTTAGATATGTTTATGTAGATTGATTAAATGATAGATATAAAATCTATAATGATGAACCTAGACCAGAGTATGCGCCATAAATAAATATACCTAAAACGGCAATAACTCCTAGACCACCCACTGTTGCAACCATCCATAGAGGTATTCTTCCTGTACCTGCCATAGTTCTTACTCCTAAGGAAATTTTTAAATAATTAAAATGTTTTTAACTAATCTCTTAGTTAAAAAAATAACTAGAGAATAAAACCGCTAAAACAAAAATAAGTAATAGTCCCCAATAAAGTGAAGCACGGTTTAATTCAACGGGTTGTTTGTTAGGATTTGGACCTGTCATAAAATAACTCCTATCGTTGAATAAATTGCATAGATGTAATTGCACCTAAAAAGAAAATTGTTGGAATTGCTAATGCATGTATTGCTAACCAACGAAAAGTAAAAATTGGGTAAGCTACTGGTTGATTTATATTTTTTCCCACGTTTCTCTCCTTATTTATAATCCTTTAGTTAAATCTTCTAATTCTTGTTTTGCATTAAAACGATCATTTACTAATGGTACTTGTTGTCGATCTTGTGAAAAATACTCATTTGGACGCGGAGTACCAAAAACATCATAAGCTAAACCAGTACTAATAAACAACCAACCAGAAATAAATAAAGAAGGAATTGTTATACTGTGAATAATCCAATATCTTACACTTGTTATAATATCGGAGAATGGTCTTTCTCCTGTTGAACCACCAGACATATGAAATCTCTCTTGATTTATATATTAGATATATTTTATTATTACACATTCCAAAAATCTTTAAGCGGGTAGGCGGAATCGAACCCCCATCATCAGCTTGGAAGGCTAAGGTTTTACCACTAAACTATACCCGCATCATATATCTATGATACTTTTTTGAGAAAAAAGTATCATAGATATATACTAAAAATGTTTCACTGGAAACATTTTATTGTATTAGAAAAAAATGCAGTTAAATCTATAATCCTTCTAGTTTTACTTCCAAAAATGATGCTAACTCAAATGCTTTTTCTTCAATTTCCGTTAATGCTAATGGTTGCTCAATTTGATTTAAAGGAATTTCACGTTGATCTTTTGTACAAAGTAAAATTATTCGTTTTGGATTTAATCCATCATTAAGCGATAATTTAATAGAACGGACATTATTAAAAGGATAAACTAAAAAAATTGTACGGTTTTTACCAGGAAAACCTTTTCTAACTATTTTGACAAGTTTTTCAACTTTGTTAAATTCATTATAGCCACCACCAACATCCCAAATAATTGTTAAAAAAATAAAAAAACTCATTGTTAAAGCCGCTGATCCATAAAAAGACATAATTATGCCTTGCGGAATAAAAAGAAGTTCGTTTGAATTTGTAAAAGGTAATAAGTTAATATTAAAATAACTTGATAAACCAGAAAATAAAAACCCTAAACCTCCAATAAATAAAATAAGCGTCCAACAAAAATTACTTATTCTTTTTGTTCCTAAAATTGTTTCGTATCTTATTAATTTTTCGTCCATTAATTAGTATGGATATAATAATTTTATTAAATTAATTGAAAGAATATCATATAATTTTTACATTTGTCTATATAAAAAATTATATTATGTTTTTGATATATAAAAATTACCCCCAAGGGAATTCGAATCCCTGTTACTTCCGTGAAAGGGAAGTGTCCTAGGCCTCTAGACGATGGGGGCTATACTTGTATCTTATCATATATTTTATTATTTTGTCAACCTATTTTAAATTTAAATTCTTATTTTTTAGTTTGATAATCTAATTTTAAGAACTATCAAAAATAGAAAAACATTCGGGATAACAGGATTTGAACCTGTGACCCTCTGCTCCCAAAGCAGATGCGCTACCAAACTACGCTACATCCCGAAACATATTTATATATATATATAAATAATTTATTCTATAATACATATACCTTTCTATAATTTAATATAAATTCTATCTTACTTAAAGATAAAATTTATATTAAATTATAGAAATTAATCAATAGGACGCATTGATAAAACAGGTTCTGTTTCTCTATCAATTCCTTTTTCAAAACCAGCCGCCGCAGCTCTTGCACGTCCAGAATGCCACCAATGTCCTACAAGTAAAAAGAAACCTAAAAAGAAATGAGAACAAGTTAACCATGAGCGAGGTGATACATAGTTTACTGAGTTAATTTCTGTTGCTACACCACCTACTGAATTTAATGAACCTAAAGGAGCATGTGTCATGTACTCAGCAGCACGACGTTCTTGCCATGGTTGTATATCATTACGTATTTTATTGATATCTAATCCATTTGGACCACGTAATGGTTCTAACCAAGGAGCACGTAAATCCCAAAAACGCATTGTTTCACCACCAAAAATAATTTCTCCACTTGGTGATCGCATTAAATATTTACCTAATCCTGTTGGACCTTGTGCTGAAGCAACGTTTGCTCCTAATCTTTGGTCACGAACTAAGAATGTAAAAGTTTGAGATTGTGAAGCTTCTGGACCTGTTGGACCATAAAATTCACTTGGATATGCAGTATTGTTATACCAAACAAAAATTGATGCGGTTAATCCCATTACTGATAAAGCAGCAAGACTATATGAAAGGTATGCTTCACCGGACCAAACAAAAGCTCGGCGAGCCCAAGCAAATGGTTTTGTAATAATATGCCAAATTCCACCAATAACACATAATACACCCATCCAGATATGACCACCAACTAAATCTTCTAAATTATTTATAGATGTAATCCAGCCATCACCACCAAAAGGTGATCTTAAGACATATCCAAAAATAACAATAGGATTTAAGGTTGGACTAGTTACTAAACGAACATCGCCACCACCTGGTGCCCAGGTATCATAAATACCGCCAATAAACATAGCTTTGATTACTAATAAAAATGATCCAATTCCTAGTAAAACTAAGTGAATACCTAAAATTGTAGTCATTTTATTTTTATCACGCCAATCATATCCAAAAAATGGAAAAGATTCTTCTAAAGTATCAGGACCAAGTAATGAATGATAAATACCACCAAAACCCAGAACTCCAGAAGAAATTAAATGTAAAATTCCAACAACAAAAAATGGATATGTTGAAGTAATTTCACCACCGGGACCAACCCCCCACCCTAAAGTTGCTAAATGAGGTATTAAAATACAACCTTGTTCGTAAAGTGGTTTTTCTGGAATAAAATGTGAAACTTCAAACAAAGTCATTGCACCTGCCCAAAAAACAATAATACCAGCATGTGCAACATGTGCTCCTAGTAATTTACCAGAAACATTAATTAGTCGGGCATTTCCAGCCCACCAAGCAAAACCTGTAGACTCAATATCTCTACCTGCTAAATTATTAAAGGGCGTTTCCACGTGGTAAAACCTCCTCTGGGAATACAAAATTTTCATGTGGTTGATCTTGAGCTGCCATCCAAGCACGAATACCTTCATTAAGAAGAATATTTTTTGTGTAGAATGTTTCAAATTCTGGATCTTCTGCTGCTCTTAACTCTTGAGAAACAAAATCGTAAGCACGTAAATTTAAAGCTAAACCAACAATACCTATTGCACTTGTCCATAATCCTGTAACAGGTACAAATAGCATAAAGAAATGTAACCAACGTTTGTTAGAAAAAGCTACTCCAAAAATTTGTGACCAAAAACGATTTGCTGTAACCATTGAATATGTTTCTTCAGATTGAGTTGGAGTAAAAGCACGAAATGTATTTGCTGCATCTCCATCTTCAAACAATGTATTTTCTACTGTTGCACCATGAATTGCACATAAAAGAGCGCCACCTAATATACCAGCTACTCCCATCATATGGAATGGATTAAGTGTCCAGTTATGAAAACCCTGTAAAAATAATAAAAATCTGAAAATAGCAGCAACACCAAAACTAGGAGCAAAAAACCAACTTGCTTGTCCTAATGGATAAAGTAGAAAAACTGAGACAAAAATTGAAATTGGTCCTGAAAACGCAATTGCATTATAAGGACGAATCCCAACTAAACGTGCTATCTCAAATTGTCTTAAACAGAAACCGATAAGACCAAATGCACCATGAAGGGCAACAAATGTCCAAATACCACCAATTTGACACCAACGTGTAAAATCTCCTTGTGCTTCTGGTCCCCAAAGTAGTAAAATGGAATGTCCCATAGTATTGGCTGGAGTCGAAACAGCGGCTGTTAAAAAATTGCATCCTTCAAGGTATGAGCTTGCTAAACCATGTGTATACCAAGATGTTACAAATGTTGTTCCTGTAAACCAACCACCAAGAGCTAAATAAGCAGTTGGGAACAATAATAAACCCGACCAACCTACGAAAACAAATCGGTCTCTTTTTAACCAGTCATCTACAAGGTCAAAGATTCCTCTTTCTTGATTTTGTCCAATTGCAATGGTCATATTTTATTTCTTTTCTAAGAATTTTCTCAAAAACTATTACTCTTAATAAAATTAAGGTCTTAGGAAATTGACACAAAAATAAAAAATTTTGGTCAAATATTTTCTATGCAGCTTTTTTATTGTATAAATTATATATGTTTTTAAATTAAAAATTCAACTCAAAAAATTTTAATTAATGAATTTTTTTAATTATTAGAATAATTTGTAACCTAAACCTCTTATTGTTTTTAAATAAGTTGGATTATTTGGTTCATCTTCAATTTTCGAACGTAATTTTAAAATATACGTATCAACAATCCTTGAATCAAAATGATTAAAGGAATTAAATCCCCAAACAAAATTTATAATTTCTTGTCTTGAAAAAATTCGATTTTTATCACTTAATAAAAGAGTAAGAATTTTACTTTCAATAAAAGTTATATCAAAAATAAGTTTTTCTTTTAAAATTTTATTTTTCTCAAAATCAATTTCTATTTTACCAAAATTAATTTTTTCGATTTTTTCAATCTTTTTATTTAAAATAAAAGCAATTCTTTGTTCTAATTCATCAATAAAAAATGGTTTAACAATATAATCATTTCCTCCGAATTCTAAACCTTTAATTTTATTTCCAACACTATTTAAAGCCGTTAAAAAAATAATTGGTATAGTAAATTTTTTTCGAATCTGTTTACAAATTTCATATCCATTTACACCAGGCAACATTATATCCAATATAATTAAATCTGGTAAAAAAAAATTCAAAACTTTTAAACCTTCGCGACCGTTTGACGTGGTTAAAATTTCATAACCATCTTTCTTTAGTCTTTTATACAAAATTTTTCTAATATTAATTTGGTCTTCAATAATTAAAATTTTCTTTTTTATTACATTCATATTTAATAAAATCGTAAAAATTTTGTAATTTTTTCTTCTCCAAAGAAACATTTATGTGCTTTATATGTACTGTTAAAAATTTTATTCTAAATAAAATAAAAAGTTAATCATCTCTTGACTTTTTTATAAATCTACATTTAGTATGTCCAAGTATGTTTTTTAAATCATTTGAAAGAAGTAAATTAAAACTTAGTTTACTTGAAAAGAAAATTTTTTATTTAATATTAAAATAATACAGGACATAGTTGAGAGTTTGATCCTGGCTCAGGATGAACGCTGGCGGTATGCTTTACACATGCAAGTCGAACGTAAAGTTTTCAAGATTTTTTCTTAAAAACTAAAAAGTGGCGAACGGGTGAGTAACACGTGAGAACCTACCTTTAAGAAAGGGATAACAATTGGAAACAATTGCTAATACCTTATATGCCTATTTAATTTAATATCCCTATTTTAAAAAAAAATAAGGTGAAAAGTTTATTCTGCTTCGAGAAGGGCTCGCGGCTGATTAGCTAGTTGGTAAGGTAATGGCTTACCAAGGCGACGATCAGTAACTGATTTGAGAGGATGATCAGTCACACTGGAACTGAGACACGGTCCAGACTCCTACGGGAGGCAGCAGTGGGGAATTTTCTGCAATGGGCGAAAGCCTGACAGAGCAATACCGCGTGAGGGATGACAGCCCTATGGGTTGTAAACCTCTTTTTTCAGGGAGGAAGTTCTGACGTTACCTGAAGAATAAGCATCGGCTAACTCCGTGCCAGCAGCCGCGGTAAGACGGAGGATGCAAGTGTTATCCGGAATTACTGGGCGTAAAGCGTCTGTAGGTGGTTTAATATGTCTATTGTTAAATCTTGAGGCTTAACCTCAAATCAGCACTAGAAACTATTATGACTTGAGTGTGGTAGGGGTAGAGGGAATTTCCAGTGAAGCGGTGAAATGCGTAGATATTGGAAAGACCACCAATAGCGAAGGCACTCTACTGGGCCATTACTGACACTGAGAGACGAAAGCTAGGGGAGCAAATGGGATTAGATACCCCAGTAGTCCTAGCTGTAAACGATGGATACTAGATGTTGCATGTATCGACCCATGCGGTATTATAGCTAACGCGTTAAGTATCCCGCCTGGGAAGTATGCTCGCAAGAGTGAAACTCAAAGGAATTGACGGGGGCCCGCACAAGCGGTGGAGCATGTGGTTTAATTCGATGCAACGCGAAGAACCTTACCAGGGTTTGACATAATGTGAATTTCTTTGAAAAAAGAAAATGCCTTCGGGAACACATATACAGGTGGTGCATGGCTGTCGTCAGCTCGTGTCGTGAGATGTTGGGTTAAGTCCCGCAACGAGCGTAACCCTTGTTTTTAGTTGCTGTCATAGGAACTCTAAAAAGACTGCCGATTATAAATCGGAGGAAGGTAAGGACGACGTCAAGTCATCATGCCCCTTACACTCTGGGCTACACACGTGCTACATTGGGTAGAACAATGAGTTGCTAAGTTGCGAAACTAAGCTAATCTATAAATCTACTCTAAGTTCGGATTGCAGGCTGCAACTCGCCTGCATAAAGATGGAATCGCTAGTAATCGCTGGTCAGCTACACAGCGGTGAATCCGTTCCCGGGCCTTGTACACACCGCCCGTCACACCATGGAAGCTGGTTACACCCAAAGTCGTTTTTTTAACCGTACGAAGGAAGACGCCTAAGGTAGAACTGGTGACTGGGGTGAAGTCGTAACAAGGTAGCCGTACCGGAAGGTGCGGCTGGATCACCTCCTTTAATAAAGGTTTTTATATAAGAGGTCGATATTTTTTTAAAGGGCTATTAGCTCAGTTGGTTAGAGCGCACCCCTGATAAGGGTGAGGTCTCTGGTTCAAATCCAGAATGGCCCAACTGGGGGTATAGCTCAGTTGGTAGAGCGCTGCCTTTGCAAGGCAGTGGTCAGCGGTTCGAGTCCGCTTACCTCCACAGTATATAAATTTTTTAAATAAAGTTATTTGAAGATTGATTTTTTTTCAAGGAAAAAAGAGCTTTGGGTGGATACCTTGGCATTCAGAAGCGAAGAAGGACGTGGTAACCAACGAAATGCCTCGGGGAGCTGGAAGCAAGCTGTGATCCGGGGATATCCGAATGAGGCAACTCTTAACACTTCTTATTGAATCGATAAATAAGAAAGAGCAAACCTGGAGAATTGAAACATCTTAGTAACCAGAGGAAAAGAAAGTAAAAACGATTCCCTTAGTAGCGGCGAGCGAAACGGGAAAAGCCCAAACTTTTTTATTTTAAAAATAAAAAAGGGTAGTGGGACAATCAGTTTTAAAAACATTTTATAACTAAAAATTTAAACTTAAAGCTAGACGAATTAATTGGAAAATTAAACTATAAAAAGTGACAGTCTTGTAGTCGAAAGCTTTATTTACTTTTGATTGTATCCCAAGTAGCATGAGGCACGTGGAATCTCGTGTGAATCTGCAAGGACCACCTTGTAAGGCTAAATATTCTTGAATGACCGATAGTGAATAAGTACCGTGAGGGAAAGGTGAAAAGAACCCCGGGAGGGGAGTGAAATAGAACATGAAACCTAAAGCTTACAAGCAGCAGAAGAACGACTTAACGTTTGACTGCGTACCTGTTGAAGAATGAGCCGGCGACTTATAGTTAGTGGCAGGTTAAGATAATGAATATCGGAGCCACAGTGAAAGCAAGCTTAAATAGAGCAATTGTCACTAATTATAGACCCGAACCCGGATGATCTAACCATGACCAGGATGAAGCCTTGGTAATACTAGGTGGAGGTCCGAACCGACTGATGTTGAAAAATCAGCGGATGAGTTGTGGTTAGGGGTGAAATACCAATCGAATTCGGAGCTAGCTGGTTCTCCCCGAAATGTGTTTAGGCGCAGCGGTTAATTTCAAAACTTAGGGGTAAAGCACTGTTTCGTTGCGGGCTGGTAATTCGGTACCAAAACTAGGCAAACTCTGAATACTAAGTGAATAATTGACCAGTAAGACTATGGGGGATAAGCTCCATTGTCAAGAGGGAAACAGCCCAGATCACCAGTTAAGGCCCCAAAATAATTATTAAGTGGTAAAGGAAGTGGGAAGACTTAGACAGCCAGGAGGTTGGCTTAGAAGCAGCAATCCTTTAAAGAGTGCGTAATAGCTCACTGGTCTAGTAGTTCTGCGCCGAAAATGAATGGGACTTAAATAATTTGCCGAAGCTGTGAGATATTTATAATATCGGTAGGGGAGCGTTCTGTTTTAGGAAGAAGCATTAACGTAAGTGGATGTGGACAAATCAGAAGTGAGAATGTCGGCTTGAGTAGCGAAAACATTGGTGAGAATCCAATCCCCCGAAAACCTAAGGTTTCCTCCGGAAGGCTCGTCCGCGGGGGGTGAGTCAGGACCTAAGGCGAGGTCGAAAGACGTAGTCGATGGATAATAGGTTAATATTCCTATACCGGCTTTTACTGACAACAAGGGACGAAGAAGGCTAAACTTATCCAAGCCAGATTTTCTGGATGGCACTTGGTCCAAGCATTCGAAGCGATGAGAAATAGAGAAAATATTTTGAGCTTAGATGTAATGGCGAGGTATTTTGGTACTGAAGTAGTCGATGTCAGACTTCCAAGAAAAGCTTGCACTGTCATAAGTAAAAGACGCCTGTACCTGAAACCGACACAGGTAGGTTGGTAGAGTATACCGAGGGGCGCGAGATAACTCTCTCTAAGGAACTCGGCAAAATAACTCTGTAACTTCGGGAGAAAGAGTACCTTTATAAGGTTGCAATAACAAGGTCCAAGCGACTGTTTATCAAAAACACAGGTCTCCGCAAAGTTGTAAGACAAAGTATGGGGGCTGACGCCTGCCCAGTGCCGGAAGGTTAAAGAAGTCGGTTAGCGTAAGCGAAGCTGGTGACTGAAGCCCCGGTGAACGGCGGCCGTAACTATAACGGTCCTAAGGTAGCGAAATTCCTTGTCGGGTAAGTTCCGACCCGCACGAAAGGCGTAACGATTTGGACACTGTCTCGGAGAGAGACTCGGCGAAATAGACTTGTCTGTGAAGATGCGGACTACCTGCACCTGGACAGAAAGACCCTATGAAGCTTTACTGTAACTTGAAATTGATTTCGGGTTTTATTTGCGCAGTATAGGTGGGAGGCTATGATAAATTTCTTGCGGGAATTTTTGAGCCATTAGTGAGATACCACTCTTGTAAAACTAGAAATCTAACTTTATACCATTATCTGGTTAAAAAACAGTTTCAGGCGGGCAGTTTGACTGGGGCGGTCACCTCCTAAAAGGTAACGGAGGTGTACAAAGGTTTCCTCAAATCGGTCAGACATCGATTGTAGAGCGTAAAGGCATATGGAAGCTTAACTGTGAGACCAACAAGTCAAACAGAGACGAAAGTCGGTCTTAGTGATCTGACGGTATTGTGTGGAAAAGCCGTCACTCAACGGATAAAAGTTACTCTAGGGATAACAGGCTGATCTCCCCCAAGAGTTCACATCGACGGGGAGGTTTGGCACCTCGATGTCGGCTCGTCGCATCCTGGGGCGGTAGTACGTCCCAAGGGTTGGGCTGTTCGCCCATAAAAGCGGCACGCGAGCTGGGTTCAGAACGTCGTGAGACAGTTCGGTCCATATCCGGTGTAGGCGTTAGAATACTGACAGGATCTTTCTCTAGTACGAGAGGACCGAGAAGGACGTACCTCTGGTGTACCAGTTATTGTGCCAACAGTAAACGCTGGGTAGCTATGTACGGAACGGATAACCACTGAAAGCATCTAAGTGGGAAACCAACCTGAAGATGAGTGTTCTTTTTGTAATATAAACAAGTAAGATCACGGCAAGACTAGCCGTTGATAGACATCAAGTGTAAGTAAAGCAATTTATTCAGCTGAGATGTACTAACAGATCGAGGACTTGAATATCCTTAAAATGACTTTCTATAATTATTATAGAACATTTTCCAATAATTATAAAACATTCTATAATAATTATAGAACTTTTAGATTTTTAAAAGGGAGAATTTTAATTTTGGTGTTTATAGCATAATGGAACCACACTGATCCATCTCGAACTCAGACGTTAAACGTTATAGCGGTGATTATACTGAAAGGGAAGCTTCTCGGAAAATTAGCTCAATGCCAAGATTTAAAAAATCTTGATAAAAACAGAGTAACTTACTCTGTTTTTATATAAATTTTGAGAAATTTTACCCATAACGTTAGGACATTTTTAGTAGAAAAGGAAGTTAAGTTTTTAAGCATTTATTTTTTAGAATAAAAAATATGGAGATATAAGATGTCCACGAGAAAAAAAATAAAAAAAGGAGTTGGAAAATTTCTAGTTTCTTTTCAAATTGCTTTATGTTCATTAGGAATGAAAGGCTTTACAGGAAAAAGTAGTGCAAGTGATGAATTCCGAAAAAATTCAGGGTATTTTAATTTACCAACATCATCAATTTCTACTTCTACTACTTTATTAAATTTAATAAAGAATTCATATTCAAATAATTATGTAAAAATTAATGACAATCAAATTACTTCAAAAATTAAAAATAGTACCCATGAAGCATTTGAAGTCGAAATTACGGTTTCTGACCAGTTAAAAGTAAAAGAAAATTCACAAATCATAATTTTTCCAAAAAGTAAAAATCGTCAGTTAGTAATTGTTCCGCGGCAATTAATAAATAAAAATTTTTTAAATGGAAAAAGAATAATCTCCGAAGAACAGTTTAAAAATCTTTTTTCAGAATTTATTCAAAGTGAAAGAATTCCAAAAAAAATAGAATTTCGGCAATATCCGCTTATTCGTTCTTATGGAAAAGAAAAACTAATTTTAAAAAATAGTAATGCAGTTGTTTTAGAAAGTAAAAATGATCCGGTTATTTTTATTCCAACTCGTATTGTACCAATTTTTAAAACAAGTAATTTAAATAAAGATTTTAAAACAGAAAAACTAATAGAAGATTTCGAAATTTCAAATTCTCTAAAGCAAGATTTAGAAAAATTAAAAATTAGAAATGAAAATGTGAAAAATTTTTTAATTAAACATCAGATTCGTCCAAATGAATTATATTCAAAACGAAAATTGAATGGAAAGATTCGATTGATTGCTGGTTTAAAAATGAGCGACTTTCAGACAACAGAAACTCAAGAAACTCAAAAAGATAAAAAATTTCAACCAGGCAAAATAAGTGGTGTATTTTTTGGTGAAGGTGGTATAAGAAAAGGTGACAAAGATGGAAAAGAAATTACACGTTTTGTCTTTAAATCCAATGATTTATATGAACAATATGAATATCTTTATCGTGTTGTATTCAAATCTCGATTAGTTTATGCAAAATTTCAAGCAATGGTTAAGGAATATTGTGCGTTAACTGAATCTCAAAGAATCGAATTATTAAAGAATAGTCTTGCAGAATTAAATTCAATGAGATCCTATAAAACTATTTTAGAAAAAAGATCGCAACTTCGTGATGCTGGTATGTTTTTTAGTTTATTGGATGATACACCGGGATTTGTAGATTTACAAAGCTGGATGTGTTTCGACGCCTTTGCATTATGGAAGTGGAAGAATGAAGTGCAATTTAATTTGAAGTGGAGACATGTACCAAAAAAAGATCATATGAAAATGGACCTTACACCTGGATTGCTTGATTTACCGGACTATTCAGACTACTATTATAAATGGGATTTTATAACAAAAATAGCAGGTATGCCGGCAGCAAATTACTCGGAATTAGGAATTCCTTCTATTACATACCGCGTTTACAATTTAGAAGAGCATACTCAACAGATGATTCACGCTTTGTTAAGTGATAAATCTCGCAAATCCGACAAATTACTTCTTTCATTAAAAGATGGTATAAGAGAAGAAATTTTCAATAATTTAATCGGAAAAGGTCCAGAATTGTGGGTAAAATCACATTTACAAAAACGAGCATTATGGATTATATATAGTACTTTAGAGTACATGGGCTTTCCAAAAGAATTTGGAAAACACTCAATTCATTTATTAGAATTTAGACCTATGATACGGGTACATAGTCGAAATTCCCACCGCTATTTACGAAACGTCCATGAAAGACGTTTGCGCGGAGTTTGGAAAGGTTCATTAGTACGATTAAACCATTACCGTTCAATGTTTCTGAAGACTTCAGAAAAGGTTCGACGTCGTCGGGATAAACATAAAAAAATGATAAAAAGAAACGGTCAGTGGTTTCGTAATAATAAGTATACTCCATTTATTCCTAGACGTACACATCCAGCATATTTAAAACGAACAACTATGTTTCGTATGATTTGGCGTGTTGTAGTTTATCTTGCCAAAATTATTTGGTCTTATATTAAAGCGTGGGGTATAGAGATGCTTTATAAGTTTCTGGAATTTGTTGTGAAAATTGTTGACAAAATTGCTCCTGTAATTAAGAAATATGTAGACACTGCAAAGAAATATATAAACTCTGCAAAAAAATTTACAAAAAAAATAGTAGTTTCAGTTCGTTCAAAAGTCCGTACAACTTTTGGATATCGAAAAAGACTTGAAGATATGACAAAAGCAGAGTTGGATCAAATGAGCCCGGAAGAATTAGAGCAAGTAATTCGAGAACAAACACCCCGAATTATACGTGCGAATAAAAAGAAAATAGAAGCATTGGAGAAACTGATACTACAAATATTTAAAGAAGAGCTCTTCAATATGAGAGTCCGCAGACTACGCAGAAAGCGATACCGTATGGAAAAAGATGTTTTTGCCATAAAAACTGTAATACTGAACCAAATAAAATTGGCAAGACAAAAAAAGCGCGAAAATGCTCTTTTTGCATTAGAAGTTTTTAAAGAAGCACGGGGTCTAAATGATAAGCAGATGCGAGAATTACTGGTGCGATATCTAATAAATAATAATAAGATTCAGCATAATATACGCAAATACACAAGAGAAAAAACACGGAAAAAAAAAACAGAAGAACGAACAAAAAGATGGTATCAAGAAGGTATTCGTAATCGAGTTTCCTATGAAAGTTTTTTAAAACAACATCTGTTAAATTCAGCACAACAGCATTTAATGCATTATCAAGAAACATATCCAACCTTAGAAGAAAATGAACTTGAATACATTTATGCGGCATATCAGTATCGAAAAATGGAAGAAGAATGCACAGCAAAAAATAAAAAAACATATTTTTACTAATATTTTACGTTCATTAAATATTTAAATTGAACTTTTAAAAACTATCTTTTTTTCTTTTAGAAAAAAAGATAGTTTTTAAAAGTTCAATTTAAATATTTAATTGAGAAAAAAACACCTGGAGGCATTTGAAGTGTAAAAAAATAATCAAGTGATGTGGTAGAAATATAAAAAACTTTTGTATGAATACGAATTTCAAACTGTTCACGTGAATCTTTATTTACATGTGGTGATCTTAAAACACAATAAACTTTTCGTTTTGTTGGCATGGGAATTGGACCTTTTAATGTTGAATGCGTGTTTTTTGCAGCGCGAATAATTTTTTCACAACATTCTTTTAGCATTTTCGAGTCAAAAGCATGCATTCGAATACGCATTTTAGAAATCTTTTTATTTACCATTTTTAGTTTTGAATCGCGGGTAAATTTAATAAAAATTATACAATAATTTTAGAAACAACACCAGCACCAATTGTTCTACCACCTTCTCGAATTGCAAATCTCATTCCTGATTCAATTGCAATTGGGGCTATTAATTCTGCTGTCATTTTAATTCTGTCACCAGGCATTACCATTTCTACTGTAGTTCCATCATCTGCTGTAAACTTTGTAATCTTTCCTGTTACATCTGTTGTTCGGACATAAAATTGAGGTCTATAACCAGCAAAAAATGGAGTATGACGACCACCTTCTTCTTTTGTTAAAACATATACTTCCGATTCAAAACTTGTATGTGGTTTAATAGTATTTGGTTTTGCTAATACCATACCGCGTTCAATATCATTTTTTTGAATTCCACGTAATAAAATTCCAACATTATCTCCTGCCATCCCTTCATCCAATGTTTTTTGGAACATCTCAATTCCCGTTACAGTTGTCTCACGTGTATCTAATAGTCCAACTATTTGTATAGTTTCACCTACTTTTATAATACCGCGTTCAATTCTACCTGTTGCAACTGTTCCACGTCCTGTAATAGAGAAAACATCTTCAACTCCCATTAAGAAAGTTTTTTCAATATCTCTCTGCGGCGAAGGAATATAACGATCAACTGCGTCCATTAATTCAAAAATTTTGTTATTTTTGAGAGTTCAACATTTAAATATACTTTTGTTCGATTTGTTTTTCCAAAAACACTTAAATAAGTTTTTTTTCTTTCTTTTATATCGTTATTAATAAGCCAAACTTCTGAAAACGAAAAGTAACTTAAAAGAGTACTAACCATTAAAAATCCAAATCCTGCGTAAATATATTGCAAACCAAAATCTGATTTTATCTGTAAACCAGTTAAACTTAAAAAATCAATTAATTTATATTTTTTATCTAAAATAAACTCATTTTTATCAATATTTTTTAATAAATTTCCATTTAAATCATAAATAGAAATATTTCCTTTATAGTTATTAATAACTAATGTTTTACCATTAAATTCTTCATTTTTTTGATTTTTTGTTGGTAAAAAAGTTACCCAAACTTTATTTCCAAATTTTTTTGTTGAAATTGTTGGCAATTGAAAACATTTTTGTTCATTATTTATTCTTAAACCAATGATACTCCAGTCTGTTTGATAAAATGTTAAATTTTTATAAATTAATGGTTTATTTACAGAAATTGTTTTATTAATTATTTCTTTACCATTATCATCTAAAATTGAAATATTCGAATAAAATTGTTTAATTTTATCATTTAAATAATAATTAATCCAAAAATCGTTTACCCGAATTGGTTGCTGTGAAAATCTACTAAAAGAACCAAAACCAATTGTATTTTGTATATGGAAAACCTCGGATTTAATTGTTAATTCTTGTGCATTAAAACTAGAAAAAGAAGCGATAATTGAACCAAATAAAATTAAAATAATACTTAAATGGACAAAAACAGGTGCTATTCTTCCAATTAATCCTTTTGATGCATAAACCATTTTTTTTTGTTGAAAAACAAAATATCCCTGTTTTAAAATTTTATTTAAAAAATTTCCAATATTTTTTGAGTTAATTTTAATTTCAAAATCAATTTTTTTTTTTTTATAAAAATGACAACGCCGGGAAAATCGTAATATAGGAAATTGCTGCAAAAAAGTACAACTAATTAACGATAGTGCAAAAAAAGATAAAATTCCTAAAAACCAAAAATTTTGATAAATATTTTGTAACTGAAAAAATTGAATAAATTTCCAAGTTATAAATCCAAAAATTGGTCTTTCAAGTGGATAATTTTCTTTATAAAATTCAATTTGTTGATTTTGTTCAATAACCGATCCAATTGTAATTATGATTGCTATTAAAAGTAATAGAGTTATAGCAAATTTTAAATCAGCTAAATTCCGAAGATTTTTAATCATAAAAATATTAAGGTAAAAATAAATTGATTTTTATAATAATTTAGATGCTAATCTTATTTTACCTGATAAAGACCAATTTTGAAGTTTTTCAATTTTTTCAGGATCAACTTGTGCTAAAGGTATAATTTGTTGTATACTAAAAAAAATATCAGTTGTTGTAAATTCTCTTTTTTCATAAAAACCAAGATGCATGGCTTCAATAATACTTTGTCGAATTTCTGCACCCGAAAAATTTTCTGTTTTTTCACTTAATAAATTTATATTATAAAATTTCCATGTTTCTGGACGTAATAAAGATAAATGAATTTTAAAAATAATTTTTCGTTCTTCAAATGTTGGTAACCCAATAAAAAAAATTTCATCAAATCTTCCTTTACGAATTATCTCCAAAGGCAATGTCGAAATATCATTGGCAGTCGCAACAATAAAAACAGATGACTTTTTTTCGGATAACCAAATTAAAAAAGTACTAAAAACCCGATTTGTTGTTCCACTATCACCTTTTGAATCTTTAAAAGCTTTATCTATTTCATCAATCCATAAAATACAAGGTGATAATGCTTCAGCAATTTCTATCATTTGTCGAATTCGAAGTTCTGATTCTCCAACTATACCAGCAAATAGTTTTCCAACATCAAGTTTTAAAAGTGGCAATTTCCATTCGTGAGCAATTGATTTTGCAATTAAGGATTTACCAGTTCCTTGTATACCCACTAATAATAATCCTCTTGGAATTGGTAAACCATAATTAAAAGCTTTTTCGGAAAATGAATTTGATCGTTTTTTCAACCAATCTTTTAAATTTTCTAAACCGCCAATATCCTCAAGTTTTTCTGTTGCTGGCCAAAATTCAAGAATTTCGGTTTGCAGAATTAATTGGCTTTTTTCATTTAAAACTAATGTTATTGTACGTTCATCAATTTTTTTAAATGTTGCAATTGCTTTCGATAATACTCTTCTAATTCGTTCAAAAGATAAACCTTGACACGCTTGAGATAATACTTCTAATATTTGATTGTCAATTTTTTGATTTAATGAATTTAGGACTTTTTGTAGTTCTTTTTTTATTTCATAGAGTTGTGGTAATTGAAATTTAATTATGGTAATACAATCTCTCAATTCATCGGGTATAACAATATTTGTTGTTAAAATAATTATTGTTTTTGGTTGAATTTTAAAAGAGCGTGTTAAATTTTTAAGTTTTCTTGATATTCCAATATCCGCGAAAAATTTTTGAAAATCTTTTAATATAAAAACATTTGGAGTTTCAGGCGCAAATGTTTCAATAAACTCTAATGCTTGAAGAGGATTTCGTTTCGCTATACCTTGATTAATTTTATTTATATTGTACCCATCAACAAAGTCCCAAGTAAAAATTCCGCGACTTAAAACATTTTGAACAGATTTCCGTATTATATACTCTAACCGATCTTCTTCTTGCGTTGAAATATAAATTAAAGGATAACGGGCTTTTAAAAGCAAAATAAATTCATCCGAAAATTTCATATTTAATTTTTTGGTCTTTAAAAATTTTATATAAAATTAACAATATCTTAAAAACTATCCTGTTTTCAGCAAAAATCTGAAAACAGGATAGTTTTTAAGATATTGTTAATTTTTTTCTTCCTTTTCTTCTTCGATCATTTAAAACTTGTGAACCAGATTTTGTACTCATGCGACTACGAAAACCTGATTTTCTAATTGCTTTTCTTCTTGTACCTTCTAATGTTCTTTTTGTCATTTTAATTTACCTGTTTAATAGATTATTATATTAATAATAAAATTTTATTATTTTAGTATTTATTAATTACACTACATTTGTAGATAATATTGCAACTATTAAATAATTCATGATTTGTTTTAAAGTCATTATAAATATTCTATATCCTTCATATTTATATTCAACTAACGGATCTCGTTGTGCATAAACAGTCCAACCAATAGAATCACGTAAATCAGTCATTTTTTGTAAATGCTCAGACCAACAAAAATCAATTGCTTCTAATAAACATGTTTTTTCAAATTCAGTATAAAAACTTTGATTAATACTATTACAACTAATTTCTTTTAAATCACACACAAGCCAAAACTGTTCTCGTAAAAAATTAAATAATAAAACATGAGAGATTTTCTTAATCATTTGAATATCAAAATTAAAAGAAAATCCCAATAATTTTTTTAAGTTAATTAAATCATTTTCTAATGCCTCAATGTTTTTCTGTGATTTAGGATCTTTTAAATATATAACAATTTCAAAAAGAAGAAATTCACCAAAACAAATTACCCAATTTCGAACAATTGATGTTTTTAAAACATAAGAACGATTAAAATAAAATGCTCTTCTTTGTTGATTTAAGACTTCATCATAATCATAAATTTGTTTTCGCATTTCATAATAATAATTTTCAACTTTTTCTTGTGCTAAATCTAAACTACGACCTAATAATTTTGACTCTAATGGAAGCTCATCATTTTGCAATTCAAATGTATTTATTATCTTTTCAATGTTTTTACCACCAAAAAGTCGGAAAGTTTTATCTTCTAAACTTATAAAAAATCTTGAACTACCTAAGTCACCTTGCCGGCCTGCTCGACCACGAAGTTGATTATCAATTCTTCGAGATTCATGTCTTTCCGTTCCAATAACAAATAAACCACCTAATTCTTGAATATATGTTCGTTCTTTAATATAGGATTTTTTGCAATAAATTTTTAAATAAAAAAATAAAATCGTTAAAAATTTTTTAATTTTTTTATTTTTTTTTGTACTAAAACTATCTAAATTTAAAAATAACTCTAATTTTTCTAAGGACAAATTTTTTTCATTTTCTCTTATATTTTCGATAAATTTTTTTAAAATAAAAAATGAGAATGGATTTTTATTATTAATAGGGAATTTTTTTGTTAGAATTAAAATTTTTGATAATTTTTTCATTTTAAAACTTAAACTACCACCTAAAATAATATCTGTTCCACGTCCAGACATATTGGTTGAAATCGTAATTGAATTACGACACCCAGCTTCTGCAATAATTTCTGATTCAAGTTTTAAATTCTCAGGTTTTGCATTTAAAACTTTATGTGGAACTTCATAATCATTTAATAATACAGATACGACTTCTGATTTTTCAATACTATTTGTTCCAACTAAAACAGGTCGACCAATTTTATACAGTAAAGCACACTCTTTTGCAACAGCCTTCCATTTTGAAATTTCATTTATATAAACACGGTCTGTTAGATCTTCTCTTTGAAAAGGACGGGCTGTTGGGATAACTAATACTTCTAAATTATAAATTTTTTCTAATTCAGCCTCTGCTGTTTTCGCAGTTCCTGTCATTCCCGATAATTTTGGATACATTATAAAAAAATTTTGATATGTTATTGCGGCTAACTGTTCACTTGATTTTTTTACTGGTATATTTTCTTTTGCTTCTACGGATTCATGTAACCCATTATTCCACCGTCGTTCTGGCATCATACGGCCAGTAAATTCATCAACAATAATAATTTTATTATCCTTAATTATGTATTGAACATTTCTTAGAAAGAAAATTTCTGCCCGTAAAGCATTAACAACATAAACAGACCAAGGTTGTTGTGCTTCAAATAAGTTTATAATACCTAATATTTTTTCAATTCTTCTTATTCCTTTTTCTGTTAAATTTATGTTTGTAGTTTTTTCATTTACTTCAAAATCTTCATTTTTTTTCAAATATTTTGAAATTTGTGAAGCTTGAATATAAATATTTGGATTTGTTGGAACTTCACCTGATATAATTAATGGTGTTCGAGCTTCATCAATCAAAATTGAATCAATTTCATCAATAATACAATAATTAAATGGGCGTTGAACAATTTGATCAACCGAAAATGTCATATTATCACGTAAATAATCAAAACCGAGTTCACTATTTGTAATATATGTAATATCTTTTTTATAACTTTTTTTTCTTTCAGAAAATTGCATTTCCGATTGTACCAAACCAACACTTAATCCAAGGAAATGATAAATTTTTCCCATCCATTCAACATCTCGTTTTGCCAAATAATCATTTACCGTGACTAAATGTACACCATTTTGCGTTAACCCATTTGTAACGGCAGGTAAAGTAGCAACTAAAGTTTTTCCTTCACCAGTTTTCATTTCAGCAATTTTTCCATCATTTAAAACTAAACCGCCTAATATTTGTTGATCAAAATGTCTTAAACCAATTGTTCTGACTGCTGCTTCTCTTGTTAAAGCAAATGATTCAATTACAATATCTTCGGATAATTTTTGATTTAAAAGATATTTTTTTTTTAACTTCCAAATTTGTTCTTTTAATAAATCATCAGTAAAATTTTTAACGTTATTTTCGAAAATATTGATATGATTAAGTAAAGGCTGATATTTTTTTATTAAATTTTTTTCATTTGCTAGAAAATTAAACATAAATTATTATTAAAATTGAAAATTTTTTATTAATTATAAATAATATTTTATTAAAAAAAGTTGAAATTTTTTTTTTTCTGTGCTATACTTTATAACGATATTAAAAAAAAAATACAAAATTTATAAAAATTAACTTTTAGGAGAACATTGAACTTATGCAACTTTATTAAAAATAAAAAATACAAAAAATACAAAATTTATAAAAATTATAAAAATTAACTTTTAGGAGAACATTGAACTTATGCAACTTTTAGAAATCAAAAAGTATTTATATTTTTTAAAAGAATATTTACGCAAAAAAGAAATAAAAAAACGCTTAAATGAAAGTGTAAAAAAGTATTTGGAGGAAAAACAAGTAAAAAACTATTTAAAAAAGAAAGTTTTCCAGTATTATCAAGTAAATAGCTTTCGAGAATTATGGGTTAGTCTTCCAATTTTAATTCAAAATGGACTTTACAAATCTATAGTTTTTTCCGTAAAATTAACGAATAGCGCTAGTATTTTTTTAATAAGAGTTTTTATAGAAAATTCAAAATCGTTTTACTTTTTCTTAACACAAACTTTAACTAAAGGCGAATTTTGTTTCTTGTTAATTTTTGTTATAGTTTTTGTTTATACTGATAGAATGGCAAATAAAACTGTAAAGTATGAAAAAACATTGGCACCAAATTGGCTTTGGAGAATTGCCGGATTTGTTTTATACGTCCCAATTTATAATAAGTACGTCTATCAATACATTATTGTCATCGTCAAAAAAATACCAGCCTTTGAGTCTACGTTTGCAAAAGAACTTGAAATGGCAATTATTAGGATTACCGGTTATGAAGGTTATTTTGAACGTCTTTTATACAACAAACTTAGTTTTTTTAGAATTTATCAAGTTTTTCTACTCGTTGTATTAGAAAAATGTGTCCGTTTCGTTCCAAAAAAATATATTTATATGCCTATGTTTATACGATATCATATGACAAATGTAAATATATTAAGTTTCTTTTGCTCACAATTCTTAGAAACAAGTTATACATTTTTATTAGATTCTTTAAAAAAATATCAGTTAGATTCAAAATGGTCTGTTAGTATTTCTTGTTTATGGCTTACACTTTATATCATAACTGTTGGTAGAAGTAGCTGGGATGCATTACGAGGAAAATCTTTTACAAAAACTTCATTCGATACTATTGTTCGACTTTATCTAGGACAAATGTGCTTATACAAAGACGAAAAATGGAAAGATTTTGGAATGGATGAAGTAGAAAACGAAGATTTCTAAAGAATTTTATATTATAAATTTTTTATCCTTTCATAAAAATTAAAGGATAAAAAATTTATAATATAAAATTCTTTAAAGGTGAACTTGGTTGAGCATATTTTTGTGGTAGAATTGAACCAGAAAGATATGAAATCCTTCCTGCTTGAACAGCTAATTTCATTGCTGTAGCCATTAGATGTGGCTTTTCTGCTTGTGCAATTGCAGTATTTAATAAAACTGCAGACGCTCCAATTTCCATCACTTTTGATGCATCACTAGGTTTTCCAATTCCAGCATCAATAATTACAGGTATTTTTGAGTTCTCAATAATAATTTTAATAGCTTCTAGATTTTGAATACCTTGACCTGAACCAATTGGTGAACCAAGTGGCATTATTGTGGAACAACCAATTTCTTCTAAATGTCTTGCTAAAATTGGATCTGCATTTATATATGGTAAAACGGTAAAACCTTTTTTGATTAAAATTTCGGCAGCTTTTAATGTCCCGATTGGGTCTGGCAAAAGATATTTTGGATCAGAAATAACTTCTAATTTAACAAATGTATTATCTTCTTGTCCTAATCGATTCGAAAGTTCTTTTCCTAAAAACGCTGATCGAATTGCTTGTTCAACAGTTTGTGACCCGGCCGTATTTGGTAATAACCAAATTTTTTGCCAATCAATTTTATTTAAAATTTTTAAACTATTTTGAAAACTCTGAGTATTGACTCTTCGAACCGAAACAGTAATTATTTCTGTGCCACTATTTTCAATACTTTTTATATTTGATTCTAAATCTTTATATTTTCCAGTTCCTAACATTAGTCGTGAATTAAATATCTTATTTCCTATTTTAAATGTATCGTTTTTTAAACTCATAAAATAATATTTTTTAATTAATTAATTATTAATAATTAAAACTATTTATACACTATAAAAATAATTTATTAAAATCTAATTTTTCAAATTAAACTCCCCAAGTCGGATTTGAACCAACGACCAATCGGTTAACAGCCGATCGCTCTACCACTGAGCTACTGAGGATTAATAAATAGATATATATACGGACGGAGAGACTTGAACTCTCACAAGATAATCTTACTAGAACCTAAATCTAGCGCGTCTACCAATTCCACCACGTCCGTCTTTTTTGTTAATATGCCTATAAATCTACCAAAAGTTTTTCAATTCGTCTATATTTAATTAAAAACTTTTGGTAAATTAATAAACTTTTTTAACAAATTTATTCTTCTTCTTCTTCTTCTTCAAGTTTTGTAGGTATAAAAAAACTTGTACTTCTTTGTGTTAACAAAGATTTTGCAAGTGATAAAGCGTTTTGAGCTTTAATTTTTGCCATTCTATACCAATTTGCTTTTCGAGAATTCTTTTTTGCTTTTGATACTCGTTTTTTAGGAACTGCCATATTACTCGTTAAGTTAAATAAAAACTTTAATAAAAATGATTATAAATTTCTTGTCGCAGTATTAAAAAATATTGAAACGTTCAAAAATTTAAATACACTGTTTTATTTTTATTCTAAGTTAAATTTTTGATTTTTATAATAAAAATCTTACCGAGAAGCGATACGTTGCAGTTGTTGGATTGCAACACGACCAATGTTATATAAAGCCCAAGATGCCGCTGCTAAAACAGGTAAAAAAACAATAAGAAGGCGTATATCCATAATTTAACTAACTCCCTTTTTTATAATGATTTATTAATAAAGTTTTATTCTTAAACAAATTTTTTGAAAAAGAAAAATTTATCTCAAAAATATTGTATTTATGATTATTATAGTCTATTTTCTAAAGCAACATAGTGTTCTAGAAAAAATTATAAATTTTAAAAATATAAAATGAACGATCTTCCATTTACGCTTGATCAGCTAAAAATTTTAAGAGCGGTTGCAAATGAAGGAAATTTTAAAAAAGCGGCAGAAAGTCTTTATGTGTCACAACCAGCAATAAGCTTACAAATTCAAAATTTAGAAAAACATTTAAACGTACCACTATTTGAAAGATATAAAAAACGGGTAAAATTAACGGATTGTGGTCATTTATTATTACGTTATGGAAATAGGATACTGGCTCTTTGTGAAGAAACTCACAGAGCAGTTGCTGATTTAGAAAACTTACAAGGTGGAACTTTAATTGTTGGAGCTAGCCAAACAACTGGAACTTATTTAATGCCAAGATTAATTGGTTTATTTAGACAGCGCTATCCACAAATAAGTGTTCAATTACAAGTTTATTCAACACGAAGAATTGCCTGGGCAGTTGCAAATGGACAAATAGATATAGCAATTATTGGTGGTGAAATGCCATATGAACTTTCTGATATTCTTAAAATTACACCATATGCTGAAGATGAATTAGCATTGATTTTGCCAAAATCACATCCACTTTCAAAACGTGAAAAAATTCGAAAAGAAGATCTTTATTCATTAAATTTTATAACACTTGATAGTAATTCAACAATTCGTAAAGTAATTGATAATGTTTTAAATCAAAATGGCATTGATAGTACTAGGTTTAAAATTGAAATGGAATTAAGTTCCATTGAAGCAATAAAAAATGCTGTTCAATCTGGCTTGGGAGCGGCATTTGTTTCAATTTCTGCAATTTCAAAAGAATTAGAATTAGGAATAATACATTGGGCAAAAATTGAAAACATACAAATTAAAAGAATGTTATGTATTGTTGAAAATCCAAACCGTTATAAATCAAATGCTTCAAAAAAAATTTTTGATTTTTAAATTTTAGTTTCCATAATTAAAAATTTAATTATTAAAAAATTTAAAACTTTAAATAAAAAAAAAATTGTTTTAATAAAATGAAAATTTTTTTCAATATTAAAAAAATTCAATAATTATTTTTTTTTATTATTTATTTTTTCTACGATTATAAAAAATAAACAATAAAAAAAAAACAGGCAATAAACTTTGATTTTATTAATATAATCAAAGATATATCCAAAATTATTTTCAGAAAAAAAAAGTTTTTATTTTATTAAAAATATTAAATATTAAAAATAAATTAATCCCATCCTTTTTCAGATTGTTGTAATACATAATTCGCAACATCTTCAATATCAGTATCACCTAAACGGCCACCAAAAGCTGGCATTGCATTTTTACCATTTGTAACTTGGTAAGTAATAGCATCAACACTTTTCATTCCATTTGATTCCAAAGCGTCTTTTTTAAGAGTTTTTTCTGGCATAATTACATTGTTTCCGCCAGCATGACAAGCAGAACAATTTGCTGTGAAAATTTTCTCGCCATTTTCAATATCTGCAGCAAAAGTTAATTGTTGCAATGTTAAAAAAGTCAAAAACAAAAAACTTAATAAACTTACGGAAAATTTTCTCATTGTTATTCCTCAATTAATAAAAAAATTTATAGAAAATATAAAAATTACTTAAAAATAATTAATACAAATTTTAAGAATATAGTGTCTCGAAAATTTAATAATAAATTTTTCCGCCACCCCATTTTTCTGAAACAATATTTGGTTGAACTAAAATATGCCCAGCAATTGCATATAAATCATCTTCTGATAAATTACGCATTTTTGGAAAAATATCTGCACTTTGAATACTTGGATGAATTTCAGCAATTGATTCAAGACCATCATAAGTTGTTGGATTTTTCATATAATCAACTAATGAATTTATATTATCACGAGCAGGTGTAGCAAGACTTAGTGCTTCTGGGTCTAATCCTACATTTGGATTTGTTTTTGTAATACCACCTGTATGACAAATTGAACATGAAGCATTAAATAAACGTTTTCCTTTTTTAATTTGTTCTGGCGTTAAAACGACCGTTTTTCCACTTTTATCTAATGTTACTGTTCTTGTTGCTTCATCTAATTCAATACTAAAACTTGGAAAATTAAAAACTGTCCAAATACAAAAAATCGAGAAAATAAAAGAGCGTAAATATTTTTTTTCCATAATATATTAAATTTTATTTCTTTATAATAGTGAAACCAAGAAGTTTTATAATTTTATCGTAATAGATTAAAAAAAATTTTATTTGTAATCTTATTACAAATAAGTTAAAAATTTATATTTTTTTTTATTGTTTTTAGTGCAATAAAAAAAAATTTTTATCAAAAATAATTTTATTTTGACAAAATATGAACTAATAAACCTCTTAAACGAATATTTTCCCAACCTATACTTAATATAACTCCAACTAATAAAACTTGACTAAAAAATAATATTGGATCAAGCCGCCAACCGTGAATAAAAATGATACAACTGTATAATAAACCAAGGCTTGTTAAAAAAATATCTCCTTCTTTCGAAACTTCTGGACGAACAATTCTTAATGAATAAAAAAATAACATTCCAATCATTAGAACAATACTTAACAAAAAATTTGGGTTATAAGAAATATTAATCATCTGAAAATTTGTGAAAGAGTTAAAAATATTATAAACGGATAACTCGATCTTTTGAACTTACTAAAATTAAAGCAATAGTAATAGGAACTACAACAATAAGTCCTCCAGCAACAAGACTTAATAAAAAGTTTGATAAAGATGGTGTCATTATATTTTTTCCAATTTTTATATAAAATTTTAATTAAAATGTAAAACTAAAAATTTTTAAATTTTTTTTAGTTTTTAAGGAACTTAATTATATTGAAAAACAATAAAATTTAGTTACATTTACCAAACATTATAATTCATTATTGAAAATATTAATTTTCAATATCACAGAATAATTTTTTGATTGCGTATTTCAAAAAAAAATTAAATTTCTTAATTAATAAAGTATTTTTTCAGTTTTTTTTAATTGTATCAATATAGTATGAAGTTTTTTCTAAAAGATTTCTTTCACAAAAATTTTCTAATATAAATTTATAGATAAAATCTACGTCGTTTATTGTTTTACATTTTTTTCGTATTTTTTTTATTATTTTTTTTGTTTGTTCAAAATAATTTTTATTTTTTTCAAAAATTGGATTTATATAGGTATCAATAAAATCATTTTCTTTTTTGTAGCAAATTAAATTTTTTTTATCAGTTTTTTTTAATAATTCATATTCTGTTTTATTTATTGTTATTAACCGGTCTTTATTTTTTAAATATTGTGTTGGAATTTTTAAATTGGATTCATTTTTATATGTTGAAATCAAGTATTTTTTTTCGATTAATTTTGTTTTATAAACTGGAATTCCAACAAAACCTTCTTTTGATAACATTTGCTTTGGAAAATTTTTTTTTACACTTATGGTTTTATTATCAATCGTTTTATAAATAAAAAACTCTGGTATTAAAATAGAAATATTTTCAATACTATTTTCGTTCATATCAAAAAAACTCGAAAATGATTTATAAAAATTTTCTAATGAAATGGGGTTTATAGTAATTTCCTTTTCAAGGGGGTTTATACTAGTTTCCTCTTCACAAGAAACTGAATTTAAGTTATTAACAATATAATTATCATTAATCAATGTATTTTCATCAATAAGTTGGTTTTTATAAATATTTGCATCTTGAAAATTTAAAAATCCGATCATAAGAGCACTTTTTTCCGGATTTTCTTCTATTTTATAAATTCCTCTTTTTTTAATGTTTAATGCTTTTGTTAATAACTTAAAAGAATGTCTATATTTTAAAAGATTCCATCTTTGACGTCTTGAAAGATCACGAAATTTTACTGCTTTTGGATCATATAAATCCCTTTCAGATACTGGAAAATAATATTTTAGATAAATGCTTTCTTGTTCTTTTTGGTTTTTTATTCCAATCATTGCTCGTCGCAAAAAATTGTTTTTTTTTGTTAATCGAAAAAATACTGATCGCGGAAATGAACTTAAAATTTCTTCTTCAAAAACGGGTACAAATATTTTCGTTTTTGATATTAACAAAGAATTTTTACTAAATTCATTTTTTACATATTCAATAATTTTTTCATTTAGTAAAAAAAGTTGTTTTTCATATAATTCTTTTTTTATTTCTTTTAAGTTTTTTATTTTTTTTAATGAAATCAATTTCAAAAATGTTTTTTTTTTAGAAACATTTACTGATATTGGAAACATTTCCTTTTTTAATCTGGTAAACATAATATTTTTTGCTCCTACAATTTTATTTATATTTGAAAATTATTTAAATATATTGTTATATATATAATGAAAGATTATTAATAAAATCTATTTTTTATATGATTACTACAAAAAGTATACTCCCATATAATATTTTTGCAGAAACTGTTGTTATTGCTAGTATTTTAACAAATTCGGATTCAATAAATTTTGTAAGTCAAATTTTAACTGTGGATTCTTTTTATTTACAGTCACATCAACATATTTATAAAGCTGCACTAATTTTAAATAGTAACCAAAAAATTGTTGATATTGTAACTATTAGCAGTTGGTTACAGGATAACAATTTAATTCAAGAAATTGGTGGTACAGAAACATTAAATAAACTAACGCAAACAATTGTAAATAATTTAAATTTAAAAGAATACACAGAATTAGTAAATGAAAAATATACCAGACGATTATTAATTAATTTTGGGAATGAAATTATTAATTTAAGTTATCAAACAAATTTACCAATCGAAAAAATTTTTAAACTAATTGAACAGAAATTATTTAAATTAAATGAAAAAAATACATCACAAAATTTAAATACCACAGGTGAAGTATTAAGTCAAATATTAACTGAATTAAAAAAAAAAAAAAATAAAAATTCATTTTTTTCAGGTTATTTATCAAGATTTTATGATCTTAATGCTATAACAAATGGTTTTCAAAAATCGGATTTAATTATAATTGCTGGTCGGCCATCAATGGGAAAAACAGCTTTTTCATTGCACATTGCAAAGGACATTTGTTCAAAGTATAATATCCCTATTATTTTTTTTAGTTTAGAAATGACAAAAGAGCAATTAGTTTATCGTTTACTTGCAATGGAAACAGAAATTAGCGTAACAAATTTAAAATCAGTTTCACAGAATAGTCCAGTATGGGACAGAATGTATAAAGCATTAGAAAATTTATCAACATTACCATTTCATATTGATGATACCCCAAATATTTCTTTAACAGAAATACATTTTAAAATAAAAAAAATAAAAGCAAAATATGGTTTTATTGGTGCTATTATAATTGACTATCTTCAATTGTTAGAAAGTACAAAAAAAACCGAAAATCGAGTTCAAGAAATTTCGCAAATTACGAGAACTTTAAAAAATTTTGCAAGAGAATTTAAAATGCCAGTTATTGTTCTTTCCCAATTAAGTAGAAATGTAGAAAGTCGAAATAATAAACGTCCAATTTTATCAGATTTAAGGGAAAGTGGCTGTTTAAATTTAGAATTTTTAAATTGTTCAACAGTAAAAAATATTAAAAAAAAATTTTTTTATCAACAACTTTTTAGTTACACGATTAAAAATCAACAAATTTTAAAAACACCGCTTTTTAAATTAAAATGCACAGGGTTTAAACCAGTTTATAAAATAAAAGTATCAATTAATAACTCAATTAATTTAACTTCGAATCATAAACTTCTTTCAAAAAACTTTTGGAAGGAAATAAATAAATTAAAAAAAAATTGTTCTATTAAAATTAATTTATCTTCACTTTTTCCAAATATTTTTCCTAAAACTATTATAACAGAAAAAATTAAAAAAATTACTTATATTGGTATAAAAAGTGTTTATGATTTTGAAGTTTTGAAATTTAAAAATTTTTTAACAAATTATTTTTTATTACATAATTCAATTGAACAAGATGCAGACGTTGTTTTGATGCTTTATCGAGGCAATCAATATTTTGAAGAAGGAAATGAAAAAAATATTACAGAACTTATAATTGCAAAACATCGAAATGGTCCAATTGGAAAAATAAAGTTAAGATTTGATGGAAATTTAACGAAATTTTTTAACTATTCTTAAATAAAATCTTTTTTCTAAAACTTTATTAAAAACAATAAAAACAAAATTATAATTTTGAACATATTAATTTCATTTCTTTTAACGAAATTAATATGTTCAAAAAAAAATATTAATAATGGAATATAATTATATTTAATTATCTAAATTAAAAAAATTTAAAATAAAATTCTAATAGTTTATGGCAGCATCGTATTTACCAGCAATTCTGGTTCCGTTAGTTGGAATTGTTTTTCCAGGTTTAAGTATGGCACTTTTATTCCTTTATATTGAAAAAGATGAAACTAATTAAATTTTTAATTAATTTTATTATTAATAAATATTAATAAATAACTTTTATAAAAAGTAAATAAAATGAGTCGCCTGGGATTCGAACCCAGAACTATTCGGTTAAAAGCCGAGTACTCTACCATTGAGTTAGCGACCCAGATGTATAGGGATACAACTATGTTAATACAAATTAAGCAAAATTATAAGAACATAAAAAATAGATTTTGTTCTTTTTATATAAATAGTCTAAAACTATTTTAAACCTCTTACTATATAATAATTAAATAAAATATAAAAAGCAGAATTTTTAATTTTGAAAGGGAGAATTTTATGGTTAATTGGCAAGTTATTGGTCAATTATTATCTGCAAGTTTAATTTTATTGTCAGGTCCAATTGTTGTTTTATTACTAGCCTTGAAAAAAGGCAATTTATAAAATATTTTTAGAATTAAAAACTTTGCTTACTCTTTAACTCTTTTGGTCCTTGATTTTTTTTTTAAGGACCAAAAGAGTTAAAGAGTAAGCAAAGTTTTTAATTGTTGCCGTGACATATTTTGATTACGAGATGTATAATTATTTTCAGAAGGAAGAAAAAGCATACAATGGCATTCTTTACGTTCACGCATTGGCAAACATGGACAATTCCAATAAGAAGAAATAGCTTCTTCTCTTTTATCTTCATAATAACGACATGGACATAAAGGTGATCCAAGATGTTTTTTATTATCTGCCAATCCTTTTAAAACATAAGCTGTTACAGTTTTATCTGAGCAAAAATATGTATTTGTACGTTTTGCATAAAATTCTGCAAATTGTCTTATCGATTCCAGAGTTTCCAATGACATTATAACCTTTATAAAAATTTTAATTCTCTTTAAATTTTTAATAAAAAATTATTGTTATTAAATTTAGAAAAAAAACAATACGAAAAATTAAAATTCATTAATTTTTAATTTAAATTAATTTGATTGCTTTTAAACCTAAAAATAAACCTGCTGCTAATCCAAAAACAATTCCTAAAAGTAAAATATAATCAAAAAAAACAATCATTTTATTTTTTTTAGATGTGTGAGTTTTTAATTAAAAAAAGTAGTACCATATATGTAATAAATAAATTTTAAAATTCAATCTATAAATATTATAAACTAATCATATAAAAAAAAAGTTTACCGATTTATAATTTTGAAATAAGATCAAAATTTTTTCATAAAATTTGTTTTTACGGTTAATATTTTTACGAGGTTAAAAATTATGGCGAATTTTATCAAGCCCTATAATAATGATTCATCAGTAGGTCATTTATCAACTCCTATTACAAGCTCAAACATTACAAAAATATTTTTAAGTAATTTACCTGCTTATAGAACTGGTTTATCACCATTGTTAAGAGGTTTAGAAGTAGGTATGGCTCATGGCTATTTTCTAGTTGGTCCTTTTGAGAAATTAGGACCATTACGAAATTCGCCATTAGCTTTATTGGTTGGATTTTTATCATCTATTGGTTTAATTACTATTTTAAGTCTTTGTTTAAAAATTTATGGAGATGTTACTTTTCAAAAACCATCAACTTTTTCTGAAAGATTTTCAAATAAAGAGTTACAAACAAGTGAAGGATGGAATCAATTTTCTTCTGGATTTTTAGTAGGTGCGTTTGGTGGTTCGGGTGTAGCATATTTAATTTTATCAAATTTTTAAACTATAATTTTTAATTGGTGATTTAATTTTTATTAAATCACCAATTAAAAATTATAGTTTAAAAATTTAATTCAGCTGCTTGTACTTTTTCAAATTGTTTTTTCTTTAATACTAATAAAATTTGACATAATGTTATTAATAAACATAAAATCATATAACCAATAATACGATTTGGACTTTGTAAAACAATTTCTGTTTCCGTTTGACCAAATCCTCCTACATTAGGATCTTTTGTTAATGGTTGATCAATTTGAACTAAAGATTTTTCAGAAACAAGTAATTCTAAACCAAATGGTATTGTTTGTTTTATTTCTTTTCCATCTGCTGCTTCAATTGTAAGAGTTTTTTCACCCTTGTCAGAAACATTAATTTCTTTTATTCTACCTGCTAATAAAGCAGAATAAACATTATTATTGCTTTTTTCTCCACTTGGATAAATTTGTCCACGACCACGATTTGCACCTACATAAATTGGGTATTTATAAAAATGAACGGCTTTATTTTTTTTCGGGTCAGGTGAAAGAACCGGAAAAATAATTTCTTGATGATCATCACCATTTATTGGTCCAACAACTAAAATATTTTCTTTGTTTGTGCTATATGGTGTAATATAAACGCCTTTACTTTTTTCTTTAATTTCTTTTGAAATAAGATCTTTTGGGGCAAGTTTAAAACCGTCAGGTAAAATAACAACAGCACCAACATTTAAAGAACCTAATTTTCCTGTTCCTAAAATTTGTTTTACATTTTTATCATAAGGAATTTTTACAACAGTCTCAAAAATAGTATCTGGTAATACAGCCTGTGGTGTTTCAATTTCAACAGGTTTTTGTGCTAAATGACAATTTGCACAAGCGATTCGACCATTTGCTTCTCTTGGATTTGTATATGCCTGTTGTGCAAAAATTGGGAATGCCAATGATTTTTCTATCGTCAAAATATTTGTAAAACCCAAAAAAAGCGTTAAAAAAACAATTTTAAAAAATTGCTTTGATTGAAATTTAAAATTAAAAATTTTCATTTTTCTATATTTATAAATAATAAAAAAAAATAGATTGATATATTTTCTTTATAAAACGGAGAGTTTTTTATTAAATTGGTTTTAAAAAGGTACAACCATATGAACCAATAAAATAAAGTAAAATGATAACTATAGCCAATAAAGATTGCGTTATAGGATCAACAGAAGGTGTAAAAATTCCACTAATTATTGTGGCGAAAATAATAACATATTTCCATATTTCAAACATTTTTTCTCCAGAAATAATATTAAATAAACTTAATAAAATTTGAAGAATTGGAATTTGAAATAAAATTCCACTACAAAAAAATAATATACCTATAAAGCTAATATATTTATTAAACGATAATAAGGGTTCAATAATATTTTTTCCATAATTAATAAAAAACCCTAGTGTTGACGGGATTAAAACAAAATACGAGAAGATTAAACCCAAAAAAAATAATATTAAAGAGCTAATGCTTAAATACCGACTAATTGTTTTTTCGTTTTCGTTAAAACTTGGAAAGAAAAATAAAATTAATTGATTTAAAAATATTGGACTAATAATAAGTAAACCAAAAAATATAGAAATTTCTAATGTCGATATAAAGTATTCGCCTGGAGAAAGTTGAAAAAATTTAATGTTTGCAACTGGTTTTTCAAGGATTTCAACAATTACATTAACATTTAAAAATACTATTATTATTAATAAAGAAATAAAAAAAAATGATTGAAAAAATCTTTGTCGAATTTCTTGAAAATGTTCGTCGAAAATTATTTCCAGAACATTATTTGAATCCTCATTTGAATTCTCTTTTTTTAAGTCATTCTTTTTTTTTTTAAAGAAATTTGAAAAATTTTTTTTATTTATTTTCATAAATTATTTGTTATAATATATCCCATAATAATTTATAAAAATTTTAACTAAATGGAAATATATTTCTACTAAAAATTTTTGCTGCACTACGACGCGATGAAGCAGTTTTTACTGCTTGCGATAAAGCTAATTTATTGATGCTTGGATCATCTTTAAATTTTGAAAGAGTTCGTACTGCTTGTTTCAACTCTTCTTCTGCAATTTCTTCACTAATTTTTGGTGCAAATTCATATGCATTAAGCAAGATTTGAACATCATTATTATGAACAACCGCAATTCCACTAAATGAAATCATTACATCCCAATCATTTTCAGTTTTTTCCACTAATAATAAACCAATGTCAACTGTTGTAACAAGTTGTGCATGACCTGCTAACATACCAATTTGACCTGTTGTACTTGTTATTATCACTTTTTCAGCTGTTCCAATCCAAGAATCTTGGTTTGGAGCACTTATTGTAACATTTAAAACCATTTTTTTATTTCAATTAGTTATAAATTTTTAGATTTTATAATTGCTTCCTCAATATCACCTACTAAATAAAAAGATTGTTCTGATAAATTGTCTAGATCGCCTTTTAAAATCATTTGGAAACCTTTAATTGTTTCTTCTAATGGCACATATTTTCCAGGAGCACCAGTAAAAATTTCTGCTACAAAGAATGGTTGTGATAAAAATTTTTCGACTTTTCTAGCACGAGCAACAACTAATCGATCTTCTTCAGCTAATTCATCAATACCTAAAATAGCAATAATATCTTGTAATTCTTTATAACGTTGTAAAGTTTTTCGAACAGCTTGTGCTGTACCATAATGTAAATCACCAACAATATTTTTTTGTAACATTGTTGATGTTGACTCTAAAGGATCAACAGCAGGATAAATACCTTTAGCAGCTAAAGTACGAGATAAAACCGTAGTTGCATCTAAGTGAGCAAATGTTGTTGCTGGAGCAGGATCTGTTAAGTCATCGGCCGGTACATAAACTGCTTGAATTGAAGTAATTGAACCTTGTGTTGTTGAAGTAATTCTTTCTTGTAAAGCTCCCATTTCAGTTGCAAGTGTTGGTTGATACCCTACAGCAGATGGCATACGTCCTAGAAGAGCTGAAACTTCTGAACCAGCTTGGACAAATCTAAAAATATTATCAATAAATAATAAAACATCTTGTTTATTGATATCACGAAAATATTCGGCCATTGTTAAAGCTGTTAAACCAACTCTCATTCTTGCTCCTGGTGGCTCGTTCATTTGACCGTATACTAAAGCCACTTTTGATTCTGTAAGATTTTTAGAATTAATTACACCAGACTCTTTCATTTCTTGGTATAAATCATTTCCTTCTCTTGTTCTTTCACCAACTCCTCCAAATACAGAAACACCACCATGTGCTTTTGCAATGTTATTAATTAATTCCATGATTAATACAGTTTTACCAACTCCAGCACCACCAAATAAACCAATTTTTCCACCTCGACGGTATGGAGCTAATAAATCTACAACTTTAATACCAGTTTCAAAAATTGAAGGTTTTGTTTCTAACTCAATAAAAGCTGGTGCACGACGATGAATTGGAAGTGTAGGCGTAGACTTTTCAATATCTCCAAGTTCATCTACAGGAATACCAAGAACGTTAAATATACGACCAAGAGTCTGAGTACCTACTGGTACCATGATTGGATAACCTGTATCAACAGCTTCAGCACCTCTTTTTAAACCATCTGTTGAACTCATTGCTACTGCTCTTACTCGGTTGTCACCTAGTAATTGTTGAACTTCACAAACAAGTATACCATTACCTGTTTTAACATTTATGGCATTATAAATTTTTGGTAATTTTCCAGATGGAAAAGTAATATCTAAAACGGGTCCAATAATTTGACAAGTATAGCCAACGCTTGTGCTACTTTTTATTTCCATTGTTTACTATAAATTATTTTTAAAAAAAATAGATATGGTTTCTCAACTCTATTTAGATACTGATTTCATATAACAATATTATAACGCAAAAAACAATTTTTAAAAGTTGTTATTTATTAATTAATAAATTAATAATAACTTAAAATTAGGCCGAGTTGGATTTGAACCAACGTAGGATAAACCAGCGGATTTACAATCCGCCCCCTTTAACCACTCGGGCATCGACCCAGGTTTTGAAAATTTAATTACATATAAATTATATATAAAAGTTTTTGTTAGTTGATTTCCTAATTTATTTAAAATTATTAAAATACGTTAGGAAATCAGTTTTTTTTATTAATTTTTAAATAAAAGACATAAATTTTAAATTTTTATATACCAAGTAAGTCTTTTGAAACTTTTTGAAGATCTATTGTGCTATCAGAACCTGTATTTAAATTATCTTTATTTTCAAAGATAAATGTTTCTTTTGCCATTTCCATTATATTTCGTTCAGTTTCTACTTTTTCATTTGTAACTTCATCAATATAGTAATAAGGAGCAAAAAGTTTTGCTAAATTAGCACCCTCGTTCTTTAAACGTCGTACCGAGTTAACATAGCATTCTAAAGCAATCTCATTTTCAGGAGACATTGTTATATCTTTATTATATGGAGAAAGAACAAAAGAAGGAATTGGATATAAATATACACGTATTTTTCTTACTTTATCAAATTCAATGAAAAGAAGTCTTCGTAATGTAGAAACCTCAATTTCTAAAAGTTGATTTGAAACACTATCCTCAATTAAATTTGTCATTGCTCTTCTAAGTGGTCGTGCACCATATATTGGATCATAGCCAATTTCAACAATATAATCTTGTGCTTCTTCTGAAACTTCTAAAATAGTATCACTTTCAAGTAATCTTTTTGAAAGTTGTTTTAAAAGAATTTTTAATATTTCTTTAATTTCAGTTTTTTTCAATTTCTCAAAAACAATAATATCATCAATACGATTAATAAATTCTGGCCTAAAGAAATTTTTGATCTCATTTTTAACTAATGTTTCAAGCATTTTATATTCTTCTTCATTTTGTGCTGTTTTTTCGCGTTCTTTTATTACCGATGCCCAAGTCATTAAATCTTTTCCTAAATCATCGGTATTTGAATTTTGTTTTTCAAGATTTGCTTTTGCTAACTTATTTCTTTTTGTTTTTGAAGGTAAAGATTTAGTTGTCTCAATTTCACTTCCTAATTTTAAAGCAGATTGTTGATCTTTTTTTTCTTGTTTTTGAAATTTTGCTCCAATAATATGTTGTGATCCCAAATTTGATGTCATTATTATAATTGTACTTGTAAAATCAACTCTTCGCCCTTTTGAATCTGTTAAACGACCATCATCTAAAACTTGTAACAAAATATTAAAAATATCAGGATGTGCTTTTTCAACTTCATCAAATAATATTAAACAAAATGGTTTACGACGAACTGCTTCCGTTAATTGCCCACCTTCATTATAGCCAACATAGCCAGGGGGTGAACCAATAAGTTTTGCAACTGTATGTTTTTCCATATATTCTGACATGTCAAATCTAATCATTGCATCTTCTGAACCAAAGAAATAATCAGCTAATGCTTTTGTTAATTCTGTTTTTCCAACTCCAGTTGGTCCACAAAATAAAAAGCTAGCAATTGGGCGATTTGGATTTTTAATTCCACCAATCCTTGATCTTTTAACAGCTGCACAAATTGCGGTAACGGCCTTATTTTGACCAATAACACGTTTGTGCATTTCTTTTTCCATATTTAATATTTTTTTTCTTTCTTCTTTTTCTAATTTGGTTAATGGAACACCAGTCCAAGCAGAAATTACTTTGTTAATATCATCTATTGTAATAGGTGGTAATTCGTCTCTTGTAAAATAAGCAAGTTCTTTTTCTTTTTCATCTAATTCTTGCATAAGTAACTCTCGAATTTGAGTTCTAATTTCCATTTCTTGATCACGCAAGTCTGCGGCTTCTTCAAAATTATTAGATCGAATTTCACAATCTTTTTCATCTAATATAACAAGTAATTCTTTTTCTAAAACTGCAGTTGTAGAATTTGCAGGTGAAAGATATGCAATCTTAACATGTGAACCAGCTTCATCTAATAAATCGATTGCTTTATCTGGAAGAAATCGATCTTTCAAATATGTAATACTCATATCAACACTTAAACGAAGAATTGAATCATCAATTCGAACATGATGAAAATTTTCATAAGTCATTCTTAAGCCTTTTAAAATTTCAAAACACTCTTGTTTACTAGGTTCTGCAACGAAAACAGGTTGAAATCTTCTTTCTAAAGCTGGATCTTTTTCAATATGTTTATATTCACTTAATGTTGTTGCTCCAATACATTGTAATTCACCTCTTGCAAGTGCTGGTTTCAATATATTTGCTGCATCTAATGCTCCTTCCGCAGCCCCTGCACCAACAAGTGTATGAACTTCATCAATAACAAGAATTAATGAATTATCGTTTTTTATTTCATCTATGATTTTTTTTAATCTTTCTTCAAATTCACCCCGATATTTTGTTCCAGCTAATAATAAACTCATATCTAAAACAAGTACTTCTTTTGATGCTAAACTTGTTACAATTTCTTGCTTATATATTTTTAATGCTAAACATTCTGCAATCGCTGTTTTTCCTACGCCTGGCTCACCAATTAAAATCGGGTTATTTTTACGGCGACGACTTAAAATTTGAATAACTCTTGCGACTTCTTTGTCTCTTCCTATTACGGGATCAATACCTCCTAAAGCCGCAAGTATAGACAAATTACTAGTAAATTCTCGAACAGTGGGACTATAAGGTTTTTTCGATTCTTCATCATAAATTGTTTCTTCGTCGTCACTTGTTTCTTCGTCGTCACTTGTTTCTTTTTCGTCCTCAATTGGTTCTGGATATTCACTATCCGGATCTACTAGTGCTAGATCAACGTCAATTAGACGATGTAATCTCGATTTCGCTTTTTTAACTTTTTCTTCATATTCTTCATAATCTCGTTTTTTTTCTTCTTCTTCTTTACGTTGTTCATTTAATAGTTCTTTTTCAATTTCACGTCGATAATTTAATTCTGCTTTTTTTCGAAATGATTCTTTTTGATTTTCAAAAAAAGAAAATATATATTCTAATAAATTGAATTTTATTCGAATTTTATTTTGTTTTTTTAATTTTGATTTTAATTTTAAATACCGTTTCTTAAATTTAATATTGTACTTATGAACAAGATTAGATTTATTTTTGTCGTCATAATCATACAGTTCATTTTTAGGATATATATAATCATCTATATATTCTTCGCCATTATAATATTCTTGTTCATCCTTCTCATTTTCATCAAATTTTATAATTTCAATAAATCTATTTGTATGATTATTATCCTCATCGTTAGGATTTATAAAAAAATTTATAAAAAAATTATCAGAATTATTATCAGAATTATTAGTAGAATTATTAGTAGAATTTTTGTAAATGTTTTTCGAAGTTAATGTTTTTTCATTTTCTTCACTACTGTCGTATTCGAAATTCCATGTTAATGTTTTTTCATTTTCTTCACTACTGTCGTATCCGAAATTCCATGTTAATATTTTTTCATTTTCTTCAGTATCGTCGTATCCTAAATTCAATTTATCCTTGTTTTCTCGTTTATTATCAGATTCTTTCTTTTTACCTTCTCCTTCTCCTTCTCCTTCTTTAAATTCCCATTCCTCATCATCTTCATAACAACGAAAATACGTTTTACTTACACAATAATATGACAAATATCCATCATCATTTAATTGCAAGTTTTCTAGTAGATTTCGACGCAATAATTCAAAACGTGAATCTTTTTCAAATTCTTCCTCTTTTAATACTTTTGAACCAATTAGACTTGAAATATAATTTTCATCAAATTTTTTTTTTCGTACTAATGACCTATTTTTTTTAGACGGTAAATTTTTCCAAAAGTTTTCTATTGATAATTTTTTCCAAAGTTGTTCATTAAAATATAATTTTTCTCTTGAACTTGGTATTGGTGATCTATTTTTTTCATTTACTACACGGTTTCTTTTTTGTTCAAGTATATCTAACCGAATTAGTAAATCCCAATTATTCATTTTGAAAAGAAGTTCTTCCTTTTTTATTATCGGCTTTTTAAAAATGACTGGTGCATTTTTAAATATACTTTTACTTTCTTTTTCTTCAATTTCTTTTTTTTCAATTTTACTTAATCTTTCTTTTTCATATAATTCAAATATATGTTGCAACTTATCGCCAATTTCTTTTTCAACAGGATCATTTTTACCTAATCTTTGATGAAAATTTTTCATTGTTTTTGCAGTTAGTTTTGCGTATTCTTTTCTTCTTAGTTCCCTTTTTCGTTCTTTTTTCCTTTTTTCTTCTCTTAATTTTTTAAGTTTTACTTTTACGGCTTCTTCTTTCTTTTTTCTAATCGATTCATCTAAATTCTCGAATACACCCATCTCCTTAAAAACATAATTTCGAATTTTACGAATATCAACCTTTAAATTACTAAAAATTCTTTCAGCGACTCCTTCTTTATCATCTAAAAGTGCTAGTAAGATATGTTCCGTTGCAATATATGCCTGATTATAAGAACGAGCTTTGTATAGCGCTTGTTCTAAGATATTTTTAGCTCTTGGAGTAAACGGTATTTCAACAGCAGCAAAACCCGCTCCTTTCCCAATCATACGCTCAACTTCTTTTCGAGCTGGACCAATTTTTACACCAGCTTCTTTTAGTGCGTCAGAACCAATGCTTGTTCCTTCACCAATTAAACCTAATAAAAGTTGTTCAGTACCAACAAAATTATGACCAGATTTTCTTGCTTCTTCTTGTGATAAAATAATAACACGAAGAGAGCGCTCTGTAAAACGTTCAAACATGTTTAAATAAAGTATTAATTTAAATACGAGAAATAAGTTAGTTTACATTTTATAATCCAAAAAAATTTTTAATAGGGCTAAATTAATCCTAATCTTTGAAAAAAGTTTTAAATTAAATAAAAAATTTTAGGAAATTCTTTATTAATTTATAGTGTGGAAATAAGTATGACTGTTTTTTTTCTTATTTTGTTAAATTTTACGAAACCATTTTCAAGAGCATATAGTGTAAAGTCTTTACCAACGCCAATATTTTTTCCAGCTTTTATACTCATACCTCTTTGTCTTACTAAAATTGAACCTTTTGTGACTTTATGATTTCCAAAACACTTTACACCTAATCGTTTTGAAACAGAATCACGACCATTTTTTGTACTACCTGCTCCTTTTTTATGTGCCATTTTTTATATCGTAATCGTTTAATTAAATTATAATATTGTTAATATATAAAGCAGTTAGTTTTTGGCGATGTCCATTTTTTCTTCTATATTTTTTTTTTGGTTTCATTTTATAAACTAAAACTTTTTTTGCTTCAAAATGATTTAAAACTGTTGCCTCTATTCTTGCATTTTCTAAGTAAGGAAACCCAAGAAAAAGATTTTTTTTTTTTACTAGTAAAACTCGTTTCAAAAATAATTTAGTTCCAACTTTTAATGGAACGTGATTAACTGCATAATGTTTGTTCGGTTCTAACCAAATTTGATGTCCACTAATCTCAACAATCGCATATTCCATAAATAATTTATTATTATATAGTTTTATACCTATAAACTTATAATAATAAATTATTACATAGTTTTTATATTACCTGTCAATTTTTATAGGATAAAATATATTTTTTGTTTGAAAACAAAAGTATACATTTTTTAAGTAAAATGTTACAATTGATTTTATATTTAAAAAAAAAAAACAAATAACTATGACAGAGATAAAATATTTTTTTGTTTTAGGAAGTGAAAAATTTCTTTTAAAACACGAACCAATGGAAGAAATTTTACGAGAAAGAGTACAAAATTATAATAAAAAAAATAAACCTTTAAATTTTTGGATAGTTCCAAATCCGGCATTTTTAAAAATAGATGATTTTTCAATGGTTAAAAGTACAATTTCAGGTGATTGTATTGCAATTGTATCTACTAACAAAACTTTTATCACATGGTTAAAACTAAGATTAAATAATGTTTTTAGCGGAAATTTTAAGTTTTCAAAACAAACTCAAATTAGTCCTCTAAAATTTTAATTTTTAAAAGAGAATAACTATTTGTATAACAAATATTTTTTAAATAATTATTAAAAAATATAATAGGGTTTTTAAACGAGCTAGGAGGGATTCGAACCCCCGACACTGCGGTTCGTAGCCGCATGCTCTAGTCCACTGAGCTACAAGCTCTTACGCTCTACATTATTATAAGGATTTCTAGTATCTTTATTACTAATCTTTTCTATATTTATTGAAATTAAGAATTTAAAATATAATAACTTTTGTTTTAATTCTTTCGTAAAAAGAAATCAATATATTAAAAAAACTTATTATTAACTTAATAAAAGTTATTAATTTTTTTTTTAAACCAATGATATATATATAAGTAGAATTGTTTTAAGTTGAAAATTTCAATTTTTAAAGTAAAAATTAAAAAATAAATAAATTATTTATTAATAAAAAATTTAAAAAATTATTAATAAATAATTGTTGATAAATGTTAATAATTTAATTATTTTGTAAATAAAAACAGACTTTATCTATAAGAATTTAATAATTAAATTTTTTCTTGGACTGTACAACAATGTACAAAAAATAAAAAGGAGGAATACATGTCTAACAACGTATACGAACGTAATAGAATCAAAAGTGAGCGTTATGAATCTGGTGTAATACCTTACGCTAAAATGGGGTATTGGGATGCTGAGTACAGTGTTAAAGATACAGATCTTTTAGCATTATTCCGAATTACACCACAACCTGGTGTAGATCCTGTAGAAGCTGCTGCTGCTGTAGCGGGTGAATCATCAACAGCAACTTGGACTGTAGTATGGACAGACCTTTTAACTGCTTGTGATATTTACCGTGCAAAAGCATACCGTGTTGACCCAGTACCTAGTGCAGCTGATCAATATTTTGCTTATATTGCTTACGAATGTGATTTATTTGAAGAAGGTTCACTTGCAAACATGACTGCTTCAATTATTGGAAATGTTTTTGGTTTTAAAGCTGTAGCAGCATTAAGATTAGAAGATATGAGAATTCCTTATGCTTATCTTAAAACGTTCCAAGGTCCTGCAACTGGAGTTGTTGTAGAACGTGAACGTCTTGATAAATTTGGTCGTCCACTTTTAGGTGCAACGGTTAAACCAAAACTTGGTTTATCAGGCAAAAACTACGGACGTGTTGTTTATGAAGGTTTACGTGGTGGTTTAGACTTCTTAAAAGATGACGAAAACATCAACTCACAACCATTTATGCGTTATAGAGAACGTTTCCTTTATTGTATGGAAGGTATTAATCGTGCTGCTGCTGCATCAGGTGAAGTTAAAGGGTCGTACTTAAACTGTACAGCTGCAACAATGGAAGAAATGTATGATCGTGCTTCTTTTGCTAAAGAAATTGGTTCTGTAATCATTATGATTGACCTTGTAATTGGTTATACTGCAATTCAATCAATGGCAATTTGGTCTAGAAAAAATGACATGATCTTACATTTACACCGTGCTGGTAACTCAACATATGCGCGTCAAAAAAATCATGGTATTAACTTCCGTGTAATTTGTAAATGGATGCGTATGGCTGGTGTGGATCATATTCATGCTGGTACAGTTGTTGGTAAATTAGAAGGAGATCCTTTAATGGTTAAAGGTTTCTATGACGTTTTACTTCAAGGTAAATTAGATATTAATTTACCACAAGGTATTTTCTTCGAAATGGATTGGGCTTCTTTACGTAAATGTTGTCCAGTTGCTTCTGGTGGTATTCACTGTGGTCAAATGCATCAACTAGTTTATTTCTTAGGTGATGATGTTGTTCTTCAGTTTGGTGGTGGTACTATTGGTCACCCTGATGGTATTCAAGCCGGTGCTACAGCAAATCGTGTTGCTTTAGAAAGTATGATTTTAGCAAGAAATGAAGGCCGTGATTATCTTAATCAAGGTCCAGAAATCTTAAAAGATATTGCTAAATTATGTGGTCCTTTAAAAACAGCTTTAGACTTATGGAAAGGTATTACATTTAACTATACATCAACAGATACAGCTGATTTCCTTGAAACAACAACAGAAAACAAATAAGAACAAAAAATAAAAAAGAATTTATTATCTATTAATTATAGGAGCATTTGAATAGTGAGACTTACACAAGGAGCTTTTTCTTTCTTACCAGATTTAACTGATGCACAAATTATTAAACAAATTGATTTTTGCATCAACAAAGGTTGGTCAATTGGTGTTGAATGGACTGATGATCCACATCCACGTAACGCTTATTGGGAACTTTGGGGTCTTCCTTTATTTGACGTAAAAGACTCAGCTGCAGTTTTATATGAAGTTAATGAGTGTAGACGCTTAAATCCTGAAGGCTACATTAAATTAGTTGCTTTCAACGCTGCACGTGGAACTGAAAGTAGTGCATCTTCTTTTATTGTACAACGTCCAAAATCTGAACCAGGTTTCTACTTAGAACGTCAAGAAAATGAAGGTCGTAATATTAAATATACAATTCACAGTTATTCTGTTGCTCGTAACCCAGAAGGTTCACGTTATTAAAAGTAAAAAATAAAACTCCGACTAGTTTTCGGAGTTTTATTAAAAATAAAGAATAAAAATTATATGAACAGGTCAATAAAATTTGATATTCAAAAAGAATATCAAAAAACAGATATTCAATCTGTTTTTGATATTTTAGAAAATGAATTAGTTGGACTTAAACCGGTTAAAAACCGTATTCGTGAAATTGCAGCATTATTACTTATTGACAAATTAAGAAAAAGTTTTGGATTTTTAGCTTCAAGTCCTGGTTTACATATGTCTTTTACAGGAAGTCCTGGAACTGGAAAAACAAGTGTTGCATTAAGAATGGCAGATATTTTATATAAATTAGGTTATAGTCGAAAAGGACATTTAATTACTGTTACAAGAGATGATTTAGTAGGCCAATATATTGGTCATACCGCTCCAAAAACAAAAGAAGTATTAAAAAAAGCAATGGGTGGAATTTTATTTATTGATGAAGCATATTATTTATATAAACCTGATAATGAAAGAGATTATGGGGCAGAAGCAATTGAAATTTTATTACAAGTAATGGAAAACCAACGTGATGATTTAATTGTAATTTTTGCTGGTTATAAAGATAAAATGGAAAAGTTTTATGAATCTAATCCTGGTTTATCATCAAGAATTGCAAATCATGTTAATTTTCCAGATTATTCCCCAGAAGAATTGTTAAAAATTGGAAAAATTATGCTTGAAGAACAACAATATAAATTAACTGAGGATGCTGAACAAGTGTTTTTAGGTTATATTAAAAAACGTATGCAAAAACCATTATTCGCTAATGCTAGAAGTATACGCAATGCCTTAGATAGAGCAAGAATGCGACAAGCAAATAGAATTTTTGAAAGTATTGATAAAGTTTTAACAAAAGCCGATTTAATTACAATTGCATCGGAAGATATTTTAAAAAGTAGCTTATTTAATTCTTGATTAAATATACTATTTTTTTTTTAAGTTGTTTTTTTTAATCTCTTTGTTCTAATAATTAGTGATAACTGTAATGAGATTAAATAATTTATCCTTAAAAAAAAATTATGACTGCAACTTTAGAAAGACGCGAAAGCTTTAGCTTATGGGAGCGTTTCTGCTCTTGGATTACTAGTACTGAAAATCGCTTATATATCGGCTGGTTTGGTGTATTAATGATTCCAACACTTTTAACTGCTACTTCTTGTTATATTATTGCATTTATTGCTGCTCCTCCAGTAGATATCGATGGTATTCGTGAACCAGTTGCTGGTTCTTTACTTTACGGTAACAATATTATTACAGGTGCTGTTATTCCTAGTTCAAACGCAATTGGCGTTCATTTTTACCCTATTTGGGAAGCTGCTTCACTTGACGAATGGTTATACAATGGTGGTCCTTACCAACTTATTGTTTTACATTTCTTATTAGGTGTTGCTTCTTATATGGGTCGTGAATGGGAACTTAGTTACCGTTTAGGTATGCGCCCTTGGATCTTCGTAGCATTTTCTGCTCCAGTAGCAGCTGCTTCTGCTGTTTTCTTAGTATATCCAATCGGACAAGGTAGTTTTTCAGATGGTATGCCTTTAGGTATTTCTGGTACTTTCAATTTTATGTTAGTATTCCAAGCTGAACATAACATTCTTATGCACCCATTCCATATGGCTGGTGTATTTGGCGTATTTGGTGGTTCTTTATTCAGTGCTATGCACGGTTCTTTAGTAACATCAAGTTTAATTCGTGAAACAAGTGAAATCGAATCTGCTAACTACGGTTACAAATTTGGTCAAGAAGAAGAAACTTATAACATCGTAGCTGCACACGGTTACTTTGGTCGTTTAATCTTCCAATACGCTTCTTTCAACAACTCTCGTGCTCTTCATTTCTTCTTAGCTGCTTGGCCAGTTGTAGGGATCTGGTTGACAGCATTAGGTGTAAGTACAATGGCATTTAACTTAAATGGTTTTAACTTCAATCAATCAGTTGTTGATAGCCAAGGTCGTGTAATCAATACTTGGGCTGATATTATCAATCGTGCTGACTTAGGTATGGAAGTAATGCATGAACGTAATGCACATAACTTCCCATTAGATTTAGCATCTATTGAAGTATTACCTGTAGCGATTACTGCACCTGCAGTTCATGGTTAAACTATTTTCCGAATAAAAAAAATCATTTCGAAACTTTTGTTTCGAAGTGATTTTTTTTATTTCTATTTTATAATTAAAAAACAATTAAATAAATTCGCATTTAAAAAAAATCTTAATATTTTTATATTATTAATAAATAAAACTTACTAGTTATGATTTTTGAGTTGTATTATATTGATTTGTTTTAATACTTTCTGGCATAAATTTTCTTGTTAATGGCTTTAATATTAACTCTAATATTGTAGAAGCGTTGACAAAACCGTGTATTTGTGAAAATGTAAATTCTACAGACCATTTTGTATTGATACCTCTTGCTTCAAGAGGGTTTGCATTCGCCATACCCGTTATAACTAAATCTGGACAAAGATCATGAATACGATCAATTTGATTATAATTATCAGGTTTTTCAACAATTTTTGGAAACATAACATTCATTTCCAAACAAGTTTTTTCTAGTAAATTTAATTCAGCAGCTTGATAACGTTTATCCATATAAGGAATACCAATTTCATAAACTATCATTCCACATCTAATTAAAAATCTTGCTAAACAAATTTCCAATAAATTATCACCCATAAAAAAAATTGATTTTCCTTTTATTTGTGATAAATAAGTTTCTAAATTACTCCAAGCCTTACGTTCGCGTTCTTCTAAACCAAATGGTTTAATTCCAAGTGAAAAACAAATTTTTTCTATCCATGCTCGTGTACCATCAGGTCCAATTGGAAAAGGTGAATTAATAAGAGTACATTTTTTTTTTCTCATTAATGTTGTTGCTGTTCTTGTTAAAAATGGATTAACACCACAAACAAAAAATCCTTCTTCAATAATCGGTAATTCGCTGTAACGTTTTGCTGGTAACCAACCATAAACACTTACATTTTGTTTATGTAATTCACTCGTTAATTGATTAACAACGGATTCAGGTAAAGAACCAAAAAGAACTAATGGTTTATGAAAAGAATTTTCTATATTTGTGTTTAAATTATTTTTAATATTTGTTCGCTGTGTTAACGAGGCTAATACAGTATCTTCACCTTGCGTAAATGCATAATCTAAACCATTTGCTCTTGCAACAACAATAGGGATGCCAATTTCGATTTCAAGTTTTGGTGCAATTCCTTCTAAATCCATTTTTATAATTTCTGTTGTGCAAGTTCCAATCCAAAAAATTACACTTGGGTTACGGTCACGTTTTATTTGAAGGCAAAGTCTTTTTAATTCTAAATAATCATTTAATTGTGCCGAAATATCTCCTTCTTCTAGTTCTGCCATTGCATATCGAGGTTCCGCAAAAATCATAACCCCTAAAGCATTCTGTAAAAAATAACCGCATGTTTTTGTGCCTATTACTAAAAAAAAACTATCCTCAATTTTTTGATATAACCAAGCAACACAACTTATCGGACAAAAAGTATGATAATTTCCAGTTTCACATTCAAACGTTAATTTTTCTGTTGTTACATTACTCATTTTTATTCTTACTCATTTTTATTTAAATATCTATTCAATAACCAATTCAAAAACGGAACTTTCTGAATTTAAAAGTGAATCATTTTCATTTATTGTTGGACTTAAATAAAAATCAGAAAGAAGACTAAATAATTCACGATCAGCAGCTTCTCTTGGTACAACTCCTTCCGGATTTGCTATTAATTGATCAGCAATATTAAGATAATAATCACAGACATAAACAAGAGAATTATCAATACTTGCCATTTCAAATAATGTTTTTCCTTTAATTCTTGAAATTCTTATATCTTCAATTAATGGAAGAACTTCTAAAACAGGAATTGGTACTGTTTCAATATATTTATCAATTAAATCTCTAGTTGCTGTTCTATTTCCAATTAAACCTGCTAATCTTAATGAATGTGTTCTTGCTTTTTCTCTCACAGATGCTGCAATTCGATTAGCAGCAAATAATGCGTCGAAACCATTATCAGTAACAATTAAACAATAATCAGCATAATTTAATGGGGCGGCAAATCCACCACATACCACATCACCTAAAACATCAAATAAAATAACATCGTATTCATCAAATGCATTTAATTCTTTAAGTAATTTTACTGTTTCACCAACAACATATCCTCCGCAACCAGCACCAGCAGGTGGACCACCGGCTTCAACACAATCGACACCACAAAATCCTTTATAAATTACATCTTCTGGCCAAACGTCTTCATAATGATAATCTTTTGATTGTAATGTATCAATAATTGTTGGAATTAAAAATCCAGTTAAAGTAAAAGTACTATCGTGTTTCGGATCACATCCGATTTGTAATACTTTTTTTCCTCTATGTGCTAATGCTACGGAAATATTGCAACTTGTTGTTGATTTTCCAATACCACCTTTACCATAAACGGCTAGTTTCATATTTTACTCCTTGAAAAATTTCCAGAAAATTAATGATAATGTTTATTATTAAAACGACTTTATCGTTTGGATATTTTTATTTCAAATTTGTATTCATTATACTCAATTTCGTTGAAAAATGTAAATATAAACAAATTATAATTAAATTTTTTTTATAAATTATAATTTATAATTAAATTAAACATTAAAATTATTTTACTTTTTATTATCAGGATATATGTAATGATATTTAATTTAAACGAGTATCAAAATTTTTTTTCAAATACACTTTTTTTATCTTTCTTAATAACAATGTGTTTATATTGGATTAGTTTAATTTTTAATACGAATAATTTCATTTATCAATTTGCAAAAATTATTGGTCTATTTTCTACAATAACATTATTTTTATATTTAAGTTTACGATGGTATACTTATAAATTTTTTCCATTAAGTAATTTATATGAATCATTAATGTTTCTTACTTGTTTATTATTAATTTTATATAAAATTATTGAGAATAAAACAAAAAGTAAAATAATTGGGTCATTAATTTTGCCACTAATTTTATTAATACAAGGATTTGCAAACTTAAGCTTACCAATTGTGATGCAAAAGAGTACACCACTTGTTCCAGCATTGCAATCAAATTGGTTAATGCTTCATGTAAGTATGATGATTTTAAGTTATGCAACACTTTTATTTGGTTCGTTATTTTCATTGTTATATCTTGCTTTACCAAAAGAAAATAATATTAAAAAGACAAATTCTGAATCAGAATTTCAAGCAAAAAATTATCTTATACAAGTTAATGCAAGTAACCTTTCTTTTGAGCAATTTTCAAACTTAACAAAAATAAAATCAACTCGAATAAAATTACTTGAAAGCTTAGATAATTGGAGTTATCGTACAATTGGATTAGGTTTTCCTTTTCTAACAATTGGAATTGTTTCTGGTGCCGTTTGGGCAAATGAAGCCTGGGGAACTTATTGGAGCTGGGATCCAAAAGAAACATGGGCATTAATTACTTGGTTAATTTTTGCTGCTTATTTACATGCTCGATTAACAAAGGGATGGACGGGAAAAAAAACGGCCATACTAGGAGCTTTAGGATTTTTTGTAGTTTGGATATGTTATTTAGGTGTAAATTTTTTAGGAAAAGGATTACATTCTTACGGTTGGTTATCATAAAAATATAAAGATTACGAATTATTGTAAATAACTTGTAATCTTTATATTTTCTTATTAATAGGCTAAACCAAGACTTCTACTTGTTTCAGCTCCTAAATATACTCTTATGCTTAAAAAATCTGTTGGACAAGCTGTTTCACAGCGTTTGCAACCAACACAGTCTTCTGTTCTTGGAGCAGAAGCAATTTGTTTTGCTTTGCATCCATCCCAAGGAACCATTTCTAATACATCTGTCGGACATGCTCTTACACACTGTGTGCATCCAATACAAGTATCATAAATTTTTACTGTGTGTGACATAAAAACAATTTTTTTTTTAATTATAGTTTTGCTTTCAAAAGATTAAAAAAAAGAAATAATAGTACGAAGCTTTGACTAAAATTATAGTTTAAATTTTTAAAAATTATTTATTAGATTATAAAATTAAAATTCTTTACATAGAAGGGTTTAATAACCATTCGTATCCACGATTTTCTAATTTTTTTGCTAATTTTGAGTTTCCTGTTTTTATAATTTTTCCATTACTCATTACATGTACAAAATCGGGTTTAATATAATCAAGTAATCGTTGATAGTGGGTTATTAATAATATTGCTTTATTTGGTTCCATCAATTTATTAATCCCATTTGAAATTACTTTTAACGCATCAATATCAAGACCTGAATCTGTTTCATCTAAAATTGCTAATTTAGAATTAAGCAAAGCTAATTGTAAAATTTCATTTCGTTTTTTTTCGCCACCGGAAAATCCTTCATTTACATTTCGACTTAAAAAATTTGGATTCATTTCAACAACTTGCAGTTTATTTGTGATAATTTGAAAAAATTCAATTGGATCAACTACTGGTAAATTAAAATATTTCTGTTTTGAATTATATGCAGCCCTTAAAAAATCTTCATTTGTAACACCATTTATTTCAAGTGGATATTGAAATGCCAAAAATAAACCCAAATGTGATCTTTCTTCCGGTTCTAGACTTAAAAGATTTTTCCCATTAAAAAAAACTTCTCCTTCTGTTATTTTATAAGCTGGATGTCCAGCAATTACTTTTGAAAATGTACTTTTTCCAGAACCATTTGGACCCATAATTACGTGTATTTCACCTTCGTTAATTGTTAAATTTATGCCTTTCAAAATTACAATGTCATTTACAGTTGCATGTAAATTTTTTACTTCAATAAGAATTTTTTTTTTCATTATCCTACACTTCCCTCTAATTTTAAACTTAATAATCGATCTGCTTCCATAGCAAATTCAAATGGTAATTTATTAAAAACATCTTGACAAAAACCACTAATAATTAAACCAACTGTCTCTTCTAAAGAAATTCCGCGTTGTAAAAAATAAAAAATTTGTTCTTCACCAATTTTTGATGTTGACGCTTCATGTTCAACTTTTGAAGTTGAATTTTCAACAGATATATATGGAAAAGTATTAGCCTGTGAACAATGCCCAATAAGTAACGAATCACACTGCGAATAATTTCGACTGTTAATTGCTTTTTGACTAATTTTAACTAATCCACGATACGTATTTTTTGAATTTCCTGATGAAATACCTTTTGAAATTATACGACTTCGTGTTTTTTTACCAATATGAATCATTTTTGTACCTGTATCAGCTTGTTGATAATGATTTGTTAATGCAACTGAATAGAATTCGCCTTTTGAATTTTCACCAATTAAAACACAACTTGGATATTTCCAAGTAATAGCCGATCCTGTTTCAACCTGCGTCCAGGATATTTTTGAATTTTTACCAATACAAAGTCCACGTTTTGTTACAAAATTATAAATCCCACCTTTTCCAAATTCATCGCCAGAATACCAATTTTGAATCGTGGAATATTTAATTTCAGCATTTTCTAATGCAATTAATTCCACAATTGCAGCATGTAATTGGTTTGTATCATATTGTGGTGCAGTACAACCTTCTAAATAACTAACAAAACTATTTTCCTCCGCAATGATTAGTGTTCGTTCAAATTGCCCAGAAAATTGATCATTTATTCGAAAATACGTTGATAATTCTAATGGACATATAACATTTTTTGGAACATAACAAAAGGAACCATCACTAAAAACACAAGAATTTAAAGCAGAAAAAAAATTGTCACCAACTGGAACAACTGTTCCTAAATATTTTTTTATTAATTCTGGATATAATTGAATTGCCTCAGAAATTGAACAAAAAATTATACCAAACTTTGATAATTCTGATTTAAAAGTTGTTGCAATAGAAATACTATCAAAAACAGCATCAACTGCAACGTTACCCAATCTTTTTTGTTCGTTTAATGGTATACCAAGTTTTTCAAATGTTCTTTTTAATTCTGGATCTAGTTCTTCCAAGCTATTTAATTTTTTTTTTAACTTCGGTGCTGAATAACAAATAATATTTTTATAGTCAATCGTTTGATAATTAAGTGATGCCCATTCTGGTTCCAGCATATTTTTCCAACTATTATATGCTTTTAAACGGAAGTCAAACATAAATTTTGGTTCATTCTTTTTTTCTGATAGTAATTTAAGAATTTCTTCATTAATACCTTTTGGAAAACTTTCTTTTTCCAGGTTTGTTGAAAAACCGTACTTATAGGATTGGTTAACTAAATTTTTTAAATTATTTTTTTTCATGTCTTAAAATATTTATTTTCTGAAATTATCTCATCATTTAAGTATGAAACATTATAAAGATAGATATTTATAAAAGTACAATTTTAATTGTATCGATATTTTTTTTAAATCCTAAATTAAGATTTCAATTATTAGTTTTTAAAAACTACCTTAATATTTATTTATATTACTTAGTTTTAAAATTAAAGGGTAGATGGCGAAATTGGTAGACGCATCACATTCAAAATGTGACAATTATATTGTAAGGGTTCAAATCCCTTTCTACCTAAACTCTTTAAATTAATTTTTATCAAAGTTTTGATAAACTTATAAAATAATTTAATAAATCTAACATTATTAATGTTAATAAATTAACTATGACTTTATTAATTATTGGTGGAACTGGAACTCTTGGCCGACAAATTGTTAAGAAAGCGGTTGAAGAAGGGTTTAAAGTACGATGTCTAGTGCGAAATAGAAAAAAAGGAAATTTTTTACAAGAACTTGGTGCTCAACTTATTTATGGTGATTTGAGTATACCCGAAACATTACCTTTATGTTTTAAAGGTGTAACATCAGTTATTGATACTTCAACAACAAGACCTGATGATATTAAAAATTTAAATGAAATAGATTGCGATGGGAAATTAGCGTTAATTCGAGTTGCTGAAATTGTAAAAGTTAAACGATTTATATTTTTTTCAATTCTTAATGCGGAGAAATACCCAGATATTCCACTAATGGAAATGAAAGTAAAAATCGAAGAAACAATAAAAAATTCTTCTATATCATATACAATTTTTCGACTTGCCGGTTTTTATCAAGCTCTTATTAATCAATATGCAATTCCCGTTTTAGATCAACAACCAATTTGGACAACAGCAGAATCATTTCCGTTAGCTTATATTGATAGTCAAGATGCCGCAACAATTTGTTTAAAAAGTTTATTAATTAAAAATAGTGTTAATAAAACATTTTTTTTAGGTGGACCAAAATTGTGGGTATCAGCTGATATTATTCAAGTTTGTGAAAAATTATCTGGTCAAAAAGCAAAACTTAAATTTATTCCAATAGCTTTTTTAAAATTTGTTCGACAATTTACAAATTTATTTGAATGGACTTATAAAATTAGTGAACGATTAAGTTTTGTCGATCTTTTAGAAGAAAAAAACAATTTTTCTCAAAATAAATTAAGTTTATACCAGATATTTGATTTAAATGAAAAAGATTTTCTTAGTCTAGAAAATTATCTACAAGAATATTTTGAAAGAATTTTAAAAACTTTAAATGATTTAAATTTTGAACAAACTTCTAAGCAACGTGATTTAATAGTTTAAAATGTTAAAATAAAAAAACTTTACTAATGGATAATTATGGTATTTTTGTTGTCCAACTTCTTGAAGATCCAATTGAAAAATTAGAAAAAAATGACTTAAGGTTTATTGAGATCGAAGCAATTATTGAATCTATTGAGATTGAATCTATTGAGATTGAAAATGTTTATTTTGAAAAACTTTTTTTATTAATTTGGGGAGATCAAGTTCAGGATACGGTAGATTTTTATAGAAAAGGTGATCATGTTTTAATTGAAGGAAATTTGTTGTTAAATTTTGAATTTGAGAAGAATGCTGCTATTATTGTTATAGATATGTTCTTGCTTTTTTAAAAGTTTTGATTTTATAGCATAGATTTTAAGATATTTTACTATACTTTTTATTAAAAATGTTTTTTTGGAGAAAATTTTATGTTAACATTAAAAATTCTTGTTTATACAGTTGTTATTTTTTTTACTTCTCTTTTTGTTTTTGGGTTTTTATCTAATGATCCATCTAGAAATCCTAACCGAAAAGATTTAGAGTAATTAAAAAAATTGTTGTAGAAATATTGAAATATTTCTACAACAATTTTTTTAATTACTCTAAATCTTTTCGGTTAGGATTTACTAGTATAGATTATAAATCTATAAAGAGCATGTAGCTCAGTGGAAGAGTAACAGACTCCGATTCTGAAGGACGAAGGTTCAATTCCTTCCTTGCTCAAGCATAATATTAGGGGCTGTATTGGGTTCGACATTTAAGTAAATGATTTATGTAAGACAAATAAATCTTTTAAATTCAAAGTTTTTAAAATAAATGCAAATAACAATATTTCTTTTAACCGAATGCCTATTTTTTTATAATTAAAAATTCATTAATATAAAAAAAAACATTACTAATCAATCGAAATTAAAAAAATAAGAATTGGTAGTTTAAATAAATTTGCTCTGTACATATAGTTAAGATTTTTTATTGCTTTTATAATTTTTTATAATAAAGTTTTTATTTATTATAAAATAAATTTGTGAAAAAGCATAAAGCATATTGCTTAATGGAAGTGGGTTCAAACCCCACCAGCTCCAAATTTAATTTTAATTTGAAATATTTTTTGCATCCGTGGCCGAGTGGCTGAAGGCAACGGACTCATAATCCGTTTTCTTTTAATTAAGACAACACTGGTTCGAATCCAGTCGGATGCAACTTTATCCCTAATCTCTATTAATTTAGTAATTTTTATTATTTTAATCGCGCTGATTTTCCAGCTAATTTTCTTAAATAATAAAGTTTCCCACGTTTAACTTTAATAGATTTTTTTAATTCAAATGAAACAATACGAGGTGAATTTATTAAAAAAAGTCTTTCAATACCAATTCCTTGCATAACACGACGAACTGTAATTGTTTTATTTATACCGGCATTCTTTTTTGAAATTGTAATGCCTTGATAATACTGTATACGCTCTTTATCGCCCTCTTTAATTAGTAATCCTAATCTTACACTATCACCAACGTTTATTGATGGTATATTTGTTTTTAAGTAAGTTTGTTCAACTTTTTTTAAAATTAAATTTAAAACAATTAAAAAATGAATCATTTTTTCTCTAGATTTTAATACATTATTTACTTATTTAAATAGTACTTTTTATAGAAAATATATAAAGTAAAAGCTTAATTAATGGAAGAAATAAAAATGATAACTTTTTGGAAAAATGTGTTTCGTTACCCAAAATTCTTTGTCACTACACTTATTGGTTTAATTTTAATTATTTTATCACCATTTATTTATTTTTTTAAAGAATCAAAAAATAAATTTATTGTTATTTTTTTATTTATTTTATTTTTCTCGATAATAATAATTTTATTAAACCAGATTATTGAATTTTAATAAAAAAGTTTATAACAAGTAAATTGAATTTTTTACTGAAAAGCGGGACTGACGAGGCTCGAACTCGCAACTTCCGCCGTGACAGGGCGGTGCTCTAACCAGTTGAACTACAATCCCAAAATATTTAAAACAATTAAATTATAATTTTATTACAATTTTTGTCAATAGTTTTTAAGTAACTTTTTTCTGAAAGTTTTACCTAAAAAGTTACTTAAAATTTATTTATTTAAAATTTGCTTCAATTTCTTCATTTGCTTGTTGAAGAATTTTTTCCGCATTTTCAGTCAATTTTTTAGTTGTTTTAATTTCTACTGCATATTCTGGTTTCGAAACTTTTAAGAAATCAAGAAGATTTGTAATATATGATGAAATTTGAGAAACTTCTAATTTATCTAAATAACCACGAGTACCTGTAAAAATAATAGCAATTTGTTCTTCAACCGCATAAGGTGAATTTTGTGGTTGTTTTAAAATTTCTCTTAATCTTTTTCCTCGTGCTAATTGTTTTTGAGTATTTGCATCTAAATCTGATGAAAATTGTGAAAATGCTTCTAATTCATCAAATTGTGCTAATTCTAATTTTAAAGTTCCGGCAACTTGTTTCATTGCTTTTATTTGTGCAGCTGAACCTACTCGAGATACTGAAATACCAACGTTAATGGCAGGACGAATACCTGAGTTAAATAAATCATTTGATAAGAAAATTTGTCCATCTGTAATAGAAATTACATTAGTTGGAATATATGCTGATACGTCTCCAGCTTGTGTTTCAATAACAGGCAATGCCGTCATACTTCCACTTCCTAGTTTTGAGCTTAATTTTGCCGCTCTTTCTAATAAACGTGAATGCAAATAAAAAACATCACCAGGATAAGCTTCACGACCGGGTGGACGTCTTAATAATAATGACATTTGACGATATGCTTGTGCTTGTTTCGTTAAATCATCATAAACAATTAAAGTATGTTTACCTTTATACATAAAGTATTCAGCTAAAGCCGCACCTGTATATGGTGCAATATACTGTAAAGTTGCAGGGTCATTTGCATTAGCAGCAACAATAATTGTATATTTTAAAGCATCTCTTTCTTGTAAAACATTAACAGCTTGAGCAACAGACGAAGCTTTTTGTCCAATTGCCACATAAACACAAATAACCTCTTCACTTTTTTGATTAATAATTGTATCTAAAGCGATTGCAGTTTTTCCAGTTTGTCTATCACCAATAATTAATTCTCGTTGACCTCTTCCAATAGGAATCATTGCATCAATTGCTGTAATACCTGTTTGTAAAGGCTCACAAACTGACTGACGACCAATAATACCCGGTGCCATTGATTCAATTAAACGAGTTTCTGTTGACAAAATTGCACCTTTTCCATCAATAGGTTGAGCTAAAGGATCAACAATTCTTCCTAAAAACGCTTCACTTACTGGGATTTGTGCAATTTTCCCTGTTGCAATTACTGAACTTCCTTCTAAAATACCACGACCTTCGCCCATTAATACAACACCAACATTATCATTTTCAAGATTTAAAGCGATTCCAACAGTTTTTTCTTCATCGTCAAATTGCAATAATTCGCCACACATTACTTCATCAAGACCATAAACTCGTGCAATACCATCACCAACTTGTAGCACTGTACCAACATTTTCTATTTTTTGTTCACCTGTATATTTTAAAATGCTTTGTTTAATGATATTGCTTATTTCGTCTGGATTTCCTGCCATAAATCTAATTTAAATTTCACTGTTTATAATTTTTAATAATTTCTTTTTCGAGAGAAAAGGTTTATTTATTTAATATTGTAAAACTTTTGTAATTTGTTGAATTTTAGTTGAAATTGAAAAATCAATTACTTTTGATTCTGTTATAAAGTTTAATTTAAAACCACCTAATAATTGTGGTATTTCTTTAATTGTAAAAATTACAATTGGTTCTTTAAAACAAGGAAAATTTATACTTTCAATAAATGTTTCTTTTCTATTTTTTAAAAACCAAGTTGATAAAATCGTATTTAATTTTTTAACATCAAGTTTATACGATTCAGATGTTGGAATTTCAATTTCTACAATATACGCATTTACACTTTTTAATAAAATTCTTAAAAATAATTTTAAAATTGATGATAAATAAATGATTCGTTTTGTATCGCATAATAAATTTAAAAAATTCATTATAAGCGGACTTAAAGAAAAACCAAAAAAATCCATTAAAAATTGTTTTTTATTTTTTGTTTCATATATTGGATTTGAAAAAAATTCCTCAATACTGGAGCAAGTATTAAAAAGAGTAGAAAAATCTAACAAATCAGAAACTAAAACACTGAAATTTTGAAAGTTAACATCTTTTTCTAAAACTTTTAATAATGCATAAGCATATGCATTAGTAACTTTTTTGTTTTTATTCATTTATGTTTCTCCTGTCAACTTTTCTAGTAAAAGAACATTGTAATTCGAATAATTTTCTTGAAAATTTTTATTTTTCAATAATTTATTAAATGTTGTATAAACTTCATTTAATGCTAATTCTATTACAAAACTTCTTACTTGTTTTTGAACTTGCTCATTTTTTAAATCTAATGTAATAATTGTCGAGAAAAATTCTTTTAACAAAATATCTTTATTTTTTGAATTTTGCAATTCATGAAACGTATCAATTTTTTGAAACGTTCTTTTTTCTAAATTTTCACCTAAAATATTTGCTTGTACCCATTGTAATCGAGCTTCAAAAACTCGTTTATCTGCCTCACTTATTTTTTTGTCTGCTTCTTCAATTTTATCAAGAATTGAACGTTGTCGTAGACTTAAAGTTGAACTTAAAAAATCTTTAGCAACAAAAAAAACTAGAATAAATAAAAGTATTAAATTAATGACATTTGTTTCAAAAATATCTTTATTTAATCCAATCCCCTTATTTTCATGTGCCAAAAAGATAAAAATATTTGTAAATTTTTCCATAGTTTAAGAATAATGAAAAAGTTTTTAAAGAATAAATTATTCTTTAATTTGATTTTGCAATTATTTGACTAATAATAATACTGGCAATTGTAATACTAACATTTTTTGCTTTATTATTATTTGCTAATTCGCTGATTTTTTTATTTATATCTTGTTCAGTTTCAACAAGCGCTTCCATTGAACTTTGATTCATTTCAGATAATTGAGTTTGAAATATCTCGTTTAATTGAGAATCATCTTGTTTTAATAAAAGATCGATTTTTTTTTCAGTTGTTGAAACTTCCGAATTATATAAATTTGCTAAAGAAGTAGCAACTGAAATTGATAATTCTGCTCCTTTAGTTTTTTCATCTATATTTGCAGCTCGTATGTTTCCAATTTCAGAAAGTGGTTGATATAAAATTTTTTCCAAAATAAACATCAATCCAAAAAATTGGAAAATTGTTAATGGTAAAGTTCCATCGAAATCAAACAAACCACCAATTTTTTCTTGATTGTTTAATAAAATAAGAGAAATATTAATCATTGTTTTTTATTTTAAATAATACTTGATTAAAATAATTAAGAATTAAAGAAATAGTCTTTAAAAAATTTGAAAAAACCCCAAGATACTTTTTAAGTATCTTGGTAAAATTGATTAACTAACAAATGGATTTGCAAATAATAATGATAATGCAACTACTAGACCATAAATTGTTAAAGCTTCCATGAAAGCTAAACTTAAAAGTAAAGTACCACGAATTTTGCTTTCAGCTTCTGGTTGACGCGCGATACCTTCTACAGCTTGACCAGCTGCATTACCTTGACCAATACCAGGTCCAATTGCCGCTAATCCTACAGATAATCCAGCAGCAATAACAGAAGCAGCAGAAATAATTGAATCCATAAATTTGTAAGTTAAAACTTAAAAAAAAAATTAACAGATTTCAAAAGAATTTAAAATAAAAATTAATAATAGAGTTATTAATGATGATCTTCAAGAGCTTCTCCAATATAAGCAGATGCTAAAGTTGAAAAAATTAATGCTTGAATTGAACTTGCAAAAAGACCTAATATCATTATTGGTAAAGGTACGAATAATGGAACTAACATTACTAAAACAGAAACTGTTAATTCGTCTGCTAAAATATTTCCAAATAGTCGAAAGCTTAAAGATAAAGGTTTTGTAAAATCCTCTAAAATATTTATTGGTAAAAGAATTGGTGTTGGTTGAATATACCGTTTAAAATAACCTAATCCTTTTTTTCTTAGACCTGCATAAAAATATGAAAAAGATGTTATTAATGCAAGTGCGACAGTTGTATTAATATCATTTGTAGGTGCTGATAATTCACCTTCGGGAAGAAGAATTATTTTCCATGGTATTAAGGCACCTGCCCAATTACAACCAAGTATAAATAAAAATAGTGTTCCAACAAAAGGAATCCAAGGTTTATAATAACTTTCACCAATTTGATCTTTTGCTATTGTTGTAGTAAATTCAGCCACAAATTCCATGAAATTTTGCAGTCCTTCTGGTACTACTTTTACATTTCTAGTTCCTAGAAAAGAAAATAATAAAAGTAGGAAAACTACAAATAAACTAACAATAAAAACTTGACCATGAAAAGTAATTCCTTGAAATTCCCAATAAAAATGCTTCCCGACTTCAATACCGCAAATTAATAATAATGAATCGATTTTATCCAAATCCATAATAGATTTAGTTTTTACCCTAAAAAAATAATTTATATATCTTATTTTATACTATAGTTTAAAAAATTTTCCAATAAATAAAAAATTTTAAAAAATACTAGTAAAAATATTAATTGTATTGACCTAAAGAATAACGAATAAAACGAGATACTTTAATACTTTCACCTAATTGGCTAACTGTCTGTTTTATTAATTCTTCAACTGTAATATCTTGGTTTTTAATAAAAGGTTGTTCTAATAAACACAGAGTTTTTAAAGTTTTTTCTATTCGTCCTTGGACTATTTTTTCTTTAATTTCTTGTGTTTTATTCGCAATATCTTCTTTACCAATTTCAATTTGTTTTTCCTTTTCAATTATTTCATTTGGAATATTTTCATATGAAACATATATTACAGAAGGAGAAGCGGCAATTTGCATAGCAATATTTTTTGTTAATTCTTGAAATTCGGGTCGTCTTGCAACAAAATCTGTTTCACAATTAACTTCGACTAAAACGCCAAGTTTACTTCCTGTATGAATATAACTTTCAATAATTCCTTCTGTTGCTTTTCGCATCAATTTTTTATCTGCTGATGCTAATCCTTTTTGACGTAAATAATCAATTGCTTTTTCAAATTCACCCGCTGTTGTTTGAAGTGCAGTTTTACAATCCATCATTCCTGCACCTGTTTTTTCTCGCAATTCTTTAACTATTTTTGCATTTATTTTCATTTTTTAAATTTGCCTGATTTTTTAAAGATAGTTATAGTTTTTTTATAAGCTTATAAGATATTAAAATTAAATAAAATATATTGATACTAAATTAATATGTTAATCTCTAAAACTTTAATTATTCTTTAAATGAACTTTTTATTTCTTTGTGCAATACAAATTTGATCAGTTAGTTTTCGAATAATAAATTTTATTGATCTTAAAGCGTCATCATTACCCGGAATTGGAATATCAACAAGATCAGGATCACAGTTTGTATCTAATATTGAAATAATTGGAATTTTTAATTTTAAAGCTTCTTTAATTGCAGTCATTTCTCTTTTTTGATCAATAACGATGATAATGTCTGGTCTTTTTGTCATATTTTTTACACCATTTAAATATTTACGTAATTTTTCTAGCTCTTTTTTTAATAAAGCTGATTCTTTTTTTGTTAAACGGTCAAAATGTCCTGATGCTTCTTGGTCTTCTAAGGTTTTTAAACGTTGTATCCGCGTCATAAAAGTATTCCAATTTGTAAGCATTCCTCCTAACCAACGATGATTTATGTAAAATGAGTTTGAACGTTTTGCTTCTTGTGCAACAATTGCTGATGCTTGTCGTTTTGTACCAACAAATAAAAAAGTTTTACGTTCCAAAGCTGCCTCTGAAGCAAAGTCACATGCTTTTTTTAAAAAATGAATTGTTTGTACTAAATCTAAAATATGAATCCCATCTCTTTCAGCGTATATGTATGGAAACATTTTTGGGTTCCAACGATAAGCTTTATGTCCATACTGAACTCCGGCCTCTAAAAGTTGGAATAATTCAAAATTCGTCATAATTGTTTTTATTCTCCGAATAAAAATTTTTATTATTATTATCTTAATTTATAAAAATAAAAGAATTTAATAAAGCCTCAAATTTTAAGCTTTATTAAATTCTTTTTCAAGAACATTTTGTTCTTTAAGATCCGGTTTTGGGAGACGAATACTTAAATGTGAAATATGTTCATAAGAATTAAAACCAGTTCCGGCTGTTATTAAACGACCAACAATAACGGTTTCTTTTAAGCCCGTTAACCAATCAACTTTACCTTGAATTGCAGCTGCCGTTAAAACTCGAACTGTGTCTTGAAAACTTGCTGCTGAAATAAAACTTTCAGTTATTAATGATGCTTTTGTAATTCCTAAAACAACAGGTCGATAAAAAGTTTTTTTTGCTTTTGTCTTTTTTAAAGTTTTATCAATATAATAAATATATTTTAAATTAATATATTCACCAAGAGAAATACCACTACCACCTCGATCGGTAATTTTGATTTTTGAAGTCATTTGTTTAATAATAATTTCAACATGTTTATCGGCAATAATTACACCTTGTGAATAATATATTTTTTGAACGGAATTTAATACATATAATTGTATTTTTCTTAAACTTCTATATGCAGCTTCGTAGGGATTCAAAAATTTTTTATAACAATTATTTAAATAATTTATTATAACATGTGGATTTGTAAAACCTGCATTAATTGGTTGTCCACTATTTATAAAGGAATTGGAATTTAAAAAAAATTCGTGTTGGTCTTTAGCAATAAAATAGAATTTAAAACCACCTTTATGGACATAAACAAACTTTGCGATATTAGTAAGTTCAAATTCAAAAATTCTTACTCTAATAATTTTATCTAATATTAAACCAGGAATTTTTGGACTTTTCAGTTCTTTTTTTGGTTTTCTTGCTTCTAAAATTTCTTCAATTTTTGGTAAACCTTGCACAATATCTTCTGTTTGTGCACGTTTGTAAAACAAAATTCCTAAATTTTCATTTTCTTTTACAAATTCATTATTTGAAAAAAAAACTGCAGCGTCTTTCGAAAATAAAAATGGCTTAGCTAAACGAATTTTTACTTTATTTCCAGAATTTTGTTCAATTTTTCCAGAATCTTGGCTAATTATATTTTTAGAAATTAAATCTCCAATTTTTATAAAATCTTTTTTGTTTGTTATTAAATTTTCATCTTCTGTAAATAATGTTTTATAATTATCTGTTGAAATTATTAAGATACGACGAAATTTTTTGAATTTTCTTTCTTTTAAATGTTTAATTTTTAACGAAATTTTACCAAAAATTTGAATATTTCCTAAAATTGTATATGGTTCAATATATTGATTATCTTTTACAAATAATGAAACATCAAATTGTTTTGAATCAACTTTTTTAAATAATTCGTTTTTATTAAAAACATTTTCAAAAACATCATACTTTAATGAAATTGAGTTTTTTATATCCTCAAAAAACGAGGATTTAATTGTTATGCTATTCGAACTTTTTTCAATATTTGAAAAAATCAATTTTGTTTTAATTAAATTGGCAGATTTTTTTTTAACAAATGAAACGTTATCACGATAATGAAAAGTTTTTGAATAAATTTGTGAATATTTTTTATTTATTGATTTATTTTGTTTTGTGGGGATTTGTGGTATTACATAAAAAAAAGCAATTCTTAGAAACAAGAATGTATTCTTTGCATTTTTTATAACTTCAGTATATGTTAAAAATTTTATATCAAATCTGTTTGCTATTTTTTCACCGGGAAAAAAAAGTTTTTTATGAAATTTTTTTTCAAAACCTTCTTTTTTTATATCAAGATTTTTTATATTAATATAAAGACCAGGTTTTATACGAACTTTACTTATAATTCCACTAAGTGTTAATATTTCAGCAAAACCAGATTTTTTATTGTAAATATTTTTTGCTATTTGTGTTTTTTTTTTAACCCAAGCATTATTTTCAATAAGTAAATTATAAATATCTTTATATATAAAAAATGTTTCTTCCTGTAAACAAAAAATTCCTTGAAGATAACATAGACGAGAATTTCTCCATTTCAATTCTTCATTTCTTTCTTCATCATTATTTAATTTTTGATTTAAAAAATAATGATTTATCGGAAGAGGATAAACTGTACAATTAACTTTAGTTCGATATTTTGTATTAATTAATTCACCAATAATAGAACTTTTTTCAAGATTAAAATTTAATTTTCGTTTAATATAAAAAAACTTATTACTATTTAATTTCAGAATAATATTTGGTGTCTTTTCTTCTTTAAAAAATAAATTATTTTCTTCATCATTTTCGAGTAAAATTTCTTTTTTATTAAAAACTGTATATAGTTGAGAATTTTTTAATGAAAATTGTTCTCGTAATAATTTTATATCATAACTATTTTGTTGATTTTCATCTTGGAATTCCTCTATTTTTATAATTCCACTTTTATAAGCAATAAATTTTATTTTTGCAATACTTGAAGAGGGTTTTAAATTAGAAAATTTGTATTGATTTATTTTTGCATAATAAGGGATATCAAATACGTTACCTGATAAAATCCAAATTAAATTAGTTTCAGAATTGGACGCTAAATTTGAAAAAGAATTATTTTTAATATTATTTTTCTTTAATAAAACTTCTCCTGAAATTTTTGAAAAAACAATTTTCTTTTCTTTTTTTTCTGATGCATCTTGAGTATTTAAAACTGACGCAATAACTTGATTCTTTCGAATAAATTCTTTATCTTTTATTAAAAGAATCGTATCTTTATCTACCGAAATTGTTGAAATTTTATTTTTAAAATTTAAAACTTGAATATTTGTTGGAACTTCTAGAATTACACCATCTTTACCTTGAGAAGTTCTAATTTTAAAAAATTTTTCATTTGAAGGAAGAATAATTTGACCAGAAAGTTTTGAAAAAATATTTCCACTTGATTCACTTTGAAAAACACCGCCAGTATGAAATGTTCGCATTGTTAATTGTGTACCAGGTTCTCCTATAGATTGTGCAGCTATAATTCCAATTGCTTCGCCTAAATCAACTAATTTTCCATGACTTAAATTCCAACCATAACAATTTTGACAAACCGATCTACTTAGTTCACATGTTAAAGGTGAGCGAATAAGAATTTTTGGAAATTTTTGCTCTTCAATTTTTTTTACAATAAAAGAGTTAAGCGGTTGATTTTTTTTTACAAAAATTTCTTTTGAATTTTTATAAAAAATATCTTTTGCTAAAATTCTTCCAATTAAACGATCTTTAAATGAGGTAGATATATTGTTATTTCCATCAGAATTAAATAATACAATACCACGATTTGTATAACAATCAATTTCCCGAATAAGAACATCTTGAGCAACATCAATTAATCGACGTGTTAAATAACCAGAATCAGCAGTTTTAAGTGAGGTATCAACTAACCCTTTTCTGGCACCATAAGCTGATATCATATAATCAGTAATTGTCAAACCTTCTCGAAAATTTTTTGTTATAGGAATATCAATAATACCACCGGTTGGTCCAGCCATCAAACCACGCATTCCTAATAGTTGGAGAACTTGTGATAAATTTCCTCGTGCTCCTGAAAATGCCATTATATAAATTGGATTTAATGGATCAAAGTTCTTTAAATAATCAACAACTTGAGTTTTTAAAGTTTTACTACTCATTGTCCATTTATCAATAAGTTTTAAATATAGCTCAAGTTCAGTAAGCTCACCACGAATCGATTTAATTTCATCCTTTTCGATTTCTTGAAAAATACTTTTTAAAAATTTTGTTTTTAAGGGTGGAACTTTTAAATCTTCGATTGCAATAGAAATTCCAGAATATGTTGAAAAATAAAATCCTAAATCTTTTAAAGAATCTGCTAAAAAGCCAGCTTGTTCCATCCCAAAGTTACTGAAACACCAAAATAAAATTTCACTTAAATATGGTTTTGTTACAACTTTGTTTCGAAAAAACGTTTTTTGGACATCAATATTTTTTTTCATTTTTTATTTTCCTAAATAAAAGTTTTTTAAACTTTTAAATTTAAAGACGTGTTAATAACTTTATTAAAAATAATACGTCCTGGAGTTGTTTGTATATACGTAGCAATTACTTTTTGATTTTTATCTTCTTTAATTTGTTTCTCACTATAAATTAAAAGACGTGAATTTTCATCCATTTGAATAATTTTTATTGGCTTTGAGTTATCATCTTCAATAAGACCTTTATATCTAACCCAAATTAAAGAATGCAAATCAAGTAATTTATTTTCATATGCTATTAATACATCTTCAAAATTTGTAAAGTAATGACTGGAACCTTTTAGACCAGGTAAATTATTAGTAGTTAAATAAAAACAACCAAGAAGCATATCTTGTGTTGGAGTAATAATGGGTGAACCAGTTGCTGGTGATAAAAAATTACATGGTGCAAATAATAACGAAATTGCTTCAGCTTTTGCTTCAAGTGATAAAGGTATATGAACGGCCATTTGATCACCATCAAAATCTGCATTAAAAGGAGGACAAACAAGTGGATGTAATAAAATTGAGCGTTCATTTATTAAAACTGGTTCAAAAGCTTGAACACCAAATCTATGTAATGTAGGAGCTCGATTTAATAAAATTGGATGACTATCAAGAATTTTTTCTAATAATTCCCAAATTAATTGTTTATTTTCACTTATTATTTTTCGAGCTGTTCGAATTGATCCAACAATACCTTTTTCAATTAGTTCATATATTATAAAAGGTTGAAATAACTCAACTGCCATTTCATAGGGTAAACCACATTGGTTCAGTTTTAGCATTGGACCAACTGTAATTACAGAACGTCCAGAATAATCAACTCTTTTTCCTAATAAATTTTGACGAAATCGCCCTTGTTTACCCTCAATTGCATCAGATAATGATTTAACGGGTTTATTATTTATATCAACTATTTTTTCTCCTCTTCTTCCATTGTCAATTAGTGTATCTACAGCTTCTTGTAGTAGTCTTTTTTCATTCCTAATAACAATATCCGGTGCATCTAGTTCATACATTTTTTCTAAACGATTATTTCTCATTATGACTTTTCTGTACAAATCATTTAAATCGGACGTTGCAAACTGGCCACTTTCAAGTTGAATCATTGGACGTAAACCAGGTGGAATAACTGGAAGAATGGATAAAATCATCCACGTCAAACTTGATCCAGTTAATTGAAAACTTTCAAGAACACGAATTTTTTTCATTGTCCTTTCTCTTTGAAAACCTGTTGCGCGTATTAAGTCCTCTCTACTTTCTTTTATTGCTATTTTTAAATCCAATTCAGCAAGTTTTATTTCAATTATTTCTGCTCCATGTTTTCGTATATTTTTTTTTAAGTAATTTTCAACTGAAAAATTTTCTTCTAAGTATTTTTCTGCAAACCAAAAGCTAGGCTGTGAATCATGATTTTCAACAAAAATTTCATTAAAATAAATTTGTTGTTCTATCTCTTTTACCTTTTTTTTTAAAATTAAAGAAATATAACTTGGTACACCTTTTACATACCAAACATGCGTAACTGATGAAAGTAGTTTAACATATCCCATTCTATGTCTTCTAACTCTTGAATCTGTTAATTCTACATTGCAGATTTTACAAAAAAATCCAAATTTTCGAACATATTTATAAAGACCACAACTACATTCACCAGTTTTAATTGGACCAAAAATTTGCTCACAAAATAAACCACCAGTTTCTGGTTTAAAAGTTCTATAATTTAATGTATCGGTTTTTTTTACTTCACCAATAATTTTTCCATTTGGTAAAATACGTTCGGCCCATCTTCTCATTTTATCTGGAGAAGCTAAACTAATTTTAATAAAATCGAATTCTTCATTTAATATTTCCATACTAAAAACAAATAATATTTTTATAAAATTTAATAAAGATACTGATTAAATTGATTTTCATATGTTTTCATTAAATCTACTTCTAAACTTGTTACATCCATTTTTTTTGTTCTAGAAATTTTATAAGTTTTAATATCTAAACCTAATGCTTGTAGTTCTCGCAGTAAAACTTTAAATGATTCTGGAATACCAGATTTTGGTAATTTTTGACCACAAACAATTGAATTTAAGACTTTATCACGACCTTGCATATCATCCGATTTTATTGTTAACAATTCTTGAAGAGTATAAGCAGAACCATATGCTTCTAAAGCCCATACTTCCATTTCCCCAAAGCGTTGTCCTCCGTTTTGAGATCTTCCACCAACAGGTTGTTGTGTTACTAAAGAATAATTTCCAGTTGATCTAGCATGAATTTTATCTTCTACAAGATGGGCGAGTTTCAAAATATATGAACGACCAACAAGTATGGGATTATCAAAATTTTCTCCTGTTTTTCCATTTGTTAATAAAAATTTTCCAGGTGAATACGAATTAAATAACCAAGGTTTTTTTTGTTTTTTCGATGCTTCTCTTAATTTTTGATAAATTAAAATACGTGAAGCTTCAGTTTGATACATTTCATCAAAAGGTAAAATCTTAAATCGTTTATTTAGCTCATCACCTGCTAAACCAAGTAGACATTCAAAAATTTGACCAACATTCATTCGAGACGGAACACCAAGAGGATTTAAAATAATATCAACAACTCGACCATCAGGTAAATATGGCATGTCTTGATGTGGTAAAATTTTTGAAATAACTCCTTTATTACCGTGTCGTCCGGAAATTTTATCACCAACCTGTATTTTTCTTACTTGTGCAATAAAAATTCTAATTAAAGAATTAATACCAATAGTTTTTTCTTCATCTTTAAATATTTTTATATCAATAACACGACCTGAAATACCGTTTGCAACTCTTAAAGAACTATCAATTACATCTGGTGCTTTATAACCAAAAATAGCTTTTAATAAACGTGCTTCTGGTAATTCATCAACTTCAACTTTGGGAGTAACTTTTCCAACTAAAATATCGTCGGCTTTAACAAATGTTCCAATATTAACAATTCCGTTTTCATCTAAATGCATAATATTTTTCTTGCTAACAAAGGGAATAGAAGAAGTTATTCTTTCAGGGCCCGTTTTTGTAGATAATATTTGAGTTTCATATTTTTCAATATGAATTGAAGTAAATAAATTTTCATAAAGTAATTTATCACTTACTACAATTGCGTCTTCGTAATTATAGCCTTCCCATGGCATATAAGCAACTGTTAAGTTTTGACCTAATGCCAATTCCCCACTTTCAGTACCAGGTCCATCGCCAATTACTTGCCCAGCTTTAACTTCTTCTCCAACCCAAACTAATGGTTTTTGATTTATACATGTTTCTTGATTTGAACGTTGATATTTGTTTAAAAAATAACTAATTTCTTGACCATCAAAATTGTCAACAATAATTTTTTCTGAAGAAACATATTTAACAATACCAGATTTTATTGCAATTATAACAAGTCTTGAGTCCGATGCAATTTGTAATTCTAATCCTGTTCCAACAATTGGTTTTTTTGGATATAATAATGGAACTGATTGTCGTTGCATATTTGCACCCATTAAAACACGGTTTGCATCATTATGTTCTAAAAAAGGAATTAAAGAAGCAGCAACTGATATAATTTGAATTGGGGAAACAGAAATAAAGTTAATTTCGTTTGCTTTTATTAATAGAAATTGTTGTTTAAACCTTGCTATTACAAATTCATCAACTAAAAATCCATCTTTATTTCTTTTTACATCGGCAGCAGCAATTTTTAAGTTTTCTTCTTCAATTGCCGTTAAATATCTAATCGGTTCATTATCGCATATTTTTCCATTTTTTACTTTATAATATGGAGTTTCAAGAAAACCAAAAAAATTAATTTTTGCATAACAAGCAAGAGTAGTTACAAGTCCAACATTTTTACCTTCTGGAGTTTCAATTGGACAAATACGGCCATATTGACTAGGATGTATATCACGAGCTGAAACACTTACTCTTTCCGCATTTAAACCACCGGGTCCAAGTGCACTAACACGTCGTTTATGTGTTAATTCTGCCAGAGGATTAATTTGATCCATATATTGTGATAATTGACTTGAACCAAAAAACTCTTTAAGTGATGCACCTAGTGATGTGGGAGTAATTAGATAAGACGGTATTAAAGAAATTTTTTGCTCGCCTGAATTACTTTTTTGCTCGCCTGAATTACTTAATTTTTTAAGTATATTTCGTTCTAAACGATTTAAACCAATTCGGAATTGATTTTCAAGGATTTCACCAACGGAACGGATTTGACGATTTTTAAAATCATCAATATCATCTTCTATCAATGATTTTACAATAAAAAAATAATCTAAAATCGAAAATATATCTTGTGGAGTTATTGTTAAAATTTCAAGTGAGCAATTCAAGCCTAATCTTCTATTTAAACTTAAGCGACCAACTTTTCCTAATTCATAAAATTTTGGATTAAATAAACGAAAACATAATCCATAAATTTCTTCGTCTAATAAAAAATCCTTTTCACAGTCAGATTTTAACTCTGCTTGTCGAAATTTGTACTTATATAAAAAAAATTCCGATTTTAAAGAATTTTTAATTTCTGCATCATTAAAACCAATTGCATATAAAAAATCGAAAATAGGAATTCGAGAATTTTTATCTACTCGAATCCAACAACCACATTTATCAAATTCAAAATTTAACCAAGATCCCCGTTGTGAAACTAATGTAAAAGTTGAAATAAAATCTTCTTTTATAATTTCATTTTTATAATATAAACCTGGGCATCTAATAATTTGATGTACAACTACTCTTTGATAACCATTTATAATAAATGTTGCGTTTCGACTCATTAATGGTAATTGAGCAATAAAAACACTTTGCTTTCTTATTACTTGTTTTATTTTTTTTCTAGTTATTTGAACTGGTACATAAATCCTTATTCTGTATGTCAAACTATTTTGTTTGCAATACAAAAATGTTTCGCATATTTTTTTTTTTAATTGAAATTCTTGTAGAAAAAATTGCATTTCAAAATCGTTTCTAACAGAAAATACAGACGAAAAAAAATTTAATTCATTACTTAAACCATACATCAAAAACCAACAAAAACTGGCTCGCTGTATTTCTAAAAAATCAGATAGTGTAGTTACAAAAATACTGTTTTTCATAGTAGGAGTTTTCCTAAAAAGTATAAAAATAAAAATTTAGAAAGGGAATGTTTGCAATAGTACAATTTTATAAATTACAATTCTAATTTTAAATGTAAATAAAAATAGAATTGTTATTATTTTATTTAACTTTAAAACAAAAAAATTTAGTGAAAGTTTTATTAAGAATAATTTTTTATGTTAGAATTCTTTTAAAGCAAGACCAATTTGAGATTTTTTTCTTCCTGCTGTGTTTTTATGTAGAATATTCTTTTTTACAGCTTTATCAATTTTACTATAAATATAATTACTAGCTTCTCGAATTTTTTTAATTTTTTCTTCACTCGGATTAATTTTATATTCTTCAATTAATGCAAAATATTTTTTTGTAAAAGTTTTTACAAGTGATTTATAAATACGATTTTGAATTTGATTTCTTTTATTAACTTTAATTCTTTTTTTAGCAGATTTTATTTTAGCCACTATTTTTTTCCTATTATTAATTTAAAATTAACTATTTAGTTTCATTAAATAATAAAATGATTTTTTTTACAAGTTTTAAGTTTTATATTTTTATCCAAAAAATAAAATAAAACTAAAAATTTGTTTTTCAAAAACTTTTATGATATTATTAAATTTGAGAAAAATTAAAGAATTTATTGTATTATGGCTAAAAAAAATAAAGGAAGTAGAATAATAATAACATTAGAGTGTACTAATTGTCGTGTAAGTAATGAAAAACGAGCACCTGGGGTTTCACGTTATTCAACAACAAAAAACAGAAAAAATACTCCAGCAAGACTTGAATTAAAAAAATATTGTCAATATTGTGATAAACATTTAATTCATAAAGAAACGAAATAAAAAGTTTAGTTAAATTAGGAAAAAATTTTATGGCTCCATTTACACGTCATTTATCACCACTTGAACCGACTCATAGAATTCGATACAAAGATATTGAATTACTTCGTTCTTTTATTACTGATCAAGGAAAAATTCTTCCGCGTCGTTCAACAAATTTGACGGTAAAACAACAAAAACAATTATCCCGAGCAGTTAAAAAAGCAAGAATGTTAAAATTATTGCCTTATATTATAAGTAATGAAGAATAAAAATTTATTTTTAGATTAAAAAAAATTTCATATTATTCATTTTTATAAATTTAAGGAATTTTCTGTAAAAATAATTTAGGTTTTTATGGCACGATCACAAAGAAACGATAATTTTATTGATAAGACTTTTACTGTTATTGCCGATATTTTATTAAAAGTTTTTCCAGCTAGTAAAAAAGAAAAACAAGCTTTTTTTTATTATCGTGATGGTATGTCGGCACAATCAGAAGGTGAGTACGCAGAAGCATTAGAAAATTATTATGAAGCTTTGCAAATTGAAGAAGATCCGTATGATAGAAGCTTTATTTTATATAATATCGGTTTAATTTATTCTAGTAATGGCGAATATATTAAAGCATTAGAATACTATCATCAAGCGTTAGAGTTAAATTTAAACTTGCCACAAGTTTTGAATAATATTGCTGTCATTTATCATTATCAAGCAACAAAATCAAATGAAAAGCAAAATTCTGAAGTTGCTAATGAATTATTTAGTAAAGCTGCTGAATATTGGAAACAGGCAATCACTTTAGCTCCTTCAAATTATATTGAAGCTCAAAATTGGTTAAAAATAACTCGACGATAATTTTATTATTATTATTAGTAAAGTTAAGTATAAACAATTGAAATAAATAGATTTTATCCTGATCCATTAACATTCCCAACATTCTTATAAATAAGTTTAAAATCAGACAATTTTACTTGTCTGATTTTAAACTTATTTATAAGAATGTTGGGAATGTTAATGGATCAGGATAAAATCTATTTATTTCAATTATAAAAGATGCAGTAAATCCCATCCAAATTGTTAACAAAACAGGAGCCGTTGATAAATATTTTTTAAAGTTATCCATAAAAAAATTTTATTAATAATAAAATATTAAAAATTGAAAAATTAACGAGGAGAAATCGTAATGTCTTCAGCTTTATTTAGTAAATCACCACTTGTAAACTCTTGCCAAGCAGAGACTGGCCAACTAAACCCTGAAGTCATAATTGATAATGCAAGAGGAACATCTATTATAATCTCTTTTTCTGTGGAATTTGAATCTGAACTAACTGTTCTAAGATATTTACGCCCAACCCAACCAATCCATCCTGTAATATACAGGAACAAAATAGCCGGAATTGAAAATTCTGCGGCATGACTCCATCTTCCATCCGTAATTAAATGTGGAAGGCCATCTGTACCACAAAGTAAACCAGATTTTGCATAACGATCAAATCTTTGTTTTGTTCTTTGAATTTGTTGTTCTATTGCAAGCGAAGGAGGTGAACCTACTTCATATTTTTTAAGTTTATTTTCAAGTTTTGTTACACTTGTTGTTAATTTTTTTGTATAAGTCGCAGATTGATAACAAGGTACAAGACCAGCAAGATCAGCCAAAGCTATTCGTGGACTTGTACTAAAAAATATAATACCGATTGAAAAAATCGTAAGTAGTTTTTTCATAAAAAATTAAAAAAAAATAAATTTTGAGAAAGAAAATTTTATAACATTTTTATTGTGTTATATAAAATAAAGTTTTTACATGTAATATTATATTACAAATTTTTATAAAATGTTAAGTTTTCCTTTTCTGTTTAGTATTTATATTTTTTTAAAGAGAAAATTTTTCGAAAATTAAAAATTTTTTATTGTATAATTTGAATTATAGTAAATTAAAAAAAAATTTCCTTTTCATGAAATTAGCATATTGGATGTATTCTGGCCCAGCACATATTGGTACTCTTCGAATCGCAAGTTCGTTCAAAAAAGTCCATGCAATTATGCATGCTCCTTTAGGTGATGATTATTATAATGTAATGCGATCAATGCTTGAACGAAGAAGAGATTTTACTCCTGTTACAGCAAGTGTGGTTGATAGACATGTTTTAGCACAAGGTTCAAAAGAAAAAGTTATTAATAATATTATTAGAAAAGATATAGAAGAAAAACCGGATTTAGTGATTTTAACTCCAACTTGTACTTCAAGTATTTTACAAGAAGATCTTCAAAATTTTGTAAATAGGGCTTCTCTAGAAACTAAAGCAGATGTTCTACTAGCTGATGTTAATCATTACCGCGTTAATGAAATGCAATCAGCAGACCGAACATTAGAACAAATTGTTATTTTTTATATAAATAAAAATAAAAAACAAAATACAATAAATAGAGAAAAAACAACTTATCCATCAGTAAATATAATTGGAAGTTTTAATCTTTCTTTTCATAATCAACATAATATTGCAGAATTAAAACGATTATTTAAAGATTTAAATATAACTATTAACTTAATAATTCCTGAAAATGCTTCTATAACCGATTTAAAACTATTACCAAAAGCATGGTTTAATATTGTTCCATATAAAGAAATTGGATTATTAACAGCCGTGTTTTTGGAAAAAGAATTTGATATGCCATACATAGATATAACTCCAATGGGAATAGTTGAAACATCACGATTTATTAAAAAAATTGAAAAGATATTAAGAATAAAAAACTTTGAAGTAAATTTTGATAATTATATCGAGAAACAAACACGATTTATATCTCAATCAGCGTGGTTTTCAAGATCAATTGATTGTCAAAATTTAATTGGAAAAAAGGCAGTTGTTTTTGGTGATGCAACACATGCTGTTGCAATTACAAAAATCTTAGTACGAGAAATGGGTGTAAATGTTTTATGGGCGGGTACTTATTGTAAATATAATCAAATTTGGTTTCGAAAAGAACTTGAAAATATTTGTAACGAAATTTTAATAACCGAAGATTATAATTTAGTTGCAAAATATATAACAAAAAGTGAACCGGCAGCAATTTTTGGAACACAAATGGAAAGACATATTGGAAAACGATTAAATATACCTTGTGGGGTTATTTCTGCCCCAGTTCATATTCAAAATTTTCCACTTAGTTACCGACCATTTTTTGGATATGAAGGTGCAAATCAAATTGCCGATTTAATTTATAATTCTTTTACTTTAGGAATGGAAGATCACTTATTAGAAATTTTTGGTGGGCATGATACAAAAGAAATTAATACTATAAACAATTTTAATAATTCTTTATCTTGGACTCCTGAAGCAGAAGAAGAATTGGCACGCATACCGAGATTTGTACGTGACAAAATACGACGTAATACAGAAAATTTTGCAAAACAAAAAAATATTACGACAATTACATTAGAAATAATGTACGAAGCAAAAGAATTAGTAACAAAAAAATAGAAAATTTCGTTCGATAAAAAAAAAGCGAACAGAAATCTTTTTTCAAAAATAGAATGTCAAATTTAAATTTTTGTTTTAATCAGTAATTAAAAAGTTTATTTTCTCAATTTTTTAATTACTGATTAAAACAAAAAGTAGCGTTTTAATAAAAATATCTCTATATAAATTAGAGAGAGATATTTTTATTTATGTTTTGTCGTTTAATAATTTTTAAGAATAATTATTTTCGAGTTTAAAAATAATTGAATATTTTTTCTTTGTTATTTTATCATAAATTTATTAATTTTCTTTAAAATTATTCATTATCTGGTTTAAGTTTTAATATTTGAGCAACGATTTCTGCAGCTTCATAAACTGTATGAATTTTAACAGTATTTTCTTCTGTTATTTGAACTCCAAATTTTTCTTCAAGAGTCATAACTAACTCTACTACATCTAGAGAGTCAGCACCTAAATCACGAATAAAATCGGCTTCGTTATCTAATTCTTCTGCCTCAAGACAAAATTGTTCCAGAACAATTGCTCTTACTTTTAAAAGAATTTCAGGAAAAGATAAAGTTGTCATATTTTTTAGATAATTAATTAATTATTATTAAAAATTCAATAAATCGAAAATTTTTAATTTAATTTGAAATTAAATTAAAAAAATAGAAAAAAATTGTATAGAAAAACCAAAATACACTCAATGAAAATATTTTTTAATTTATTGTTTTTAAGAAAAAATTCATAACACCAAAAATCTTCTAATACATTGAATGATTAATTATAAAAGTTTTTAAACAATATTTGTTTTTTAAGAAAAATTTTTATTTTTTTGTTAAATTTTATATTTTAATAAAATTAGTTCATTTAATTAAATTGTTGAATTAATGATTACTAATTCAAATTTATAAATTTTGTTTTACAAAAAAGATTTTCTTAAAAAAATTAATAATATTAATATTGATATTATTGATTTTTTTTAAGAAATAAAAATTAAAAAAAAGTATATAATTGCATTCGAAAAAAATGGTTTCGCGCCCTAAAAAAATTAGTTATTAATTTATATAAAGAATAAATAATCACATTAAATTAAAATGAAAAAAAGAATACACGTTTTATTTGGATTATTGAATAATCCAAATAAAAAGTGTATTCTTTTTTTAATCGATTCATTCGTATTAATAAAAAACCGAATTATTATTTTTAATTATACCTCAATGCAGTGAATTTTATTTTTATATTTTGAAAATTATTATTCTGTACTTTATTACTTATTTGAAAGCCTTCTTCATTCAAAATTTTAGTGACAGAATTTAATGTATAAAAAGTTTGTAATTTTTCTTTAAATTGAGAAATTGTTATCGATTGATTCCAAAACATTTCATCATAAATTAATTCATAACTATTATTATTATTATTTTTTTTAAAGCCAATTTCATAATCATTTTTTTGCTTAATTATTATTTCACAAGAATAAGATTGTTTATTAAAACGATTTCTTAATACTTTTTTTTTAAACCAATTGATGTTTAAATTATCTAACGTTTTTAATAATAAATCTTGTTCAGTTATATTCGTTTTTAAAGTTTCAAAATGTGACATTTTAAAATTCTCCGTTAATTTTTATATCAGTATTTTTAAATTAAAAAAATAAACTTTTTGATACTAAGTTTTCGGTTTTTATGAAAAAAATATTTTAATAGTATTATTACTATAATACTTAATAAAAATTTTTGCAACTCTTTCTTAAAAATTTAAGAATTATTGTGTTGTAAGTAAATATGAAAATTGATATTTAATTTACGAATTATGTTTGAAACAATGTAAATTTTTAAAGTTATTATAAAAAACTTTCTACTATATTATATATATGTAATATAAATTAACTATAATTTTGACTTTAATTAAATATAGAAATTAGAAAAATTTTTTAAAACTTCAAAAAATAAACGACAATAAAAATATAAAAAAAAAGTAAAACTATAATGTCTAAAAATAAAACAAAATTAATATATATTAGTTTTTCTTAGTTTAACGGGGAATTTTTTTATTGTTTTTGATGAATCTAAATTAAAAAAATAAATATATATATATATATATAGCCGGGATAGCTCAGTTGGTAGAGCAGTGGATTGAAGATCCTCGTGTCACCAGTTCAAATCTGGTTCTTGGCATAAATAGTCTTAGCCTAATTGTGTAAAATTCAATTATAACTTTTATGGGTAAAGTTTACGATTGGTTTGAAGAGAGATTAGAAATACAATCAATAGCTGACGATATTACTAGTAAATATGTCCCACCACATGTGAATATTTTTTACTGTTTTGGTGGTATTGTATTAGTTTGTTTTTTAGTACAAGTTGCGACTGGATTTGCAATGACTTTCTATTATCGACCAAGTGTTACTGAAGCATTTGCATCGGTTGAATATTTAATGACTTCAGTTAATTTTGGTTGGTTGATTCGATCAATTCATCGTTGGTCCGCAAGTATGATGGTTTTAATGATGATTTTACATATTTTCCGTGTTTATTTAACGGGTGGATTTAAAAAACCGCGTGAATTAACTTGGGTAACTGGGGTAATTTTAGCTGTTACAACTGTTTCTTTTGGAGTTACAGGTTATTCATTACCTTGGGACCAAGTTGGATTTTGGGCTGTTAAAATTGTAACAGGGGTTCCAGAAGCAATTCCTGTTGTTGGTGCACCATTAGTAGAATTATTACGAGGAAGTGTAAGTGTAGGTCAAAGTACTTTAACACGTTTTTATAGTTTACATACTTTTGTATTACCTTTAGTGGCTGCAGTTTTAATGTTAACACATTTTTTAATGATTCGAAAACAAGGTATTTCTGGTCCATTATAAATTTTATTATTTAATTAGAGGATATAAATAATGTCAGTTATTAAAAAACCCGATTTGACAGATCCAAAACTAAGAGCAAAACTGGCAAAAGGAATGGGGCATAATTATTATGGAGAACCAGCTTGGCCGAATGATTTATTATATATTTTTCCAGTTGTAATATTAGGAACTTTCGCAATTGTAATTGGTTTATCTGTTTTAGAACCTTCAGCAATTGGTGAACCAGCAGATCCATTTGCAACACCATTAGAAATTTTACCAGAGTGGTATTTTTTCCCAACTTTTAATTTATTAAGAGTTCTTCCTAATAAATTATTAGGAGTTTTAGCAATGGCAGCTGTTCCGTTAGGTTTAATTACTGTTCCATTCATTGAGAACATTAACAAATTTCAAAATCCGTTTCGTCGTCCAATTGCAACGACTGTTTTTTTATTTGGTACAATTGTAAGTATTTGGTTAGGAATTGGTGCTTGTCTACCGATTAATAATGCTGTAACTTTAGGTCTTTTTTAAAAATTAAGGTTTGTTAATTAAACAATAATTACTTAAAATAAAAAATTCTAAAATAGTTATTATCTAAGATATATATAAACTTATATTAATAAAACACTCATTATATATAAAATATAATGAGTGTTTTATTAATATAATTCGTTTTCTTTATGAACTTTGATTGTACAATCAGATGTTGCATAAGCAACACAAGTTAAAATAAAACCCTTTGAAATTTGAGAATCATCTAAAAATGACTGTTCAGTTTGATCAACTGTACCTTCTGTTAGAATACCAGTACATGTTGAACATGCACCCGCACGACAAGAATAAGGTAAATCAACACCAGAAACTTCTGCTGCATCTAAAATATATTGGTCAGGTTTGCAATCAATAGTTATATCAATACCTTCAGCTTCTCCAATTAAATGTACTTTGTAACTCATAAGTTTAAATTTCCTTATTTTATTTTTATAATAGTATACCAAAAAATTTAAAAATTCAACATTTTAAAAATTTAAGTTTTAAGAAAATTGAAAAAAACAATTTTTTAATACATATTATATATCAAAAAATTTAAAGTTTTATAATTTATATTAAAATTAAACTAAACTATTTAACAAAATATAAAATATTTATTATTTATTTGAAAAGTAAGAAAGGCAAAAATATTTTTTTTAGGAGATCTTTAAAATGGCACTACCATGGTATCGTGTTCATACAGTGGTTTTAAATGATCCGGGACGATTAATTGCTGTACATTTAATGCATACAGCACTTGTTTCAGGCTGGGCTGGATCAATGGCTTTATACGAATTAGCAATTTTTGATCCATCTGACCCTGTTTTAAATCCAATTTGGCGTCAAGGTATGTTTGTTATGCCTTTTATGGCAAGACTTGGTGTTACAGATTCTTGGGGTGGTTGGACAATTACTGGCGATAGTACTTCAAATCCAGGTTTATGGAGTTTTGAAGGTGTGGCATTAACACATATTGTTTTATCTGGTTTACTGTTTTTAGCGGCTATATGGCATTGGGTATATTGGGACCTTGAATTATTTAGAGATCAAAGAACAGGTGAAATAGGTTTAGATTTACCAAAAATTTTTGGTATACATCTTTTCTTATCAGGCTTACTATGCTTTGGTTTTGGTGCTTTTCATGTAACAGGTTTATTTGGACCTGGAATTTGGTTATCAGACGCATATGGTTTAACAGGTAAAGTTCAACCAGTTAGTCCATCTTGGGGACCAGACGGATTTAATCCATTTAATCCAGGTAGTATTGCAGCTCATCATATTGCAGCTGGTACATTTGGAATTTTAGCGGGCGTATTTCATTTAGTCGTTCGTCCACCACAAAGATTATATCGTGGTGTAAAAATGGGTAATATTGAAACTGTTCTTTCAAGTAGTATTTCTGCTGTGTTTTTTGCTGCTTTTATAACATCTGGTACTATGTGGTATGGTTCAGCAACAACACCAATTGAATTATTTGGACCAACTCGTTATCAATGGGATAATGGTTATTTTCAACAAGAAATAGAAAGACGTGTTGAAACAAGTTTAAACGACGGATTATCTGAAACAGAAGCATGGTCTAGAATTCCTGATAAACTTGCTTTTTATGATTATATTGGAAACAATCCAGCAAAAGGTGGTTTATTTAGATCTGGACCAATGAATAAAGGAGACGGTATTGCAGAAGCTTGGCTAGGACATCCTATTTTTAGAGATCGTGATGGTCGTGAATTAACAGTTCGTAGAATGCCAGCATTTTTTGAGACATTCCCAGTTATTTTGGTTGATAAAGAGGGAATTATTCGTGCCGATATTCCATTTAGAAGAGCTGAATCAAAATATAGTATTGAACAAGTTGGCGTTAATGTTAGTTTTTATGGTGGTAAATTAAATGGGCAATCATTTAAAGATGCACCAACTGTTAAAAAATATGCTAGAAAAGCACAATTAGGTGAAGTTTTTGAATTTGACCGTGTTAGTTTAGAATCGGATGGGGTTTTCCGTAGTAGTCCACGTGGTTGGTATACTTTTGGACATATTAACTTTGCATTACTATTCTTTTTAGGACATTTATGGCATGGTTCGAGAACAATATTCCGTGATGTTTTTACAGGTATTGGTGCAGAAGTAACAGAACAAGTAGAATTTGGCTCATTCCAAAAACTTGGTGATGAATCAACTCGTAAAAGAGGTGCAGTATAATAAAAAGAAGATTTGATTTTGAGTTTTTTATAAAAAATAAAATTAGATTTTTATTATCAATATAAAGATATTTTTAAAAAAAGGAAATAATATGGAAGCTTTAGTTTATACGTTTTTATTAATTGGAACATTAATGGTGTTATTTTTTGCTGTGTTTTTTAGAGAATCACCAAAGGTTATTCAAAAATAAATTTCTTCTTTAAATAAAAAAAGAAGAGAGTTATTTTTTCACTATTTCAAATTAATCTTCATGTTCTTCAAATGGATCACGTAAATTTTTAGAAGTTGGACCAAAAGCAGTGTATATTGAATATAATGTGATTCCCAAAAATAAACTTGAAACAAATATAATTAAAAGTGTTGAAGTTTCCATAAAATTTTTATACTTTATATAATAAATAATATTTCGACATTTAATAATGTCTTATTAACTTAAAATTTTTGAAATCATGGGATTAAGAACGAGATTAGGAGAAATTTTACAACCTTTAAATTCAGAGTACGGTAAAATTGCACCGGGTTGGGGTACAACACCAATCATGGGATTTTTTATGTTACTATTTTTTATTTTTCTATTAATTATTTTACAAATTTATAACTCTTCATTATTAATTGAAAATGTAGATGTTGATTGGAATAGTATAGGCATTTAAAAAAATCAAATCGAAATAAAAAAAAAAGATTTTTTACTTTTAAAAGTAAAAAATCTTTTTTTTTTATTTCGATTTTTTAACTTCGATTACTTCTTCCAAAGAAAAATTATTACTATTTACACCAGAATAATTAACTGAATCAAAACGAACAACAACTGGATATCTAATACCACTTTGATCTACAACTGTAACTGAACCAAGTTTGTTATACCAATATGATTCTTTTCGAAGAATTTTTACTTGTGAACCTCTTTCAACCATAATATTTAACAAATTTTTTAATATTAAACTTTGTATATATTAGTTTAGAAAATTTTATTTTAAATAAACAGAAATTTCAAAACATCATTTTTTTATTCAAAAATTTATACTTCTTTTAAATTAAATTTTGTTTTATAAACTTGATTTTCTGGTAATTTACTAAATTCTGAAATAAGTTGTTCACAAGAATTTCCTCGAAGAATTTCTTTATCAATTAATTGATTAACAATTTTGTCTAAACTAATACGATTTGAAATTATTATTCTAATTGCTTCATTATAACATAATTTAACAATAAAACGAATTTGACGATCAATTTTAATTGCTAAAGGTGCAGAATATTCATTTGCTAATTTTATACCACGACCAACAAACACAAATCCACCACCTTGATTACCTAATGCAACTGGTCCAATTGGAGCCATGCCAAATTTTGTAACCATTTGTTTTGCCATATCAGTAGATCTAAATAAATCATTTGCAGCACCACTTGTTAATTCTGTTTCTCCAAATATAATTTCCTCGGCTGCTCGACCAGCTAATGAACCAACAATTCTCGCTAATATTTGACTTCTTGTTACTAATGTTGGATCTTCACTTGTTACAAACCAAGTTAAACCGTTTGATTGTCCTCTTGGTATTAAGGTAACTGTTTGAACTCGATCATGATCTTTTATTAAAGTTGCTGTAATAGCGTGACCAGATTCATGATACGCAAATAAACGTTTATTTTTATTATCAACAATTGACGGACCTTCTAAACCAGCAATTACTCTTTCGATTGCTAAATTAATTTCATTTAAACCAATAACTGTTTTTTCTTCACGCGCACTTATAATTGCTGCTTCATTTAAAACATTTGCTAAATCCGCCCCTCCAAATCCAGATGTTCTTTGTGCAATAATTTCCAATGAGACATCCGAGGCTAGTTTTTTATTTCTCGAATGAATTTTTAAAATTGATTCACGACCATTTTTGTCAGGGGGATTAACTGTTATTTGTCGGTCAAATCTACCAGGTCGTAATAAAGCACTATCTAAAACATCATCTCTATTTGTTGCAGCAATAACAATAATACCTTTATTTTTTTCAAAACCATCCATTTCAGTTAATAGTTGATTTAATGTTTGCTCTCTTTCATCATTTCCACCGCCAACACCAGCACCACGTTGTCTTCCTATTGCATCAATTTCATCAATAAAAACAATACACGGTGTATTTTTTTTTGCTTTTGCAAATAAATCACGAACTCGAGAAGCTCCAACCCCAACAAACATTTCAACAAACTCTGAACCGGCGATATTTATAAATGGAACTTTTGCTTCCCCAGCAATTGCTTTTGCTAATAATGTTTTTCCTGTACCAGGTGGTCCTACTAATAAAACCCCTTTTGGTATTGTTGCTCCAACAACTGTAAAACGACTTGGATTTTTTAAGAAAGTTACAATTTCTTGAAATTCCTCTTTTACTTCATCAATTCCTGCCATATCATCAAAACTTATACCGGTATCTGGATTAATTTGAAGTTGCGAATTTGATTGCTTTAAATTTAGTAACTGATTTGGTCCATTATTTTTTCGAAAATTTGTAGTTCCAATTTTTGAACGTGAAAAAAATAAATATAAAATAGCAACAATTATGATCGGAATAATTAAACTACCAAAAGTATCATAAAATACTTTTATATTATTTTTTTGTGTCGCATGCGCATCAATATCAACATTTGCTTTTTTAAGTTGAACAATCAATGACGTTGAATTTGGTGGTATTTTAACACGTAATTTTTGTGGAATTGGACCTAAATCCGGATTTTCGGCTTCTAATATTGCAGTTTGTCCATTCTCATAAAAATCAATACTTTTAATCCAACCATTATCTAAATAATTTATAAATTTTCCATATTCAATTTGAGATTTAATATTATTGGAATCATTATTTTTATTAAAAACAAAAAACGTTTCTCCAAAGCCAAAAATTAAAGATAAAATTATTAACAAAGAGAATGTTAAAGAAAAATACAATGCTATTAACCAATTATTTTTTTTATTCATTACCTTACTCACATAATTTGATATTTTTTTATAAATTTATTAATTTAAAATATATATAACATTAAAAAAAATTTAACAACTTAAAAAAAAAGATTAAAAATAATTTTTTATATAACTTTATTATAGAATTTTCTTAAAAAATAAATACTTTATATAAACAATATTTTCAATAATATAAAATTTTTTTATAAACAAAAAAAAAATAGACGGTAAATACGCTATCGAAAAAATTAGTATTAGTCCTTAATAATTTATAAATAAAAATTATTAATTTTGAGGTAAAAATTTTTTATGAGTAAAGTAGTTGGAATTGATTTAGGTACAACAAATTCAGTTATAGCAGTAATGGAAGGTGGAACTCCAAACGTTATTGCCAATAGTGAAGGTTTACGAACAACACCATCAATTGTTGCTTATACTAAAAAACAGGAACTTTTAGTTGGACAAATTGCAAAACGTCAAGCTGTTATTAATCCAACTAATACATTTTCATCAGTAAAGCGTTTTATCGGCTCAAAAATGGATGAAATTAAAGTTAATGTAAACGAATTTTCATATAAAATTACAAGTGAAGCAAATGGGAACATTAAAATTAATTGTCCAGTTTTAAATAAACAATTTAGCCCTGAAGAAATATCAGCACAAGTATTGAGAAAACTAGCAACGGATGCAAGTAAATATATTGGAGAATCGATTACAAAAGCTGTTATAACTGTACCTGCATATTTTAATGATTCACAACGTCAAGCTACAAAAGATGCCGGTAAAATTGCTGGTCTTGAAGTTCTTCGCATTATTAATGAACCAACGGCTGCAGCAATGGCTTACGGTTTAGATAGGAAAGCTGAGGAAACAATTTTAGTTTTTGACTTAGGTGGTGGAACATTTGATGTTTCAATTCTTGAAGTTGGTGAGGGTGTTTTCGAAGTTTTATCAACATGTGGAGATACACAATTAGGTGGTGATGATTTTGATCGTGCCATTGTTCACTTTTTACTGGATGAATTTAAAAAAGATGAAGGAATTGAGTTAAAAAAAGATCCACAAGCACTTCAACGTTTGACTGAGGCAGCAGAAAAAGCAAAAATTGAGCTATCAAGTTTGACTGAAACAATTATAAATTTACCATTTATTACCGCAAATGAAACAGGTCCAAAACATATTAATAAAACGATAACAAGAGCAAAATTTGAAGCTTTATGTTCTGATTTAATTAATAAATGTAAACTACCAGTTGAAAATGCAATACGTGATGCCAGAATTGATAAAACTAAAATTGATGAAGTTGTTTTAGTTGGTGGTTCAACACGTATACCTGCTATTCAACAAGTTGTAAAAACAATAACTAATAAAAATCCAAATCAAACCGTAAATCCAGATGAAGTTGTTGCAGTTGGGGCAGCTATACACGGTGGTGTTTTAGCTGGGGAAGTTAAAAACATTTTACTTTTAGATGTTACACCTTTATCGCTTGGTGTTGAAACATTAGGTGGGATAATGACAAAAGTTATTCCCAGAAATACGACAATACCAACAAAACGATCAGAAATATTTTCAACAGCAATCGATAATCAAACAAATGTTGAAATTAGTGTTCTTCAAGGTGAAAGACAATTAAATAAAGATAATAAAAATTTAGGCACTTTTCGTTTGGATGGTATTCCTTTGGCACCAAGAGGTATTCCACAAATCGAAGTTACATTTGATATCGACGTAAATGGATTATTGTCAGTAACGGCAAAAGAAAAAACAACTGGCAAAGAACAATCAATAACAATTCAAAATGCCTCAACTCTGGATAAAAATGAAGTTGAAAGAATGGTTAATGAAGCACAAGAATACGCGGATGCGGATAAATTAAAAAAAGAACAAATTGATTTAAAAAATCAAGCTGAATTACTTTGTTATCAATCTGAAAAACAATTAAAAGAATTTGAAGGCAAAATTTCTCGTCAAAAAGTTTTAGAAATTAATAATTTAATTTCAAAAATTCGTGAAAATATGTTTTCAGAAAATTATGAAAAATTAAAAGTAGAAGTTGAAAATTTAACTAAATCGATTGCTCAAGTTACACCAGACATTTCTCAAGATGAGAAATTTTCAAAAGAGAAAACAGTAAATAAAGAAGAAAATAATAATATTGATGAGTTTATTGATGTTGATTAATTTAAATAAAAAAATAAGACGAGAATAGGAATTATTGTGCAGTAATTCCTATTCTCGTCTTATTTTTTTATTTAAATTAGGAATATACAATACGTTTAAAATAGACATAACTTTAAAAGTAGTCTAAATTCTCCAATGTTCTCATGGTAAAAATCGATTAATTTTGTTTTTTATAAAAAAATAAAGAGATCTGTAATATAACAATTTAGTTTGCTTTAAAAATCAAAAAAATGAGATTTTTAAAATTTCCTGAAAGGAGTAATTTTATTTATGACAATTGGTATTTTAGGTTTGAAAGTTGGAATGACACAAATTTTTGATAAAAATGGTTTGGCGATTTCAATTACGGTAATAAAAGCAGGTCCTTGTATTGTCACACAAATTAAAAATGTAGCAGAAAATAATTATGATGCCATTCAAATTGGTTTTTTAGAAAAAAAAAAAAATATTAAAAAACCAGAATCTGGTCATTTTAAAAAATCACGAGTTGGTGTTTTAAAATTTTTAAAAGAATATAAAGTTAAAACAAAAGATAATTTTAAAATTGGACAAGTAATCAATGTTGATTTATTTACACCTGGACAATTGGTTACAGTAAGAGGAAAAACAATTGGAAAAGGTTTTTCTGGTTTACAAAAACGTTACCATTTTGCACGTGGTCCAATGACTCATGGTTCTAAAAATCATCGCGCTCCAGGTTCAATTGGAGCAGGTACAACACCAGGTCGAGTATTTCCAAATAAAAAAATGTCAGGTCAAAAAGGTAACGAATTTGCAACTGTTTCAGGGTTAACAGTAATGGCAATTGATAAAAAAGAAAATTTATTACTTGTAAAGGGTGCAATTCCTGGTAAATTCGGTAATTTTGTTAGTATCATACCGTCATTAAGTTAAAAAATGTTTTAAAAATCTATATTTTAAGGATTTAGAAAAAAAAATATGGTAATAAACCAAATACTTACATTTTATGTTGAAAATTTATCAGAACAAGAAGAAAAATTAACAATAACATTAAATTTAAAAGTTCAAAATGAAAAAAGTAGCTATTTAATTCATCGTGCTTTAATGAAACAATTAATAGAAGCACGTCAAGGAACTGCAAATACTAAAACAAGAAAAGAAGTAAATGGTGGTGGAAGAAAACCATGGAAGCAAAAAGGAACAGGACGTGCGCGTGCTGGTTCAACGCGTTCTCCATTATGGAAAGGTGGTGGTGTAACATTTGGTCCAAGACAAAAAAATTTTAAAATAAAATTGAATAAAAAAGAATGGCGTCTTTCTTTGCAAACTTTGTTATTTAACAAAAAAGATTCTATAAAAGTTATCAAAAATTTATGTGAAAACTTTGAAAATATTGAAAAAACACAAACGTTTCTTGAATTTTTAAAAACTTTATCATTAGAAAATTCTATTAATAGTAATATTTTAGTTATCGTACCTTACAAACCAAAAGGTTTAATTTATTCTACCGAAAATTTAAAAAATGTTCATGTTATTTTAGCAAATAATTTAAATGTAAAAAGTCTATTAGATTCAAAATTTATTTTAATGTCTATTGAATCAGTAAAAATAATTGAGGAGACTTATGGTAAAGAATAAAAATTTACTATCACAAATTGATACTCTTAAATATCCAATTGTTACAGAGAAATCAGCCAATCTATTTGAAAAAAATCAATATACATTTGTATTCGCAAAGCAAACTGATAAAAAAACAATTAAAACAGTGATTGAATTTTTATTTGATGTAAAAGTTGTAAAAGTGAATACATTTTTAATGCCAAAAAAAAAAAAACGTGTTGGAAAATATTTTGGTTATAAACCAAGTTATAAAAAAGCAATTGTAAAACTTGCTTTTGGTAACAAAATTAATTTATTCCGTGATCTTTAAAACTTTTAAAAGTTAAATAGGAAAATAAATTTTCATGGCAATTCGAATTTATCGTGCGTATACTCCAGGCACTAGAAATAAAGTTGTATCAACTTTTTCAGAAATTACTAAAACAAAACCAGAAAAATCTTTAGTAAAAAAAATCCACCGTTGTAAAGGTCGAAATAATCAAGGCTTAATTACAATAAGACATAGAGGTGGTGGTCACAAACGATCTTATCGTTTAATTGATTTTAAAAGAAATAAGTTTGATTTAGTTGGAACAGTTAATAGCATTGAATATGACCCTAACCGTAATGCTTTTATTTCTTTAATTTTTTATAAAGATGGTGAAAAACGATATATTTTACATCCTGAATTTTTAAAAATTGGCTCTTCTATCTTATCTGGTGAAAATGCTCCAATTTCTATAGGCAATTCTTTACCACTAAAAAAAATTCCAGTTGGTTCTGAAATCCATAATATTGAATTACACCCGAAAAAAGGTGGCCAAATAGTAAGAGCAGCTGGTACATCAGCAAGAATTTTGGGAAAAGAAGGGAATTATATAATTATTCGTTTACCATCAAAAGAAATTCGTCTTATTCATAAAAGTTGTTATGCAACAATTGGTGCATTAAGTAATAATAATCATGCAAATATCAAACTTGGTAAAGCTGGACGAAAAAGATGGCTAGGTTTAAGACCAACTGTTCGTGGTAGTGTTATGAATCCGTGTGATCATCCACATGGTGGTGGCGAAGGACGTTGTCCAATAGGACGCGCGAGACCTCTAACACCTTGGGGAAAACCAAGTTTGGGTACAAAAACCCGTTCTAAAAATAAATATAGTGATATTTTTATATTAAGATCAAGAAAATAAAAAAGTTAAAAATATAAATAAAAAATATGACAAGATCATTAAAAAAAGGACCTTTTGTAGCATTTCATCTTTTAAAAAAAGTAGAAAAAATGAATGATTTCAATAAAAAAGAGACTATTATAACTTGGTCGCGAGCTTCAACTATTTTGCCACAAATGTTAGGTCATACAATAGCTATTTATAATGGCAAACAACATGTACCAATTTTTATTAATGAACAAATTATTGGACATAAATTGGGAGAATTCGTTTCTACAAGAAATTTTAAAACTCATATTAAAAGTGATAAAAAATCAAAACGATAAAAAATTTATAACATAAAATAAAAAAATGGCTAATTTGGAAAAAAATCAAGCAAAAGCTGTTTCGAAATATGTTCGAATGTCTTCGACAAAAGTGCGCCGTGTTTTAAAACAAATTCAAGGACTTTCATACAAAGAAGGACTTATGATTTTGGAATTTATGCCTTATCGTGCATGTCGACCAATCTGGAAAACTTTATATTCCGCAGCTTCGAATGCACAAAATAATGTTGGTTTAAATAAAGAAAATTTAATTATTAAAAATGCTTTTGCAAATCAAGGTCCCACGTTTAAAAGGTCTCGTTCTAGAGCAAAAGGTCGTAATTTTAAAATTTTAAAACCAACTTGTCACATAAATATTGTCGTTGAAAACAATTCAGAAAATTTAATATTTTTTTAATTTTGAAAGGGGATTTTTTTTGTGGGTCATAAAACACATCCAATTGGTTTTAGATTAGGAATATTAAAAAACCACCACTCGTCTTGGTTTTCGAATTTTAAGAATTATTCATCAACATTATACGAGGATTACATAATTCGTAAGGAATTATTGAATTTTTTAAATTCTAAAAACATAAAAAATTCAGGTATTTCAAAAATTTTAATTAATAGAGATTATAAATTTGATAATATTGGATTAGAAATACATACCTCATATCCAGGTATTATTGTTGGGAAATCTGGAAAAACGCTTAGTGAATTAAACAACCTTTTTTTAAAACTTTTTAAAAATGAAAAAAAAATTGTTATTAATATTTTTGAAATTAACGAACCATATATTGAGTCCGCATTAGTAGCTTATTCGATTGTGGAACAACTAGAAAAACGCGTTCCATTTAAACGGGTTGTAAAAAAAATAATAAGTTTAGTAAATTCTAAAAGTCAAATTCAGGGAATAAAGGTACAAATTTCTGGACGATTAAATGGTGCAGAAATTGCAAGAAGTGAATGGTTAAGAGAAGGTCGTGTACCCTTACAAACTTTAAGAGCCGATATTGATTATTCGTGTAAAATTGCTCAAACTATATATGGTATACTAGGCGTTAAAGTTTGGTTATTTAAAGGTGAAATTTTCCAATAAAAAATTGATTTATTATTAAAAATATTTTCTTAAAAAAAAATTAAACATAATATGCTTCTTCCAAAACGAACGAAATTTCGTAAACAACATCGTGGTAGATTAAAAGGAACTGTTTGTCGTGGAAATAAGATAATGTTTGGTGACTATGCTTTACAAGCATTAGAACCAACATGGTTAACATCGAGACAAATTGAAGCAACTCGAAGAACAATAACGCGTTATACAAAAAGGGGTGGAAAACTTTGGATTACAGTTTTTCCTGATAAACCTGTGACTTTTAGAGCCGCAGAATCAAGAATGGGGTCTGGAAAAGGTGCAGTAGAATATTGGGTTGCAGTTGTAAAGCCTGGAAAAATACTATTTGAAATGAGTGGTGTAACATATGAAATTGCAAAATCCGCAATGCGAACAGCAGCATATAAATTGCCAATTAAAACTAAGTTTATTAAACGTGAGGAAGAAAAAATAGAATGAGTTTAATAAAAATAAAAAAAATTAGAGATCTCGATTTAAAGACAATTCAAGATGAAATTCTTAGTTTAAAAAAAGAATTATTTGAATTAAAAATTAAAAAAGGAGTTCGACAACCTTTTAAACCACATTTATTTAAACAAAAGCGCCATCTTTTAAATCAATTAATATTTATCCAATATGAAAAAAGTTTAAAAAAGTGAGGAACAATAAATTATAAAAAATTCGGAGTTATTAATATTATGATTAAAAAAGAACGAGTTGGAACAGTGGTAAGTAATAAAATGCAAAAAACTATTGTGGTTGCAGTTGAAAATAGTTATAAAATACCTCTTTATTCAAAATTTAAACTTTATACAAAAAGATATTTGGCACATGATGAATTTAATGAATGTAATATAGGTGATCAAGTCATTGTTGAAGAAACAAGACCATTAAGCCGTCGTAAACGTTGGGTTCTAAAGAAAATATTAAATAAAGAATCTTTTTCTAATTAAATAAAAATATTAAAAATAAAATATGATACAACCACAAACATTAGTAACTGTTGCTGATAATACTGGCGCAAAACAAGTTATGTGTATACGTGTTTTAAAAAGTAATCGTCAATATGGAAATGTTGGAGATATAATTATTGCTGTTGTTAAAGATGCGATACCAAATATGCCAACAAAACGATCAGATATTATTCGTGCTGTTATTGTTAGAACTAAAAAAACTATTCGAAGAAAAGATGGGTTAAGTATTCGGTTTGATGATAATGCTGCAGTTATAATAAATAACGATAATAATCCAAAAGGAACTCGAATTTTTGGTCCAATAGCGCGTGAAATTAGAGAAAAAGAGTTTACAAAAATTGTTTCTTTAGCTGCTGAGGTTATTTAAATGAAAAAAAAAAAAATGAAAGAAATTTTTAAACATAAAAAACAATCAATCAAAGTTGGTGATACAGTTAAAATAATTACAGGAAATGATAAAACAAAAACTGGAAAAGTAAAAGCAGTTCGAAAAGGTGATCAAAAAATTATTGTTCAAGGTATTAATAAAAAATTTTTACATTTGAAACCAAAACAGCAAGGAGAAGTTGGAAAAATTAAAACATTTTTTGCGCCAATACATATATCAAATTTAAAAAAACTAGAAAATTAATGAAATTTTTTTAAAAAAAAATTTAATTTTATGATGCAAGCATTAAAAGAAAAATATAAAACTGAAATTGTAGATAGTTTAATAAAAGAGTTCAACTACAGAAATATTCACCAAGTCCCAAAATTATTAAAGATTAAAATAAATAGAGGTTTAGGAAGCTCAGCTTCTAATAATTCAACTTTACAACAATCCATACAAGAAATTCGAACAATTACTGGTCAGCAACCAATTGTTACAAAATCAAAAAAAGCAATTGCCGGTTTTAAATTAAGAGAAAATCAAGCAATTGGAGTAACTGTAACGTTACGTAGAAAATATATGTTTTCATTTTTAGAACGTTTAATTAATTTAGTTTTACCGCGGATTCGAGATTTTAATGGATTAAGTCTAAGTGGTTTTGATAAAGAAGGAAATTATAATTTTGGTTTAAAAACTCAATTAGTTTTTCCAGAAATAACATATGAAAGTGTTGATCAAACTAGAGGTTTTAACATAACACTTATAACAAGTGCAAAAACAAAAAAAGAAGGTTTTAGTTTATTAAAAAACTATGGTTTACCTTTTAAAAATAATTAACTTAAAACTGTAACGGAAAATAGAAAATGCCAAATGACAGAATTTCAGATTTTATTACACGAATACGAAATGCAATACTAGTAAGGCATAAAATTGTAAAAACTCCTTTTACAAAATTAACTATTTCAATAACCGAAATTTTAAAAGTTGAAGGTTTTATTGAAGGTTTTGAAACAATTGAAAATAAAAAAGAAAAATATTTATTGATTTTTTTAAAGTATAAAAATCGGGGTCGTACACCAATTATTACTTTTCTTAAAAGAATAAGTAAACCAGGCCGTCGTATTTATTTAAATACAAAAAATCTTCCGAAAACAATTGGAAATTATGGGATAGCTATTTTATCAACTTCAAATGGCATAATCAGTACTAAAACAGCGCGTTTAGCAAAAGTTGGTGGTGAAGTTTTATTCTATATATCTTGATATAAAAAATTAAATCGGTATGAGGTTTATATGTCTTTGCGTCGAAAAAGAATTTTGATACCAGAAAATGTTAATGCAAAAATAAATAATAATACGTTGAATCTGGAGGGACCAAAAGGTAAATTAGATTTAACTATTCCCGAACTTGTTTCTGTTAATATTAATGAAAATAAAATTCTTGTGGAACCATTAAACAAAAATTTAAAAAAATCAAAAAGTTTAGCAGGATTAATATGTAAAGAAATTGCCAATAATCTAAGTGGAGTTATTGATAATATTCAATATACACTTGAATTACGCGGTGTTGGTTATCGCGCACAAGTAAAAGCAAATCAACTAGAAATTCTAGTTGGTTATAGCCATCCTAACTATATTCAAGTTCCTGAGAATTTGAGTGTTTTTGTTCAATCAAATAATGAAATTACAATTAAAGGTATAAGTAAAAGTGCTGTTGGTCTTTTAGCGTCAAAAATTCGTCGTTTACGTCCACCTGAACCGTATAAAGGAAAAGGTATTTTTTATAAAGGTGAAAAAATTATTCTTAAACCTGGAAAATCTGGGAAAAAATAAAATATGAAATCAAAAATAAAAAAAAAAATTCTTGGTACAACAAATAGACCACGTTTATGTGTTTTTCGATCAAATCAACATATTTATGCTCAAGTAATCGATGATACAAAATCATCAACATTAGTTTCTTGTTCAACTTTAGATATTGAAATACGGGAACAAATTAAAGTTGGTAAAACATGTAAAGCTTCTGAACTTGTTGGTTTTATTCTTGGTAAACGATTATTAGAAAAAAATATTAAAACAGTAGTTTTCGATAAAAGAAATCGTTCTTACCATGGACGTATAAAAGCTTTAGCAGACGGTGTTCGGAAAGCTGGTTTAATTTTTTAGTTATTTTTTATTTAATAAATTTTTATATTATGACGCAACAAAAAATTCAAAAAAAAAAAATAAAAAATCAAAGAAGAGAAAAAAAAAAATATGATGTAGAAGAAAAAATTAATCATAAAGTAGTTCAAATAACACGAGTTTCAAAAGTAGTTAAGGGTGGTAAAAAATTAAGTTTTCGAGCAATTGTAATAGTTGGAATTGAAGGAAAACATGGTTTTGTTGGTATTGGAGCTGCAAAAGCTGATGATATTGCTAATGCAATAAATAAAGCTATTTCAAAAGGTAAAAAAAATTTAATACAGATACCAATAACAAAAACCGAAACGATTCCTCAGTCAACAGAAGGTGTTTTTGGAGCATGTTTAGTAATTTTAAAACCATCAAGTCCAGGTTCCGGAGTAATTGCTGGTAGTTCTATAAGAACTGTTTTAGAAGTTGCTGGTGTTCGAAATGTATTGGCAAAACAAATTGGTTCAAACAATTTATTAAATAGTGCAAAAGCAACAATTAATGGTCTAAATAAATTAAAAACAATTAGTCAAGTTGCTAAAGATCGGAATATTTCGGTCGATTTATTGTATTAGAGTTTGTTTAGGAGTGTAATAAAAATCAAGGACAAAAATAATAAAGATTAAAAAAACAGGAATAAATGAATTTAAAAAACAATGATTTTTATGAATACAACAAATAATGAATTTTCAAAAAATAAACCTATTAATATTTTCTTACCAGAATCGGCACAAAAAAAACTTTTTTTAACATTTTGGTTAATTTTTTTAATTCGTATAGGTGGCAGTATTCCAATTCCAGGAATTGATGAAAATTCATTTTCGAATCTTTTCCAGTCAAGTTCATCTGTACAAAATGTCTTACAAAATTTCTCTGGTTCAAATTCTTTTCCAACTTTATTTTCATTAGGAATTAGTCCAAGTATAAATGCATCAATAATAATGCAATTATTTTTATCAATAAATCCAGATTTAAAAAAAATGCAAAGAGAGGAAGGAGAATTTGGACGTCGAAAAATTGAACAATATATTCGATATTTAACACTTTTTCTTTCACTTGTACAAAGTCTTTTTTTATCCTTTTCTTTTAAACAGTTTATTTTTGGCTGGACAATTTTTAAGACCATTGAAATTTCTTTTTTTTTAACAACTGGGTCAATGGTTGTTTTATGGATTAGTGAAGTAATAACAAAAAGTGGTATAACAAATGGATCTTCATTATTAGTTTTTTTAACTATAATTGGTAATACACCACAACAATTTAAACAATTATTACCATATTTAAATATTTTTAATTCTCTATTAATAATATTTATATTATTTGTGACAGTAAATAGTATTATATTTTTACAACAATCAACTATATCCATTCCAATTGTAACATTAAAAATATCAACAAAAAATTCGGAAACGGCAAATTTGAGACAAAAAACATTTTTACCTTTCAAGTTTAATCAAACTGGAGTAATGCCAATTGTATTTACGTCATATATGTTACCGATTTTAACATCAGTTGGATATTTTTGTTTACAAAAAATTAATAATTTTCATATTTTTCCATTTTCAATAATTTGTCCAAAAATTTTTGGACAAATTATTTATTTTGGAGTTGAATTTTTTTTAATTTGTTTATTTACATATTTTTATTCAACATTAACATTAAATCCAAAAGATGTTTCTGATGATTTGCAAAAAACAGCTTTTTTTATACCTGGAATTAGACCAGGACAACAAACTTTTCGGTATCTTGAAAAACTTTTTCAACGACAAGCTTTAATTGGCGGGTTTATTTTAGCTGCAAATGCTGTTTTGTTAAATGTTGTTAGTTTAATTTGTAAAGTACAAATTGTTGAAAGTATAAGTATTGGTTCTCAAATTATTATTGTTGGTGTTATAATTGAAATTGTCGAAAAATTTCGTGCACTTATAATTTCTGATATTTATAAGAATTATTTCAAAGTAAAAAATTAAAGTAAAAAATAATAAAAAAAAAAATGAAAGTTAGACCCTCAGTTCGTAAAATTTGTGGAAAGTGTCGAATAATTCGTCGTTATCGTACTGTAATGGTTATTTGTGAAAACCCAAAACATAAGCAGCGTCAAGGATAATTTTTGAACCTGCTTTAAATTATTAATTACAATTATTAAGGAGAATTTTAGATGGTGCGAATTGCTGGGGTTGATTTACCCTCTCAAAAGAAAATTTTATATGCTTTAACATCTATCTATGGTATTGGATTAAATACATCACAGAAAATTCTTACTACAGCAAACATAAACTCTGAAATTCGAACATACGAATTAGATGATAGTTTAGTAAGTAAAATTCGTACAATAATAGAAGGAATGTATGAAGTGGAAGGAGATTTACGAAGAAATATAAATTTAAATATTAATCGATTAATAAGTATTAATTGTTTTCGTGGAAAAAGACATCGTCAAGGTCTTCCTCTTCGAGGTCAAAGAACAAGAACAAATGGTAGAACAAGACGTGGAAAAAAAAAACCAATACAAAATACAAAAAAATAGATAATTAAAAAAAAAACTTTTATGATTATCCAAGGAAAAAAAAAAAAGGGAAAAAAAAACATTATTGTAGGTGTTGTTCATATAAAAGCAACGTTTAATAATACAATTGTTACGGTAACTGATTTAGGTGGAAATACTTTATCGTGGGCATCGGCAGGAGCTGTTGGATTTAAAGGTGCTCGTAAAGGAACACCATTTGCTGCACAATTAGCAGCTGAAAAAGCAGTTTTTCAAGCAAGTGAATTTGGCTTAAAAAAGGTAGAAGTTTTAGTAAAAGGTCAAGGATCAGGTCGTGAACCTGCAATTCGTGCGGTAAAAAAGAATGGAATTGAAATTACTTCAATGATTGATATAACATCCGTTCCATTTAATGGTTGTCGTCCTCCGAAACGTCGTCGTGTATAAATTAATATTTAATTAATTTGATTAAAAATGGTTTATAAAATTGATTGTGTAGAGTTAAAAACAAATGAATATAAAGAAAAATATGGAAAATTTATTTTTGAACCACTTGAATCTGGGCAAGCTATTACATTAGGTAATTCTCTTCGTCGTAGTTTATTGTCTGATTTACCAGCCCCTGCAATTGTTGCTATTCGTATTGCTGGAATAAATAGTGAATTTTGTATTTTGCCGGGAATTCGAGAAGACGTTTTAGAAATAATTTTAAATTTAAAAGAAATTGTATTAAAAGGTAATATTGAAACAACTATACTAGGACGTTTAAAAGTACAAGGGCCCGCGATTGTAACAGCTTCTTCTATTCAAGTTTCTGGGATTACAATTGTTAATCCAAATCAATATATAGCAACAATTTTTGATGATTCAATTATTGAAATGGAATTAAAAATTGAAGTTGGAAAAAATTATCGTTTAGTTGATTCACAAGCTTCAATCGATTCAGTCGATTTTATACAAATTGATGCTATTTTTATGCCGGTTCGAAACGTAATTTATAAAGTTCAACAAATTGATTTAAATTCAAAGGATAAAAATGAACGATTAATTTTTGAACTCTGGACAAATGGAAGTATTTCACCATATGAAGCTTTGATTTCCGGTGGTAAAATTCTACAAAACTTATTTTCTCCAATTATTACTGGTAATTTTCAAACAGTGAAATCAGAAACACCAGATCCTGAAAAAAAAGTTACTGAGATACCAATTGAAGAACTTGCGCTTTCGGCTCGTGCTTATAATGGTTTAAAACGAGCACAAATTCATTTTATTGGTGACTTAGTAAAATATTCATTAGACGATTTAAAAGAAATTAAAAATTTTGGTAAAAAATCAATTGAAGAAGTTGTTTCTTCATTAAAAAAACTTTTAGGAATTCACTTGAAATAAAATAAAAAATTTAGACAGTTTGATTTTGTATTTTGTGTTTTAATTTTCAGAAATTAAAATTAAACAAAAAAGTAAAAATTTCAATGAAAGAAACTTTTATTCCTTCAAAATCATTTCTACGTAAAAAATGGTATATTTTCGATGCTGAAAATAAAACTTTAGGTCGCTTATGTACAAAAATTGCTAGTCTTTTACGTGGAAAATATAAACCTTACTTTACTCCTTATTTAGATACTGGTGATTATGTTATTGTTTTAAATGCTGATAAGGTAAAAGTTACTGGCAATAAAAAACTTAAAAAACTATATCGTCATCATTCTGGAAAACCTGGTGGAATGAAAATTGAAAATTTTGAAATGTTAAAAGATCGTTTACCAGAGCGAATTATTGAAAAATCTGTAAAAGGTATGTTACCAAAAGGAGCATTGGGAAGAGAAATTTTTCGAAAACTACACGTATACAATAGAGATCAACATCCACATCAGGCTCAAAAACCTGAAATAGTCAATTTATAATTATTGTTATTTTAAAATTTTTCAGTATGAATACTAAAAATCAAGTAATTTCAAAAGCAATAGGACGAAGAAAATGTGCAACTGCAAAAGTTTCTTTTTTTTTTGGAAATGGAGATTTTTCTATAAATAATAAAAATGCTGAAAATTATTTTCAGTATAATTTAACCTATTTAAAATCTATTTATGCTCCGATTAAAAAATTACAACTAGAGAATCAATATAAAATTATTGTCAGTGTTGTTGGAGGTGGATTAACTGGTCAATCTGATGCAATTCGTTTAGCAGTTGCTAGAGGATTATGTTCTATTTATTTTAAAAATCGTTCAGCATTAAAAAGTGAAGGATTTTTAAGATGTGATTCAAGAGTAAAAGAAAGAAAAAAATATGGATTAAAAAAAGCCCGGAAAGCTTCACAATACTCAAAACGATAATTTATTTACGTATTAAATTTTATTGAAAATTATGACTAAAGAAAATATTCATCCTAAATGGTTTGATAATACAAAAGTATATTGTGATGGTCAATTAATAATGATAACTAGTTCAACAAAACCAGAATTGAAAGTTGATATCTGGTCTGGAAATCATCCTTTTTATACTGGAACACAAAGAATTATTGATAGTGAAGGTCGCGTTGAAAGATTTTTTAAAAAATATAATTTAAAAGAATAAAAATACAAAAAAATTTTTTTTTAAAAAAAAGTTTAATATACAAATAATTCTATAAGTTTATGCCTACAATTCAACAATTAGTTCGTTCAAAAAGACATATTGTGAAACAAAAAACAAAATCACCGGCTTTAAAAGGTTGTCCACAACGGCGTGGAATATGTACTCGTGTTTATACAACAACACCAAAAAAACCAAATTCAGCTATTCGCAAAGTTGCACGTGTAAGGTTAACATCTGGATATGAAATTACAGCCTATATACCCGGTATTGGTCATAATTTACAGGAACATTCAGTTGTTTTAGTTAGGGGTGGAAGAGTAAAAGATTTACCTGGTGTTCGATATCATATAATTCGAGGTACTTTAGATAGCGTTGGGGTTAAAAATAGATCTCAAGGTCGATCAAAATATGGTGTTAAAAACAAAAATAAAAAAACAAAAAAATAAATTATGTCTAGACGTAATATTAGTCGAAAAAATTTTCCAAATTCAGATACAGTTTATGATAATTTTATTGTAAGTTTAATTATTGCAAGAATACTTAAAAAAGGAAAGAAAAGTTTGGCCGAAAGAATAATTAAAAATGTTTTTCAGATACTAGAAGAAAAAACATCTTTAAATGCCATTGAAGTTTTTGAAAAAGCTGTTAAAAATGTAACTCCAACTGTTGAGGTTAAAGCATGTCGAGTTGGTGGTTCAACATATCAAATTCCGGTTGAAGTTGTAGGATTTAGAGGTACAAATTTATCCTTAAAATGGATTTTAAGAGCAGCTATTAATCGTTCAGGGAAAAACTTTTCTATAAAATTAGCTAATGAGATTATAGACGCATCAAAGTTAACAGGTAACGCAATTCGAAAAAAAGAAGAAACACATAAAATGGCGGAAGCAAATAAAGCGTTTGCTCATTTTCGCTATTAA